GACTCAAGCAATCAAAGATTGCACTACCTAAAGGTGTTGCTAGCTTTGCTAACACTCGCTTCGCTGCAGCAATCAAAGATTGCAGTTGCTAAAGCTCCTCTCATTAAAAATTAGACTAAATTTTTTTTAGGCAATCATAGATTGCTGTAACTAAATTTCTTCGAATTAAAAGCTAAAATAATCAAAAACTGTCGTAATTTTTACAAGAGCTTTAGCTGGGCCAATTTCTGATTGTCTAATTGAGAAATTACGACAGTTTTTGAATTAAAGATTCAGGTTAAAGTTAAAGGAAAAGCTAATAATAATAATAAGAGTCGTCATACTTTGCTTTAAGAGCTAAGTCTTTAACTTTAACATAGCTTTTGCTTGAACATTGTTCAAGCAAAAGCTATGTTAAAGTTAAAGCAAAAGCTAGACTGAATTTAACTAATTTTTATCCGAATTTTCCTGAGGTTGATGCGATCAGGAAGGCTGCATAAGTGAAAATATAACCAACTGAGAAGTGAGCTAAACCAACTAAACGAGCTTGAACGATAGACAGCGCAACTGGTTTATCTGCCCAAGAAACTAGATTTGCTAGAGGTGTTTTTTCATGAGCCCAAACTAGGGTTTCGATAAGTTCCTGCCAATATCCTCTCCAACTAATTAAAAACATAAATCCAGTGGCATACACTAGGTGACCAAATAGGAACATCCAAGCCCAAACTGATAAAGAGTTCATACCAAATGGGTTATATCCATTAATCAATTGTGAAGAGTTTAACCAAAGGTAGTCACGTAACCATCCCATTAAATAGGTTGACGATTCGTCGAATTGGGCAACGTTACCCTGCCAAAGAGTTAGGTGTTTCCAGTGCCAATAGAATGTTACCCATCCAATAGTGTTTAGCATCCAAAATACTGCTAGGTAGAAGGCGTCATAAGCTGAAATGTCACAAGTTCCTCCTCTACCTGGGCCATCACAAGGGAAGCTATAACCAAAATCTTTTTTGTCTGGCATAAGTTTAGACCCTCTTGCGTCTAAAGCTCCTTTTACTAAAATTAGAGTCGTTGTATGTAGACCCAAAGCAATAGCATGGTGAACTAGGAAGTCACCAGGACCAATAGTTAAGAATAAGGAGTTTTGGTTATTATTAATTGCTTCTAACCAACCAGGAAGCCATAGACTTTGACCTGCAGAAGCAGCAGCACTGCTTGGAGATGATAGAAGTAAATCAAAACCATAAAGAGATTTACCATGTGCGGCTTGAATCCATTGTGCAAAAACAGGTTCAATAAGAATCTGTTTTTCAGGTGTACCAAAAGCTAAAACTACGTCGTTATGAACGTAGATACCCAAAGTGTGGAAACCTAAGAATAGTGATACCCAACTTAAGTGTGAGATTATAGCTTCTTTATGATCTAGAATACGAGCTAGAACGTTTCCTTTGTTTAGTTCTGGATCGTAGTCACGAATGAAGAAAATAGCTCCATGAGCAAAAGCACCACACATAATAAACCCTGCGATATATTGATGATGAGTGTATAGCGAAGCTTGAGTTGTAAAATCATTTGCAAGGAATGCATAAGGAGGTAGAGAGTAAGTATGTTGAGCTACTAGAGAAGTAATCGTTCCAAGAGAAGCAAGAGCTAGGCCTAATTGGAAATGTAAAGAATTATTTACTGTATCAAAAATACCTCTATGTCCTGCTCCTAAACTTCCACTTGGTGGAACGTGAGCTTCTAGAATAGCTTGTAATCGGTGGCCAATTCCAAAGTTTGTACGATACATGTGTCCTGCCACAATGAAGATAACCGCAATAGCTAAATGGTGGTGGGCAATATCAGTTAACCAAAGACTTTGGCTTTGAGGGTGGAAACCACCTAAGAAAGTTAAAATAGCATCTCCGGAACCTTCAGAACTTGAGAAAATATGACTAGCTGAGTCTGGATTTTGAGCATAGGCAGCCCAGTTTCCTGTCCAGAATGGAGTTAAACCAGCTGGGTGAGGTAACTCAGTTAAAAAGTTATCCCAGCCTACATGTTTACCACGAGATTCAGGAATAGCTACGTGAACTAAGTGTCCTGTCCAAGCTAGTGAGCTAACTCCAAATAAACCTGAAAGGTGGTGATTTAATCGGGATTCAGCATCTTTAAACCAAGATAGAGAAGGTTGGAAGTTTGGTTGTAAATGTAGCCAACCAGCAAAAAGGAAAAGAGCTGAAACTAAGGCTAGAAATACTGAACTAACATAAAGTTCTCCTTTTGTTCTTAATCCAATTGTGTACCACCATTGGTATACTCCTGAAGTTGATATATTTACCGGACCAGAAGCTCCACCTCTAGTAAAAGCCTCTACCGCGGATTGGCCAAAGTGAGGATCCCAAATAGCATGTGCAATTGGTCGAACATGGATAGGATCAGCTACCCACTCTTCGAAGTTACCTTGCCATGCTACATGGAATAAATTTCCAGATGTCCATAGGAAAATAACAGCTAATTGACCAAAGTGAGAAGCGAAAATCTTTTGATAAAGACTTTCTTCTGTTACACCATCATGACTTTCGAAATCATGGGCAATTGCCAGTCCATACCAAATTCGTCGAGTTGTAGGGTCTTGTGCAAGACTTTGACTAAATTTCGGAAAGAATTTTGTTGCCATATTCTTTTCTTACTCCTATTTCAATTTAAATCTGCAAAGCGAACTATGCCCTTCAAATTCCATTTTAAAATCTCACAGCTATTTTTGTAGTTACAGATTTTAAGCTAAAAAAATTTAGCTCGCTCCTTTAAACTTTAAGCTAACTTTTGCTTTAACTCTGCTTTTGCCTGAACTTGAACATAGTTCAAGCAAAAGCTATGTTCAGATTAAAGTTTTAGTCGAATTTCTTAAAGGATTACAAAAATCTGCTTTTTTTTCGAAGGATTTTTTGAAAAAAAGTTTTATTAATATTTAGAAAAATTTGGACTTATTTAAGCCTTTTAGATAGTCCTATTTAAAGAAAGAAGAGCTTTTGCTTTAACTATGCTTTTTTTGACTTCATAAAGAGAAGAATAGAAAAAGTTATAGAGCCATAAAAAACCTCTTAATTTTCTATCTTTATTAGGAAGTTTTGCTTTAACTTAAGTTAGTTTTAATTTTTTTTTTTCGAAGAAAGGCATAATATAAGCACTTCGTGCTTACTCTTGAGAAAAAAACACTCAATATTGATTACTGCAATCTCTAATTGCCTAAAATTTATTTAGTCTAATTTTTAATGAGAGGAGCTTTAGCAACTGCAATCTTTGATTGCTGCAGCGAAGCTAGTGTTAGCTTTGTTACCAACATCTTTAGGTAGTAACAATCTTTGATTGCTAAAGCAAAGCAAAGCTAGTGTTAGCTTTGCTAACAGCACCTTTAGATATTCGAGCTTTTGCTTTAACTCTGCCTTTGCCTGAACTTTAACCTGAACCTGAACATAGCTTTTACTTGAACTATGTTCAAGTTCAGGCCAAAGCAGAGTTCTGGTTCATTCAGGTTAAAGTATCTGAAGAGAAGAGCTAAAGCTCTTCTTAGCAAAACTAGAGGAGCTTTAGCTAATTTAGAAATAATTGGAACTTTATCGACTGGAATCAAAAATAATTTTTTTTTTGGAAGCGTGAATTTTTGCTTTAATAGAGCAAATAAAGTCCTTCAAAAATGAAAAATTTTAGAATTAAATGAAAGCTAAGCACTATTTTATTTGTAGGCGAGCGCATTTAAAAGTTAAATTTTGATTTATTTAATAATAAAATAAATGACTTCATTAAGTGATTTTTTAGAAAAGAAAAAATTTACTTAGTTTTTTATGCAACTTTAAGATATTTTCAACATTTTAGACATTCAAAAAGAGAAGAACTACGGGCTATTAACTTTCTTTTAATCGATTTAAATAATTATTGGATGCAGTGAGTTCCATTCTTTTTCCAAAATTTTTAAGTAAAAGTTTTCCTTATTCATGCTTTTGCTTTAACTCTGCTTTAAACTTAGAAAAAACAAAAAGGAAAATAATTCTCTGCTTTACACGGCATTTTTCTGAAATCATTTTTTTTAAGCTTTTTGCTAAAAAAGAGGAAGTTTTAATTAGCCGCTTTAAGAGTTTACTCATTTATTTTATAAAGCTCGGAAACCAAATTCTTTCGATTAACTAAATGCAAATTTAGTTAATGCAATTTTAGAATCGGAGATTAGACTAGCTAAAACTCTATAATAGGAAGACTCGCTGACAACTGCTAGTTCTGATAGCTAAAACCGTTGTTTTTGACATCTGCTCTCAAAGATGGCAGTAAATTACTTGCTAATTTAACCTTAGTAGTAAAAAAGTGTGGAAGACTATGTTTTTTTAGTCAAAGATAGATTTGAAAGAAAAAGCCTTTTACACCAATACTTTGTTTTGAATTTTCCACCATAAATAGATTTTCCTTTCACTACGGGAATATGTTGAACTAATTCAGTTTCATTATGGCATGGAAGACACAAATATCCTTCTTTTACTTTATCAGAACTAGCAAAAATCCAAGTTTTTTTATTCAGACTTATAAAATATTTTTCTTTGATCCAAACTTTAGTCTTTTTCGGATGTTTTCGACAAGCCCATTTCCAGATCATTTTAGATGTTAAATAATCACAATGATTTAAGATTCGCTTTATAGAAATATTTCTATATTTCTGTGACCACTCATTAATTTTTGGAGCAAGTTTATAAATAAGCTCTTCTTGTGTTTTTCCTTTAGACATTTTTATTAGAAAACTAAGTTCTTGTAAATGAAGTCGAATTTTTTCTTTGGAAGGAAGAATTAAAGAGGAAAATGAAAAATAGTTTGAAAAGATTTCAAACTTTGACTTTTTTCTTTCTATTTGAGCTTTAATGTCGGCAATCTTTGCATTTTTTCTTCCTGCAATTTCAGACTCAATCACTTTATTAGACTTGTTCGCTAACTTTACCATTCTAGTTTCATTTTTGCTATCTTTTATAGCTAAAGGCTTGTTTTGGTGTTGGGTTGAATTAATTTCTGTCCTGTAAGTTTCAGAATTAGACTTGTTTGGTAAACTATTCTGCATTTTTCCATCTTTTATCATTAAAATTTCAAACCCTAAAAGAAAGATTTTATTAAATCTTTCTTTTAGTTTAGACCTGTATAGTTCAATATCTAATTGATGGAGTTTAAGCTTTACAAGTTTTTTTTTTATATCTTTATTCAAAAAAAGTAATTTTTCAGTAAAAAAAAGGAGTTCTTCGTTAAAACGACAGATTTTACTCAAATAAAATTTTTGTTTTTTTAGATTAAAAACTTGGAAAGGCGCTAAATACCTATTTAGATTTTTAAGATAAAAGGAAAGAATGGAAGAGTCTAAACCTGTCCAAGATAAATTAAGATAGAAATTGAAAAGAATTTTTTGAAAAGAAAGCTTAAAAGTTAGGCTTTGATATTGAATCGAATTTAATTTTTTTTCATAGTTCTGAGAAAAAATCTTAAGAGAGTTTTTTCTTTTTTTTGCAATACCAGAGTTTACATATGCACTATTTTTTAAATTTAATTCAACGAGACTTTCTGACTCTACTTCAATTTGGTTTTCTTGTGCAAATTTGGGATAAAGTCTCTTCCTTGATCTTCGATCAATTAGTTTTCCAGTTCTAATTGCTAGAATTCTTTTTGAATAATATTGGTTAAAGACTATAAGGAAGTCTTTTTTTGATTGCGAAAGAATTTTCTCATGAAAAAAAAATAAATTTGAATTTAACCAAAGTTTAGTTTTAGTGAGTGAGGACTTTCGACTAAATATAGACTCACTAAGAACTACTTTTTTAGCAAAATCGGTCTTTTTCTCATTCACAAATTTGTAATAAAATCTTATTAGAGATTCTAGCGTATCATAATAACTTGATCCTAAATAACCACTAGAATTTTCTTTATAGCTTTTCCTTTCCCAAAGAGCCTCCAAATAACTAAAAAAGAAAAGATGATAAAGTTTTTTTCTAAAGTTTATTTTATTTTTATAAAATCTTTCTAAAAAATTTTTAGAACTTTCTTCCTTTCTTTTTAGACTTCGACGGTTTGTTAAAACTAGTTCTATCGTTTTTACCTTATTACTCCAGCTTAAAAGAAAAGTTTTTTCTAGAAATCTAACTGAATGAAAATCTCTTTGATAAAATTTTTTATTTTTTTCCATTCGCTTAATTTGGATAAGAAAAGTAAGAAAGTAAGCTATTCTTTTCCTTATTTCGTGTGGAAATGAAGAAAAAATGGGAGAAAAAAACTTCAAAAATACTAAATTTTGGATAAAATTTTTTCGATTCTCGAAATCAGCAGCCCAGCAAAATTTAATTTCTTTTTTAAGATAGTTATGCAATCTAGCTCGTTCTAATTGATAGTTAAAAAAATAAGATTGGACTAAAATCTTTTTTTTTGATTTAACAAAACTGACATTTTTTTTTAAATAGAAATTTAGACTTTGTGATAATGCAAAAGAACTAGAATATCTATTTAGTTTATTATCTAAATTTCTTTGTTTTTTCCCCTTAATTACAAGGTTTTTTCGTCCTTCAAATTGGTAGGATCGAGTTTTAAATTGAAAAATATATTCGTCGATAAGTAACCAAGGTAAAAATTTTAAATTTTTAACTTTCATAATTTATGAGATTCAAAAAAGGATATTTTTGTATTTTTTAAAGATCGACAATGTGGATTAAAAGATATTTTTCTTATAAAAAGCTTTTGTAATCTTATTTGTTTGTTTATTAAACTTCTAAATCTAGAAAATTTCATTTTCACTTTTAGCTTTTTTTTTTGCTTTCTTGTTTTGTTCTTATTTCAGGTCGCACGCCCATTTTTCAAAATTAGTTTCAACTACATTGCGATCTACCGCAATTTTTACTTTTTTAGCTTCACGCTCAGGTGAACGAATTGTCATGGAATTTCTCCCTCAACTATTTTGATTGTCATATTAGTTATTGATAAATTCAACTTTGGAATTTCTTTTTGTGTTTGATTAGCAACGCTTCTTTATATTTTCACACAAATTGTACAAAAACTAGAATTCAACCATACAATATATAAATTTCTTCATCAAATTTTTACTTAAAATCATTATAGCTCATTTTTAAAGCTAATTTAGTGTCTTAAATTTATTAATTTAATATTTTCTACAACTTCTTTACTCGTTGTTAGTAATAGTATAAAAAAAGAGATGAATTTGCTAATATCTCTTTCTTAACTTTTTATTCTAAACTGAGTCACTTCTCATCTTAGAAATAGAAGAAGTTAATATTAGTTTTGTTTACTGCTGTTTTTAACAACTGCAATTTTTGACTATTATAACTTTTGCTTTAACTTTAACCTAAAGCTGAACTTGAACCTGAACTATGCTTTTGCTTGAACTATGTTCAAGCAAAAGCATAGTTCAGGTTCAGGCAAAGGCATAGTTAGAGCAAAAGCTATGTTAAAGTTAAAACAAAAGCCTCTGGTTTGAGGAGGTTTAGCTGGTCCAATCTCTGATTGCAGCAGCGAAGCTAGTGTTAGCTTAGCTAACAGAACCTTTAGTTACTGGAATCAGATATTTTAGCAATTAAAGATTCCAGTTAGCAAAGCTAAGAAGAGCTAAAGCGCCAGCAATCGAAAATAGCACTAACTAAACTTCCAGCAATCAGAGATTGCAGTAAGTAAGCCTTTTCGAAGCAAAAGTTAGAAAAATCAGAGATTTAAGAATTGAGAAATTAACATAGTCTTCAACTATTGAACATAGTCTTCAACTATTGCAATCTTTGATTGCTAGATTAGTGTATTGAGATTGCACGTCATTTAGTGATTCTTTAAGTTCTTGTAATATAAAATTTTTATTATCTTTTCAAAAGCCTTTGAATTGAAAAACAAGATTTTTTACCAAATTGAACAAAGAATTTCTCCACCAATACCTAGAGAACGAGCAGTGCGATCGGATAAAAGTCCAGCAGGAGTAGAAAGAATTAAAATACCAGCTCCACCTAAAATACGAGGAATATCTTTTGAGTTTGTATAAATTCGAAGACCAGGTTTACTCATTCGTTTCAAATTTGTAATACAAGACTCCTTTATTTTTCCTGTAGCTATTTGTTTTGATCGATATTTTAAACGTAGTGATAGCTGTCGTTTATCCCCTAAAATTTGGAAGGTTTGGATAAAACCTTCTTTTTCAAGAATATGAGCAATTTCTCGAGTTAATTTTGTATTTGGTACTAACACCTCTGAGTTTTTAACCATACAGGCATTACGAATTCGTGTTAGCATATCACTAATAGTATCATTTGTCATAATAGAGTTTTGTAAAATCTTTTTATTTTATTATTTAATTTTTTAGTATCATTTGTCCGACTCTCATCTTAACTTGAGTTAGTTTAATTTTTTGATTTAATAGATGAAAATAGTCTAATAAGTTTAGACTTGCTATTACTAATAATTGCAAAAAAAACTTTGCTTAAACTGCTACTATTTAAAGTAAAAAAAATTAGAAATAACAAGCAAACTAGCTCAAGTTAAGAAATTTCATTGATGAATTTCTGATTAAATTTTAGATAATTTAATCTTGTAATAGTAAAGTCTCAGCTAGTGTAGACTTGCTTATTGCAAATTAACCTAGTCTAATATTTGATTATAAAGACTTTCTAAATATTTTAATCTTGCAATCAGAAATTGAAATAGCTAAAGCTCTCTGTATACTCGAATCTCTTACGGGAGGACTGCTCGAGCTTTAGCTACTAGAGTCTTTGAGTTGAGGAAAACATTATTGGGCCACTCTAACCTATAGTTTGAGGAACTTTCGCTTTTCTGAGCTTTGTTAAGACTAGTCTTACTATAACTTTAACCTGAACTTTATCTACTGCAATCTTTGATTGCTGGAGTCTCTGACTATTGTTAGCTTTGCTAACAAGAGCTTTTGCTTTAACTTTGCCTGAACTCTGCCTTTGCTTAACTCTGCTTTTGCTTTAACTTGAACCTGAACATAGCTTTTGCTTGAACTATGTTCAAGTTAAGGCAAAAGCATAGTTCAAGCAAAAGCTTGATTAAAGTTCAGGTTAAAGTCTCTGACGAAAACACCTATAGGTACTGCAATCTCTGATTATTGGAACTAATGAAAATTCGAGCATTTGAGATTTAAAAATTGGTAAAGTCCTCCAAGTTTAATTTAGTTTAGCTTTATTTGGATAAGTAAACAAAAGCAAAAAAATTCTACCTTTACTTATTAAGTAGAGAGAAAATTAAAGAAAAAGCAAAGAAAAACAAGTTAGCAAAAATAACTCAGATTAAAATTTTCCTATTTTTCATTCTTAAGATTTTTCTCCGAAAATCTTTAATCTTTTTTAAAGGGTAATCCAAATGCTTTTAAAAGAGCAATACCTTCTTCTTGGTTTTTTGCTGTCGTTACTATTGAAATGTCCATTCCTCGAATCTGATCAATTTTGTCATATTCAATTTCTGGGAACATCAATTGTTCTTCTAATCCTAAGCTATAATTACCATCTTTGTCGAAGCTTTTCGGATTAATTCCTTGAAAGTCTCGAACACGCGGAAGAGCTAAATGAATTAAACGATCGAGAAAGCCATAAATGCGATCTCCTCGAAGTGTAACGACTACTCCAACTGGCATTTCTTGGCGAATTTTAAATCCAGCGATCGATTTTTTTGAGCGAGTTACCACGCCTTTTTGCCCTGTTATCATAGCAATTTCTTTTAGAGATGATTCTAAAATTTTTGAATTTTGAGAAGCTTCTCCTACTCCTCTATTAATAACAACCTTTAAAATTTTTGGAACTTCTTGAATATTTTTATATTTAAATTGTTCTTTTAATTTAGGAATAACTACAGCCAGGTAATCTTGTTTTAGTCGTTGACTCATAGTAAAAAAAACAAATGAAAAATGAATTATAAAGAGAAACTTAATATATCTAAACTAAATTAACTAAAACTAGCAATAAAAAAAGTTTAAGTTAGCGCTAATTTTGCTTTATCTTAATTGGTAAAGCTATCATAAGTTTAATCTAATCGTTGAAATGTTAGATTTAATAGCCTAACTTTTTCGAAAAAGTAGTTTCTAACTTCTCCAATCATCTGGTTGAAAGCTTTATAAGTCCCAAACTGTCAGAATTTCTCAATGCTGTAATCCAGCTATTCGTTCGTTATAGAGTTTTAAAAATTCTAATCTTCCTAGTAAATCAAACACTAAATAAACTTCTTTTAGTCAGAGTTTATAATAGTAAAAGCTCCTCTAAGTAAAAATGAAACTAAATTAAAATTAGGTAATTTGAGATGGCAATCACTAAAGTTAAAGCAAAAGGTTAGAAATAACCTAGCTAAGACTCGCTATGTTCCAATAACTAAACTTATCTCTTTCCTTAAGTCTTTCAATAAAAAATGGCGGTAGCTGATGCTATAGGACGAGAAGATTATTGATAGAAATTTTTGGATTATTAACAAAGAAAATAAACTCTTAATTAAATTACTTCTGGAGCTAAAGAAACGATTTTTGTAAAGTTAAGATCTCTAAGTTCTCTTGCTATAGGACCAAAAACACGTGTTCCTCTAGGGTTTCCTTCTTTGTTTATAATAACTGCAGCATTATCATCGAATCGAATAGTCATTCCGTTTTCTCGTTGAATTTCTTTACAAGTTCGGACAATAACCGCTCTAACGACATCTGACTTCTTAAACGGCATATTAGGTAATGCTTCTTTAATAACAGCTATAATAACATCACCAATGCTTGCTTTTTGTTTACCACCTCCTAATACTCTAATGCACATAAGTTTTCGTGCTCCACTATTATCCGCAGAGTTAAGATAAGATTGAGGTTTTATCATATTTTTTGAAATTATTTTTTATTACAAGCTTTATTTATTTCAATTTTTTTTAGATTTGTGTTAAAAAAAGTTAATTTGTCTTGAATTTAGACTGAAAAAGTCTATTTTTTTATCTAAATTAGCAAAAAAATAGAAAGGCTGATTTTTTTTTTTAAGAAAAATATCACCAAAAATTTTATAAATTAGGGTTTTTCTAACACTATTAATTTATTAAAGATATCTAAGTTTTATTAAAAAAATACTAAAAAGTTTAAGAGCTCTCGAGATTTGAGAGAAAGTCAAAAAAATCTAACTTTATTAAGTAATATCATAATCAGTGATACTAAATTAAACCCTCTTTTTTTTATCTCTTTGTATTTTAAGCTTCTTTTTTCAAAAATTTTGTTTTAATTGGCATTTTATAAGATGCAATTTTTAAAGCCTGCTTAGCTAAAACTTCAGAAATACCTCTGATTTCATAAATAATTTTTCCTGGTAGAACAACAGCGACCCAATAATCAGGAGCTCCTTTACCGGAACCCATCCTTGTTCCTGCAGCTCTCACTGTTATCGATTTATCTGGAAAAATTCGAATCCATAATTTTCCACCTCTTCGGACATATCTAGTTAAAACGCGTCGACCAGCTTCAATCTGGCGAGCAGTTAACCAGCATGGCTCTAAAGCTTGTAGCCCATAATCACCAAAGGTTATTTTATTTCCACGTAGGGCCTTACCTCGAAAACCGCCTTTATGTTGTTTACGAAACTTTGTTCTTTTTGGACTTAACATGTTTAATTTTTTTAGTTTATTTATAAGAAATATCGTCTTTTTTTTGAAGAAAAAGAAATTTGCAATCTTTATTCGCAAAATACTTGTTTAACCTTTATGGTTCTTCAAGAATAAGTTTAGTATTCTTAATTAAGAAAAAGAGTCGAGATAGTTCGTTTAACTTTTGAGCAAAAAACGATCTTCTAGCCCTTTAAATTTTTGCTAGTTTAGCTATCTTTCATCGTTTTTTATTTAACTGATCGGAGTTATGCTCTACTTTCTGGTTTTTCGACAAATCTTATATCCTCTATATTATTTTTTTCTCTCAAATCTCCGTTTTTTTATAAACAAGCAACTTCGTTAACTGTGAAATTTAATACCTTAGTTCTAATTAAGGTTATTTCTATTATTTGCTATGCAAATTTGTTTTGATAAAGTAAATAAAGATTTTTCCGATAAGCAGATTGCTAGCCTTCTTAAAGAGAATGAATTACAAGGCTCTAGTTTTAATTCCGATTAGACTTAGTTTGCAACTAGACACTTTTCTAGTATATATATTTATTATATATAAATAATTTTTCTGACTTAATATTAGCATTATTAAAAGATTATGCTTAAATTAGATAAAATTGCGACACTCAACTAATCACTTAGATTAAGGAAGTCTCATTTTTTTGAAAAAAACTAAGCTTATTACTCGCAGAGTTTATTAAAAGAATAATACTATAAAAGTGTAGACTTAGCTAAAGATAGCTAAATTAAAATTTAATTTAAGTATATATATTAATAAGACTATAAAAATTAGAGAGTTTGTTCTTTGAACAACTTCTTTTTAAGCAGTTTTAGATTATTTAGGCAAAGATTAATAAATTAGAATTCTATTCATTTTAAATTAGGCGGCACCCGGATTTGAACTGGGGAATAAAGGATTTGCAATCCTCTGCCTTACCACTTGGCTATACCGCCTTTTTTCTTAATTTGATTATATCGAAGAATATTTTTAGATTATTTTCAATTCACTTATTGCTAGCTCATTTACTTATATTTATTTCTAAAATATAGTTTAATTTTAGAATTCTTCTATTTTATTGCAAATTTAGACTAAATAAGATTAATTAAGTTAACTAAGTTTAAAATTCCTGCATTAAACAACTAATACTGAATTCTATCCTTGAAGGTAGAATAATACTCAAAGACTATCCACTCTTATTATTAATTCTGAATGATATACTAAGGTATTTTTATTAGAGAAACTAAGGATTTTTTTTTACTTTTATGAATTATAGCAAAATTGAAAAAAATAGTCTAGATTTTAAAAGATTCTTTTTAACTATTTTTAGTCAAAAAAGAAAGCTACTGTCGATTTATAGACTTTAAAAAAAGTTTAGTCTGCTTAGTTAATTTTCAGCGATTGAAACTTTTAGTTACTAGAATATCTAAATTGCAGCTAGCAAAACTGACACTAGCTACAGCTCCTACAACTAAAGATTGTACAACCTAAGAGTGCTCTTAGCAAAGCTAACACTAGCTTCGCTCCAGCAATCAAAGATTGCACTACCTAAAGATGTTCTTAGCAAAGCTAACAATAGTCAGAGACTTCAGCAATCGAAAAGTGCACTAGCTAAAGCTCTTCTTGTCGGAGACTTTAACTAAAAGTTAGACTTATCAGAGATTTCAGCAATAAGAGATTGCAAGACCTAAAAGTTCAGTTAGCTAAGCTAACAGTTGTTAGAATATTGCCTTCGATCGGACTCGAACCGACACGCCAGAAGCATCGGTTTTTGAAACCGACATGTCTACCCTTTCATCACGAAGGCATATGACACAATTTGAGATAATTTATTCTAACTTCTTATAAATAGAAAAATTGAATAGTTTAATTAACAGAGAATTCTCACTTAAATTATAACTTTCCCTTAAACATAGCAAAAGCAGAGTTAAAGCAAAAACTAAAATTTAAATAGTTAGTTTAATTAAAAAGTCTTTAATATTAAAAGAAAAACCAAGCTTTCCTTTAACTAAAGGAAAGCTTGGCTAATATGCAAAAGTTTTCTTAAAAGAATCGATACTTAAAGACAGAAAAAAGATATTTTTATTTTTAGTAAAAAAAAACGATTTTTTTAGTTATTGTTGTTCTCTTTAAATCAATTCTGTTTTTTTCAGGAAGGTTAAAGCACTTAGTTCTTTAATCTTTTTGTTTAATTTATGTGAATTCTGAGATCTTTCCAGACGTCTTTTTAAGACTTTTACATTATGTTTTTCAACCAAATATTTTTTAGGCTGAATTTGCCAACTTGTAAGCTTTCTTTTCTTTTTAGTTTGAAGCTTTCGTCGAATGGCTTGCAAACCAACTTCTTTTTGACCCTGCCCGCTGCTAGCTTGAAGTTGAACTCCAGCTAATTGCTTTTCTTCATTTAGTAGATCTTTAGTGCTCTTTAGTCGAGGAAGTTTAACAGCTTCTAATCTTAAGTAATCACCAGGCCAAATAAAACCTCCAGCTTGAGGTCGATATCGCCAAACCGGTCTTAAAACTTGACGTTGAACTCTACGTCTTAATTGGCGTATTCTTAGATTATCAGTCTTAGATTGAATTTTTTGATGTTTTCTACTTTCTTTATATCTCTCTTTTAGGCGACTTTCTAACTGTTGACCAGTAGTTAATCTTTGCTTAGACATTGGACGTTGCAATAAAACTTCTTCTTTTTCTAAAGAAGGTGAATTTTCAGAAATCCTAAATTGTCGACGTAAAGCAAGTATATTTTTTTGAGAAAGAGCGGACTGTAAAGAAATTTTTCTATGATATCGGCGTCTAGGTTTTACACGTTTTCTTAAAGTCCAATCTTTTAGTTTGAAGAAAGAATCTTGTATTGCAAAAGATGGTTTTCCACGACGTAAACGTCGATTTAAATAACGATCGCGAGGTAAACGCTGTCCTTTATAAAAAACATAAATATAGTGAACAGGTAAAACTTCTTGAACGAGAGGACCTGAAGGAAAAGAAAGCGGAGATCTAGGGTGGCGTTTGATACGTTTATTACGTTTTTGGCTAAAACGAATATTTTTTTGCTGGTTTTTAAAAACTTGAGAATCTTTCTTTAGAAGGGTTGAACTTACCTTTTCTTCTAAGCTTATTTTATCAATAAAGTTTTTGCTCTGAACTAAAATTGGTTTTATACTTTCTTTAGCGTAACGAAATTTGAAAGATTTCCATCCTATAGGAGCAAAACCATCTCGGCCTAAAGCAAAAAATTGGTCTGGATCATAGGTTGTGAATGGAATTTGCCAATAGAGAGTAGTAGCTACATTCATCCCTTTTAAAGGATAACTGGTAAATTCATCTTGTAAATTTTCATTAGCTTTAGCTAAATGAAAACTAGTTTTAGCATTCTGCTTTAAATTGAATAAATTGGCAGTCAGTTTGTAACCAGCTTCGCGGCGAGAAAGAAGTCGGTTTGTAACCACAAATTTTCTCAGACTTTCATCCCATCCAGCATAAAATGGAAGAGGATTGACACTTTCCATTAATTTTGGAAATTTGGAGAATTGAGTTGAAGTCTGTGTAGCTGAAGTTAAACTAGGAAGAAGGTTAGATCCTGGGTATTTAAACTTTTCTAGTTTAGAAGAATTGTTTTGTAAATTAGAGTTTAAAAGATTTTTTGAAAGAATTTTAACAACTTCCAGATTTTGGTGAGCTCTTTTTGCTTCAAAATTATTTAAGTTTAAATAATCCTCTCTATTATCTTCTTGTTTAAGAGAATTTTCATCATTTTTTTCAAACTTATTTTTTAAAGATTGTAAAAAAGGATTTAATTCTTTGCGTTTAAAACTATCTTTTTCTAGACTTAACGGATCTTCTTTAGACGTCATTAACATAGATAAGCTTTCTGGAAGAGCCAGAGGTTTATAATCATAATTTCCTATTTCTAAACTTTGTGCATTAAAACTTTCTGAAGAAGAAATTTGATTGCTAACTTCCATAGAGACTTTTGACGAATTAGAGAGCTTAGCCTGAGCATTTCTATTAAGAATTTCAGAAGGTGATAAGACTTGAAGTTTTTCCTTAATTTTTTGATTTTTGGAGTTTTCTAAAACTCCATCTATGTTCGCTTGAAAATTAGGTAAAAATTTTTCCCACCACCATTGCTGGATTTTTAATTGAGATTTAATTCGTTTTAACTCTTTATTTAACTTTCTTATTTTTCCAATTGAAAATTGTTTACGTTTTTTCATTTTTCTACGGTTTTGGCTATATTTTGGTTTTTTATGACGATGCCAAAAACGATTTTCACGTTGTCGAGTTCTTCGTTGTTTAGGTATTCGTTTAGAAAATTCGTTTTCTGGATTTTCTTTAATAATCTCTTGCTCAATCTTTTTGTTATCCAGTTTTTTTCCATATCTTTTTAAAATTTTAAATTGGCGTTTTAATTTATCCGTTAAACTTGGTTTTTTTATAGCACCTCTATTAAAAATGGGTCTAGCTCCACGTTTTGCTGAAGCTCGTGTTTGGAAATCTTTTGTAAAATTTAAGGCATTCCATGGCTCAAAACTTTTAACTTTTTGATTAAAAGATTTAAAACTTTCGAAGTCTAAAACTTTCGAAGAATCTTTTTTTTGACGATCCAATAATTGGAAACTTTTATCTCCTAAAAGTTTTTGAGAAAAAGCAGAATTAATTCGATTCTTTTGTTTTTTTAATTCTTTTAAAACTTTTCGAGTTTGCTTGCGTTTAACGAAGACATGTTGTTTTCTTTTCCAAGATTTCAAATCTCTTCCACTTTGACCGAACTGGTTTTTTATTTTAATTTTGGATATAAAAAAAGATTTAATATTTTTAAAAATAGATTGGACAAAACCAGATTTTTCTGAGGCTAACAAAGTTGATTTTTCATCCTGCATTAAACTTAGTTTACTTTCTTCAACTTTCTTTTCTCCTAAAAATCTTGCTTTTTGGAAGATTTTTTGAACCCAAAAAAAACTTTTCTTACTAAGAGATTTTAATTTGCTAATACTTTCTTTTAAATGAGACCCTTTTTTATGAAGAAGAACTTCAATTCTAAAAAAAGATTTTGCTAGTTTTTTTTCTAGTAAACTTTTATTAACTTTTTTTAGTCCTAGTTTTCTTTCTCTGGAAGAGCTAGCTACTTTATTCGCTAAACTTTCTTCCATAGCTTCTTTGAAAGCTTTTTGGATTCCTGTCGATCCATTTAAAATCTGATAATTTTCTTTATCTTGTAAAAGAGATAAAGAAAGAGAATCTATTTGTGAATAGAGACGACGTCGTTGAATAAACCAGTTTTGAATATTTTCTAAGCGAGTTTTTAACTGTTTTTGTCGAAGTCCTTTTCTTTTTTCCTCAATTTCAACTTTCTTGCGTAAGAAATTCTTAAAAGCTTTTCGATCATAAAGATTATTTTGACTCTTTTTAATTAAAGAGACCCAAATTTTCTCTTTTATTTTTCCTTCTTGAATCAATTTTTTTACTTTTTCTCGCTCTGCTTGAACAACTTCTTCTTTTTCACTTTTTGTAAATAGATATTCTTTTTCTTGGTTCAGAAATAAAGATTCATTTGTTGTTGAAAAATTACCTCGAGTTTTTTGTCCTTTAAATAAAAATTGAGTTAACTCCCAATAGTTCTTTTCTCTAAGATATTTTTCAATCAAGTTTTGACGAACTGGACGAGCTTTTTCAAGGTAGTTTCCTAAAATGCTTCTGGATTGATCGACTAAACTTTGCGGCTTAGTTTCTAAGTCAATCCTATCGAGATTTTCCTTCAATGGGGCTAATGAACCTTCATTTAACTCTAGGTTTAGACTCGTTTTTTTGTCAAGAAGAGCTTTATTCGGCCATGCTAAACCTTCAAAATTTTCTTCATTGGCTAATAACTCTTCATGTAAAATAGAATCATTTAAAAAAGAATAATTTTCATTATTAGGATATTCATGGTAAAGAGGTTGATCCCATTTTAAAACCGAATACCCACCTTGATTTAAACTTGGAGTTAGAGAGAAGAGATGTCGAACCTTTTTAAAGGTACCTTGAAATTGTTGGTTATAAAATCGGCTAGCAAAACTTTTACTTCCTCCAATACTTGTTTTCATTGAAGAATAATGTTGCATATAGGTATACCAACGTAGGCTTTCAAAATAATTCATAAGTAAAGCTCTACGAAGATTTAATAGCTGTTCTTCGCTTTTTTTTAGAAAGTGAGAAAAGGGTTGACGACGTATAAAGGCATCAATATCCAATCGTAATAAAAATCGATTAAAGGGACTATAGTACCAATGTTGTAAAACATCTTTATAAATTTGAGAACGATAACGAGTAGCTCTTTTTCCAATTAAAGCGAACATATGTGTAGGTTTTTGCATACCTTCAAAACTAAAACTAATAGGTAAAGTTGAATCAGTGGAAGATTCAACTTTATTTATTTCTCCAGAAGTTGAATTTTTTGCTAAACTTCCATTTCTATCATCTCCAGTTTCAAATGGATGAAAAACCAAAGGTTTTCTCGATCCTCTACGACGAATTTTTTTCAAACTAGCTAATTTGACTGTTCTTTCCCAACGTAGACTTGGTTTATAATAATAGAAAAATTTTTTCATCATAATACGAAAATAAGGTGAATTATTAGAAATACCAAAATTTCTATAAATATTAGGACCATAAAATTTAAACTTACGTTTAAAAGCTTTTTCTTTATGAAGATAAAATTTTATAGGATGTAATAAACTAATTGGCTTGTAAAGCTTTTTAAAAGGTGGTAGCGAAGATTGCTCTTTCTCGAAGGAATTCGCCAAAGATGGTAGATTAAAAGAAGAATTTACATTCATTTGCGAAGAATCTGTTAAAAAAGCTCTATATTTTAAGATTTGCTGGTCTTTTTTAGATAATTGTTTTTGAAACTCTCTTTTTGATTTTCGAGCTTGAACTTGTTTACTTGATTCCTTAGATAAGGATAAATCTAAACTTTTTTTAAATAAAGCATAATTTTTGCTATTTACTCTTCCTAATAAAGCTTGAGGAGCTGAACCTCTTTGCCCTAGAACAGTCATTCCTTTTCTTTGCTTTCTACTAGTTATAAACTTATGATTCCATTTTGAAAAAATTTCTTTCCATCTTTTCGAATAAAAAATCTTTTCTGTTTTTAAACTTGTATAAATATAATCGCTAGCTTTATTTGCAGAATTAGAGCTTAAACTTGACGGAAGAATATTCTTTGTTGAATTCTCTAATTCAAAAGCAATTTTTGAAATTTTAATTCTTTTATTAGCTTTCCTTACAAATTTCCTTAAAATAGCAAATTCTTGAACTAATTTATCTTCTTTAGATGTTTTTGCTAAATTGGAATAGGAAGTTAACTTAGTAGACATTAGTCCAGGAAGGAAAGATTCATTTGTTTTTTCTTTTACAGGTTTTTTTTCATGAAAGCTAGGATGATAAACTTGTTCAAACAAAATTCGGAAAAATTCCAGTCGTGGGCCTGAAAAGGATTCTAATCTAGGACGAGCGAGCTCTTTCTTAAAAGATCGAACCCAAGGTCCAGGAAAAAGTCTAAAGGGAACATCATGATTTCTCATTTTTCTACGTAACCAGAAACGATCAAATCCATAGTTTAGATCTTCAATTGTAAACAAATCATAAATTCCTTCACCATATAAAGAGGCATCAAAATTTCTATAACGTTGAAGACTTTTTTTCCATCTTTCTCTTCTTCCTCTTCGACCCATATTCATTCTGGTATTTCGATCTGACGCTTTTGTACTAAGAAATGAGAGTTCGGGTAAAGTTTTTTGATCTATAACTCTATCATTACTAACAAAACCTAAAGGTTTTGTTAATGTATAATCAAGACCAAAATAAAGAATATTAGATAGAGCACAAATCATAGTAAGATATAAAAAAGCAAAATTTAAAAATTTATAATTAAAACGATTACTAATTTTTAAACTTGAAAGAGTCCACGTATAAAGACGAAAGGCTGGATTTTCCCAAAACCAACATGTTAAGTGAAGCAAGCTTAAACCCCCTATTCCTAACCCTAATAGATAAGAGAAATGAACCAGAAAGAAATCTACAGATCCAAAAAAAGGATGAGTGACTACTTGGGAATTAAAACTTCCTAGTAAATCACCGACACTACTAGAAGGAAAAGTCTCCAAAGCCGTCATGTCTGAACCAAGTGAAATCTTACTAATAAAGGGAAATAAACTGCTTTGTTCAGTAAATGCTAGTAAAAAGGTTAAGAGAAAAATTTTAAACTTAGACAGATCTTCTAAAACCATACGTCGTTCGGTGTAACTATTCCACATATACTGAACTAAAAGAATTAATCCTAGAGAATAACGTAAAAGATCAAGTGATAACCATGGCAAAACCAAAAATCTCCAACCAAATAAAATACTGGCAGTCCACAATAAACTTCCTACTAAACTTCCTAGACCAGATAGAAAACCAGCTTCAACGCCTTGAACTACAAATCTTCTTAAAGAAATTAAGGAAGCTGTAGAGCTAGGTAAAAAAAAGAATAAACTATTAATTAAACCTATGGTAAATTTTTCTAAGGAATAAAAGAAAAGAGTCTGATTTCCGTACGATATAGGTTTTTCTAAAAAAGTAAATAAATTATGAAAATATCCATCTAAAATCGATACTTCTGATAACATAGCAGAAGCAATATCTGGAACCAAAACTGGTAAAGATTGAATTTGTTGTAGCCAACGGAAACTTAAAAAGTTTAAAATAAACTGTTTTGATGATAGAATCAAATAACTTAATAAAGCTCCTAAATCATTGTAAGAAGTTATCTGATACGCAGAATCTGATTCTATTAATTTGTGTAATACCTCAACATAATCTTTTACAGAGGTTACTAAAGATAAAGTGATAATCATTACCTTCTTTTCCTTCTTTTTAAAATTCTTATTAAAATAGCTTCTTTAACCTTTTCATCTGAGATTAAATTTCGACCAAAAGAACTAATAAAAATAATTCCTTTAGTTAAAAAGGATTAAGCTAACGGTGGTATAGGAAGAAGCTTTAACTCTCGGAATGAAAACCCGTAAAAAAAATAAGACTTTATTCTTTAGACTGTTTAACTAATAGTTAGTCTAATCTTCGATTAGAGGAGCTTTAGCTACTGCAATCTTTGATTGCTGAAACGAAGGTAGTGCAATCTTTGATTGCTGGAGCGAAGCTAGTGTTAGCTTTGCTAACAGCACCTCGAGATATTCGAGCTTTTGCTCTAACTATACTTTTGCCTGAACTCTGCCCTTGCTTGAACTATGTTCAAGTTCAGGTTAAAGTTCAGGTTCAAGTTAAAGCAAAAGCTATGACTTTGCCTGAACTCTGCCTTTGCTCTAACCCTGCTTTTGCTTGAACTATGTTCAAGTTTAGGCAAAAGCATAGTTAGAGCAAAAGCTCCGTTAAAGTTCAATGTTTCTGAACAGAGTTCAGACAATAGCAGGTTAAAGTTAAAGTTTCTGACGAGAATAAATTAAGTTAGTCTATTCTTGGCTCAAACCAACTTAAGTTTCACTTATTTCTCATTTCTACAACAAGAGATTGTAATAGCTAAAGCTCTTTGAAAATTTAGAAAAGTCTCTGCCTTGTATAATCAGATAAGGCTAAAATTTAGCAAGCAAAATCTTTACTAGTAAGAGTCTTTGACAAGAAGCTTAAATTCATTTTTTTTTGTAATACCTTATTCCAGAGAGTTTAGTCAATTAAAATATAACTAATTATCTTCATTCTACACTTTTAATCAACATCTTTATGCCATTTCGTATCTAGCAAAAACCTAAACCTTTATTAAAAGAGTTTGGCCAATGAGTTGCATATTCTTTGCTAAATTTAATTTTTCCTATTAAAAATTAAATTTATTAGAATTAATGCAATCTCTAATTCTTCCATCGTCACCTCCAGTTGACAAACCTAATACTAGCTACAATCCAGCAACTGAAAATTGCACTACCTAACGGTCTTTGAATTAAAGGTTATTGGAGTCAATGACTAGTCTTAGATTGGTTAAGACTAGCTTCGCTCCAGCAATCAAAGATTGCACTAGCTAAAGCTCCTCTAATCAGAGACTGGAATAGCTCAAGCAATCAAAGATTGCAATAGCTAAAGCTTTTCTTATCAGAGACTTTAACCTGAACTTTAACTCTGCTTTTGCTTTAATTTGGACCTGAACATAGTTCAGGCAAAAGCATAGTTAAAGCAAAAGCTCGGGTAAAGTTAAAGTTTCTGAACAGAGTTCAGACAATAGCGGGGTAAAATTAAAGCAAAAGGTTATAAAAATTTCGTAAGCTTCGCTGCTCCAATCTCCGATTCTAAGATTGGAGTACCTAAAGGTTCAATTCTTGGAGCTAGCTAAGACTGGCTTAAACTTTTTGTCTAGTCGAATTTTCAACGAGAGAATTACCAGAGCGATAACTTTTGGACTTTCTGATGAGAAAATAGCTGTTGCCAGACTTCTAGAATAGAAGCTTTTATGAACCTCAGTTATTCCTATCTTTGATATCAGTAAGTTAGACAGCTTTAGTAAATCTTATTTCATAAGAAGATGCCAACGGGAGAAATAAAATCAATCTTGTAATTTAATTAGAAATAATTAAAGAACAAAAGAGTAATTTTTACTTGAACCTGAACTTGAACATAGTTCAAGCAAGGGCAGAGTTCAGGCAAAAGTATAGTTAGAGCAAAAGCGAAGTTCATTACTATTATTATAACCGAAAGAAAAGATTAAATTAACTGAATAAATTATTTTCTACTTAATTTTATTTTATCGTCTAAAAAAGTTAAAAATCCTGTGCCGGCTGGTATCAAATTACCCACAATGACATTTTCTTTTAAACCTCGCAAATAATCTGTTTTACGATAAATGGCTGCACGAGTTAAAACTCGAATTGTTTGTTGAAAACTTGCTGAGGATAAAAAACTATCAGCTGACAAAGAGGCTCTACTGATACCAAGTATCACTGGTTCATATTTCATTTTCTTTATATATTTTTTATTTAAATCTTCTACTAAATTTAAATCAACGAGTTCACCTGGGAAAAAAGCTGTTACTCCACGATTAAGAATACGAACTTTTGAAGTCATTTCTCGCACAATAACTTCAATATGTTTATCAGCAATGCTTACACCTTGAGAACGATATACGCGTTGAACTCCATCTACAATGATTTGTCTGATTTTATAGAAGGTTTGACGAACAGCCTTTTCTCTTGAAAGTTTATATTTATATCTTAAAAAAAGGTTCTCTAGCATATGAGGCAAACTTTCTCTAAAAAATCGACCTGCTTTTGTTTGTCTTGCTTCAAAAATCTGTTCGATTTTTGGAATCCCTTGAACAATATCTCCCGTTTTAATTCTTTGATAGGCCAATGTAACAACTGATTCATTTTTTTGAACCAGATCTCCATGATATTGATGTAAAAGAGCTTTAGGTGAAAGAAAGATTGGTTGACCTTTTCTTAAACTGAGTTTTGATTTACTTAAATGAATAAATAAACCAGATTGGCTAATTGATTTTTCTTTTTTTAATGAATCACCGTAAAAAAGAAATTGACCTAAAGAAAAAGATTTATTTACCAATCTTTTTTCTTCATGAAAACCTAACTGAAGACCTTTCACTTTAAAAACTTTTTCTTGAAATCTAATTAAGACTTCTGGAAGTCTAATGGACTTATCTAAACTTTCATTGGCTTTTCTTATTCCAGAAAAAAATAAATTATCAACTTCTTTAGTATTAAATTCTCTAAGAAAAGATGAAGTCAAGGTTTTATATCCTTTAATTTCAGTTAAACTTCGTTTTTTCGATTCTTTTTTCCAATTTTTGTCTAAAAAAGAAAAACTAATTAAATCTTGAGAAGTTAATATTAATTGACTTGAAGAGTTTAAACTTTGCGACCAAGATAGCCAATCTTCACTTAAGTGAGATCCTACTTCCACTATCTCACCTTGATATGGGCTAAAAAATGTAGTTGAAGCAAAAATAGAACCTGCTAAAATACGGTTTTTTTCATAAAGAAATAATTGATTTTTCAACTGAGGATAAAGAGGCGAAAAAGAAGAAGAATAGAAATTAGGTGGCGCTTTAACTAAATGAGTTAAATTTGGTTGAGCTGAAATTTCATATTTCAGATTTTCTAAATTCACTGAATTTAGCTTTGAAATAGTATTTAGATTAGGTGATTTCTCAATCAAATTTGAAAAAGTATTTCTTCTAATTAAACTTCCTAAATTATCGGAAAGAATTTTCATAGAAGATTGAAAGTCAGTTAATGGATATTTATCTAAAGAATTATTTTTAGTAGCAGCTAATTCTTTTTCAAGCTGACTTCTGAAATAAGGTAGAAAAATCCGAGGATTTAAGAAGTGATTTAAACTTTGACCTAGAGAAAAAGAAAAAGAAGGAAGAGAAAATAAGTAGGATAACGATTCAACGAGTCCTAAATTTATAGAAAGTTTTGCTAAGTCAATCTGACTAGCTAAAGCTGGATACTGGTTAGAACTAAAAGCTTGGTTTTCTTTCCATTGACTAAATAAATAAATAGATAAGATCCTTTCAAAGGTTTTTTTAGAAGAGAGATTCTTTTTCAAAAGAAGAAAAGACCAGAAAGAAAGTTTTATTTTAGAAATTAAATCTTTTTTAGGTAAAGGATAACTCTGAAGCGAAATATTCTGGCTTCTAGAAATAAAACCTGGTTTTGTTAAGTTTAAATTTCCTAAAGAATTTAAATTTATTAAAGGAATTTTAAAAGAATAGGAAAAATGCGAAGAGCTAGTAAATCTAATTTCCAAAGGAAAAAGATTTAATCCTTTGTCACTGTAATGGAAAAAAACTGGTGTTAGTAATCCTGTCTGCGTCTTTTGACGAATCAGCCAATTTGAACTAGGATTTTTTTTATTCAAACCTTGAACAGAGTTCAGGCCAAGGTTAAGGATTTCAATATCATGTGATGGTTGTCTAAAAAATTCGATTATTTCAGATTGAGTTTTCCTCAATTCAAAACTTGAATAAATTTGTAAATCGACATTAGGAAATTTTGCTAAAAATATTTCAGTTTTGCTTTGCTTATTTAAAAATAAAGATTGAAAATTTTTATATGTTGAAAATGAAGAAAAAATTGAAATATCTTTTCTTGCAGAATATATTTGATCCTTTACTTTTTCAAGTTTTGGCAAATGATATTGATAAACCTTTTGAAGGATTAAAAGAATATTATTTAAGTTTTCAAATTCATTTTTTTCTTGTGCACGTGAATTACTACCCTGAACAGAGTTCGGGCAAAAGCTAGCTAGTTTTAATTGATTTGAGCTTGGTAAGCTAGGCTCATAACGAATTTGACTACTTTTAATCCAGTGAATTTTGTCATGTTGAAACTCTTTAACAAAAGGGAGTTTAAACGCAACAGTTTTTTCCTGTCTAGTAAAAGAGCTTTTGCCTGAACTCTGTTCATGGTTTTTTCGTTTTTCAAAACTAAAACTATTTTTAATTTTTCTTTTATCTACTAGACTCAAATTAATATTTCTTCTTTTATCGGAAGTAAATTCGGGAGATAAATGAGTCCAATTTAATTTTCGAGTCTTTTCAGAAAAATTTTCTAAGAAATTAGAAAAAGCAAATTTATTATCATTTTGGAGATAAAAAGATGTTTTATCCGGATTCAGAAAAGCTTCTATATAAATAACATGTTTATCAAAAATTAAATCATCAGTAAAAAATTGTCCAGCTTGAATCCATTTTTGATGAGATTGCAAATTCTTCCATATTAAAACAGGTTTATAAACCCAACCTTTTTTAATTTTTACTTGGCAAACTTTATTTTGCAAATTACTAAAAGGAGTTTCTATTCCTGTTTTAACTTTATTAGCTGTTTTAGGAAGGAAAATTTTAAAAAACTTTTGAAGAAAATTTAATCTATTAGAACTATTAAAAATCAACAGAATTTTTGTAAAAAATGGTTGAGATCGAGCTTTCTTATTTTTATAAAAATTTTTTTCAGTAAGAATTGGCGTACTTAGATAAATTGGCCACTTTCTTTCAATCTTATCTTTAAACTTTCTTAAATTTGAGCTCAAAAAAAAATTTTTTGTAAAGTAACTAGCTTTTGCCTGAACTCTGTTTAAAGTTTTAAAATTTTCTGAAGCTAAAGCTTTTGCTAGCTTAAATTGGAATTTATCTGTTTTGTTTTGAGTTTTTAGTCTATTTTTCTTTAAATAATTTAATACCTTTAACTGAAATACTAAGGAATCTCTCTTATTTAATTTTTTCTTTAAGTTTAAACTTAGCTCTCTTCCTCTTTTACTTTTTTCTTCCTCTAATAACGGATTCATAGAAATAGTGACTAAACCTTCCTGATCCAGAGAAAAAGATCGAAAACTTCCTTGTCGATTTATTTCATAAAAAGATAAATTTGACTTTTCTTCGTTTTTTCTAAGAAAGTGAGAAAAACAAATAAGAGAATCAGACTGTCTTGCTCCTGGAAAATTAAATCTATTCACTTTCCTTTGAAAAAAGTTAGCTTGTAAACCCTGAACAGAGTTCGGGCAAAAGCTAAGTTCGGGCTCAGCTAAATTAACTCGAATTCTAGAAAGAGAGTTAGATTTACTGCCTAAATGACTAGCAAGCTCAGCTTCCTTTCTAAGCTCTGTTTCGGCTTTATTGAAAGATTCTTCTCTTTTTTTTTCTTTTATTTTTTGAAAACCCTGAACAGAGTTCGGGCAAAGGCTGAGAATTAAATTTAGATTTATTCTTTCAAATTGATAGAAAGGTTGAGGTAAATAAAAGATTGGGCTATCAAAATCGCTTTTTTTCAAGGACATAGTAGGATTCTTTTCACCTTGAACAGAGTTCAGGCAAAAGCCCTCCCGATTTAACTTTTTCACTTTATATTCGTTTTTCCATTCCAATCTTTCACTAGTCTCTTTATATTTTCTATTTAAAAGTATTCTTCCACTAGTTCCTAAAAAATTTTCTAAAGATTGGTTTTTATCATTTAGCGAATCGGTGATATTTCTGTCGATGTTAAAAATATTATTTTGACTATTAAGTTTACTTATTTGTTTTTCCTTACTAGCATTAAAAACTTTTATATTTTTAGACAGTTTTTTCTCTCCATAATAGAAAAAAAGATTATTTTTTTCATTGACAATCTTTGTGGAAAAAAAACTAGCAAAAATACCATTAGTTTTTGTTTGATATTTAGAAGGAATACAAAGTAATATATGATTTGAATTAGGAGACCAGTTATATGTATTTTTTTTTTCTGAGTTTTTTGAAAAACTAGAAAAGCTATTCCTTGCTAACAAACTAGGATTAAAATTAAAAGAAAAGGGAATAAAAAATGAATCTTCTTTAGCTGGCAATTTTTCTTTTAATAAAAATTGCGATCTTGTTGAAATTTGACAACAGCTTTTGCCTGAACTCTGTTCAAGGTTTGAGTGGCTTTTGCCTGAACTTGAACATAGTTCAAGCAAAAGCTCTGGTTCAGGGTTTAAATTTCGTGCACTTAGTTCTACAGAATTTGATACTAGCTCCTTAGTGAAGAGAGAAGGTGGTTTTTTGCCTGAACCCTGTTCATGGAAGATTTTTTCCCCTGAACAGAGTTCGGGCAAAGGCAATAGAAATCGAATTCTTGTGTTATCTGCTATAAAAGTAGGCAAAGAAAGATTGAAATTTTTGTCAAGATAACCCTGAACAGACTTAGGGCAAAAGCTAATGCTCAGGTTTTTAAAAGATAAAAAATAACCCAATTTATGATAATTCATTTTTTGAATTTCTAAATTTAAAAGAGGCTTTTTTAAGAGAAAAGATTCTTTTTTTAGGGAAGCGGGATTTAATCCTGATGCAGAAAAAGACAAGTTATCAATTTTTGCTTTTTTTCCAACCATCTTTGCACTTAAAGATTGCAAAATGAGAATTCGTCGTCTTTTTTTCAAAGATAGAAGACCTTGTAAATTGGAAGCTTTCTTAGCTTTTGAGTTTTCTTTCCACGAAGAAAGTTTATCAATTGGCAAATTGGAAGAACTTGAAGTAAATAAGCTTTTTCTTTTCTCAGCTTTATCCAAAAAACCCTCCTCAGAATGATTAAAGGCATTAATAAAATTTCCCAAACTTTGACTTCGATCAGAAAGACCGCTTGGTTTGGAAAGATTAAAATGAGAATTGATTTCAAAAAAAGAGGGAAAGTATTCTGAAGAAGCTAGCATTGACCTTTTAACTTTCGAATTGATAAATTGCGATATCTCCAAAGTAGCGGAATCTGAGGAAAAGCTATGAATTCGATTCATTGGAGAATTTTTATTTAAGAGATCACCACCCTTAGAGAAAAACTGGGAATAAATAGGAGAACGATAAATTTTACCTGCCAGAACCCAAATATAGCCCCAATCCCATGATTGCCATTTTTTATCTTTATAGTCATTGATTTCTTCTAGAATATCCATATGACCATGAAAAACCTCTCCTTCAAAATCTGATTTAACACTTCTCTCTTCATCATCTCGTTGTTTTTTTTGTTTCGAAAATATCGAAATTTGTGCTAAAACTTCTTTTTCTTCAAATCTTTCGTTATTCCGGAAAAATAATACTGTATAGGCTGGAATTTTGTAAACCTTACTTTCTTCTTCTACCAATTCCATTTCTAAATTAGATTTTTTTCTTTCTTTTAAAACTGATTTTTTTAAAAAAAAACTACCATCACTTTTCGTTAGAAAAGCGATTTTTCCTTCAGGAGTGCGAATTAAAGTACCTGGAAAATAACCCAAATATTCAATTGATCCATCAAATGGCGCTATAATCTGCTCAGTTAAATCTCCTGTAAAAACACCTCCTGTGTGAAAGGTTCTCATGGTTAATTGAGTACCAGGCTCACCAATCGATTGAGCAGCGATAATTCCGACAGCTTCTCCAATAGAAACTAATTTTCCTTGGGCTAAACTCCAACCATAACAAAGCTGACAGAGAAGTTTTTTTGTTTCACAGGTTAATGGAGATCGAATAAAAACTTTTTGTGAAATAAGAGAAATTTGTGCAGCTAGTTTAGCAGAAATTTCTTGATTTCGAGATCCTATTAAATTTCCTGCTAGTCTTTCAGGTTTTGTTAGAATTGGAGCAACTAATAAAATTTCGGCAGCTTGAAGTTCCTTTAGGCGAGTTGAATTTTCTTTCTTAGATTCATCTGTAGAATTTGAGAGTTCTAATTTTCTTTTTTCCCACTCTCCTAGTTTATTTGCCCAAGCTTTTGCCTTGGAAGGATCAGTATTTGAGTTAGAAAAAATGTCTCTGGCTAAAACACGTCCAATAAGTCTATTTTGAAGAGAATAAAGATTTTTATTCCCTTCTTTTAAATCCATGGCAAAAATTCCACGCTTAGTTTGGCAGTCAAATTGACCAAGTATTACATGCTGTGCAACATCAACTAGTCTACGTGTTAAATAACCCGCATTTGCTGTTCTCAAAGCAGTATCTACAATTCCTTTACGAGCACCATAACTCGAAATAATATATTCTGTTAGAGTTAAACCTTCACGAAAATTACTTCGAATAGGAAAGTCAATAATTTGACCTTGCGGATCTGCCATTAAACCCCTCATTCCTACTAATTGACGAACCTGAGAAAGATTTCCTCTAGCCCCCGAGAAAGCCATCATATATACAGGATTTAGAACATCGGTTGCTTCAAAATAATTAATTACTTCTTCTTTTAACATTTCACTTGTTCTGTGCCAGGTATCAATTAGTTTTTGAAATCGCTCTACTTCGGTAATATTTCCTCGTTTAGATTGAACAAGGGTTTCAAAACCTTGTTTTTCTGCTTGTGAAATCAATTCGGACTTTAAAAGTGGAATTTTTAAATCATCAATGCTAATAGAAACTCCAGCTTCTGTAGCATATTTAAAACCAATATCTTTCAATCTTTCTAGCAAAAAAACCGTTTTATTTTCCCCATAATTCTTAAGAAACCAAAAAACAAAAGATTTTAGTTGACTCTTATCAAAACATTGATTCCAAAATTTTTGGAAATAGTCTTCTTTGGGTATATTTTCACTAAAGGAAGAAAATCTTTGCTCAGGACTAGTATCTGAAGACTTATTTAAAGTCTTTTTAGCTAAAAAAGATAAGCTAACTGAATTTTCTTCTTTTTTTAAAAAAGACTTTAGCTGCAAACCTTGTCTAAAGTTTTTAAAGCTAGGGTTAAAAACATCTAGTTTAGTTAAATTTCTTCCAAGCAAAAATTCCGACTTTCTGAAATAAGATTTTCTACCTTGAACAGAATTCAGGCAAAAGCCAAAGTTTTTAGACTTAATAAAATTGTCTGAAAAAAGAGAAAAAGACATTTTTTTATTTCAGTAAATAATTTTTTAATCAGGTTTATTTTAGGAAAAAATAGCCTGAACAGAGTTCAAGCAAAAGCTATTTTCTTTCGAAGTTAAAAAAAGACATAGAAGTCTTTTTTTATTAACTTTGATTTTAAACCAAATTAGATCTTAATTAGATGATAAAAAAACGAATAAAAAAAGTTAAAAACTAAAGCTTACTATTTAGATTTAGTCTAGATAAGTTTTTAGTAAAAAACTTGAACAGAGTTCGAGCAAAGGTTCTTTTTTAGTTCATTTTTAGACATTGAAAATAAACAAAATTTCAAAATATATTGTCTATACTTTATTATGCTCTAAATTTCAACCAAAAGCAAATAAAAGATAAGATAAGAAAGTTTTAGCTATTTAAAAGCTAAAGATTTAAAATTCCTTAGCTTTTTTTTGTAAACTAAAAAGAGCTTTTGCCTGAACTCTGTTCAGGTTCAGGTCTAGCTTAATTATTAATAATCTAAACTCTAGCATTTTTTAGATTCTGGCATGGGAAATTGCATTAACTTGAAGATAGCCTTTGCTCTAACTATGTTAGACTTAGAGCAAAGGCTATCTTCAGGTTCAAATTCAGGTTTAGTCTAAAACTAGGCAGAGATAGAATCGAAAGAAAGAGCACACTGGCCAGCTCTGAGCGACATAGTAGTGAGCTCTGACCAGTGCTTTGGTCGGCTCTGACAAAGGCAGTTGTCGCTTTTGCCTGCTATTGTCTGAACTCTGCCTTTGCTCTAACCACCCTAGACTTCAGGTTAGTTAGAGCAAAGGCTATCTTAAAGGATGGGCGGAGTTTAGGCTTTTTTCAATCCTCTCCCTCTTCTCCAGAGGCCTTGCTTTGCGAGGCTTTATCTGTCAAATCCCCCCCGAGGGGGGATTTTTCACTTATAAAAAAGGTTGCTGGGTCTGGAGTTTGAGTCCACCACCTTCCTCCTTCGGCGTTTTTAATCTTCGCCGTTTGAAGATAGTTTTGGAATTCCCTTTTGTCCGCCTCGCTTTTTTAAGGTAGGGGATGTTGATGAAAAATTCCAAAGGGGAAGCCCACAGAAAGAGCAGTTGGTCACGAAGCTCCGCCCACCGTAACTGGGCGGATTTTTTCAATCTTATTTTCTGCAAAGAAGTTAGCTTTTTGAACCCCCGGTCCAGAGCTCGATAGTTTAGCATTCTTTAGACTTACCCCAAATCTTTTCAGCCTTGCTCTAGTATTTAAAACCTTTTGCCAACTCTCCGTATAGCTTGGGCCAAGATTAGAGAACTTGCGGTTAGAATCCAAGAGCTCTGGAAAGGCTGGCTTTCTAACTCCTCCTTTGCCTCTATCTTCTAAAGACTGACCTGTCCAGAACTTTTTAGGTTTTTCAACCTCGTCTGGGCTCCAGTTTGTTCGAGTTGCCTTTTCAAAGACCTCTCTGAAAAGGAGGAAGGCTGCTTCGTATTCATCAAAGACTTCGCCAAAGGAGCTAAATTTTTGGACTAGTGCTAAGATTTGCATTCTTCGGATAGCCTTTGTGTCTAACACTTTCTCCAGGCATGGATCTTTTTCGGCAGCTTCTTCCTGAAACTGCATTATTTCAATCTTGAAGCTGATTGCCATAGGGAAAACGCTCTCTGTCATCTCGCGCAGAGGCTTAAGCAGGCGATCTCTACGAATGAAAAAGGCGCAATAGCGACACCAGAAAGCCGTCACAGCCTCCACTACTTCGGATTGGCGAACTCCTGTTTGAATCAAGCGAGTTAGCGCTGCCAGAGATCGGATGATTGTTGCCATGATTGGGTCACTCCCGGATAGCTGAAAAAGATCTCTTTAGGATTGCAGGTTTGGGGAGTTATCCAAAAAAGTCTTAAATGGAGAGAGGATATCATCCACCATTAAACCATCAAAAAAGATTTAAAGCTGAGCACACAATATTCCACGGAATTTTTCTGCAGTAGGGAGAACCACAAAGGACTTCCAGAAAGACTCCGAGGTACTCCCAGAAATCTGCAGCTCCAGTCGAATATTTTGTATTTTGGTATTCAAAGGAAGGCTGCATGCTGGGGTAGAGCAAGATTGTACGCGCCTTACCCGCTTGGCCAAAGGGCAAGTCCATTTTACGACCACTCTCACTAAATTTGGAGCGAACGGAAAACTTTTTCTCATCCGAAACTCGAGAGATGTTTTGCTTTAAACTCTGATTTTGGAGAAGAACCCTAAGCTCTTTGGCGTTGTCCACTCCTGTGGACATGGAGATTTGCGAATAAAGGCGAATGCAGGTAAGAGTTTTCGAAAACTCTTTTAGGAAAAGGTAGATGATACTATCAGGGAGCTTTTTAAAATCATTGCTATCCATAGGCCCCACGTCAGGCGTAAAAAACCCTTTCAAGATAAGGTAAGATTGCTCAGCCTCGCTTTCTTGGATAAAGAGTTCTTCCTCCGATACTATCGGCGGCGGGCGGTTAACGACTTCCATTCTTTCTCTGGAGGTTAGTCCTTCGTAGAGAGGCGGAATAATAAGTTTTTGAGGCGCTTCGTCGCCGAGCTCCGGAGATGTGGCTCTCAGGTAGGAGCGGATAGGATCTTCCAGGCTGAGCTTTCTATCCTCCTCCAGGCGTAAATAAGTGTCCTGGATATATTCCTTAGTAATAAAGTCAGCCATAAAGTCCGGGTCGCGGCAATAACTGGCTAATTTAAGGAAAAGATCCTGATCAAACACCATAATTAAAAGATAGGAAGGAATTCAATCACGGGATTTTTAACTTCTTTGCCTTCTGCGACTTCGGAAGAAGAAAGTTTAGCCTTAGCCTTAGATTGAGTCAACCCAGAACCAACCCTAACCCCTTCTGCGAAGAGAAAGCGGTTAGCTGGGTCTTCATAGCTAGGAATTTTACCGCCACCCACCAGTAATCTTCTCTCACCTTGCACTAACTGCGGCATTTTCGAGTTCGTCATTTTAAGGATTAGGTTTTTCCATAAAATATAGTCCACAACCTTTCTAATTCTAAAACGAGCACCTGTGCAAAACATCTCTCCGTTGGGTAAATTTTGATTTTTTTGGTCCAGAACTGAACGAGCTAGCTCATCCAGGTTTACCTCCTCTTCAGGGCCAAGGCTAAGCTTGGCTTTTGTGCCGAGGTTAGGAAAGGGATAGAAAGGAGAAAGGCTTTTTCGCCCGACGGGGAGGGTATAAAAATAGAGTTTCATAGGTGCAGTTTCTTTCTTTTTTAAAGTTTTTTTTTGATTTTGCTTGAACTATGCTTTTGTTCTAACTTGAACATAGTTAGAGCAAAGGCTATCTTCAAATTCAGGGTTCAAGTTTCCTAATTTAGGCTAATATAGCTTTTAACCTTTATTAGCTCTAGTCTAAAGAGAGCATTTAGAGAGAGAATTCCTGAAGAGAGCTTTTGCTCTAACTACGTTCAAGTTCAGGTTAGACTTCAGACAATAGCAGGCCTTGTGAAGCAGAAAATGGAGCTAGTCTCCAAGTCAGGCCTAGGATATAGGACGAAGGCGGGTAGCCATCGACAAGCTCCAGGTAAAAGAAGTCTTCCTCACTTTCTCGGTGGAGATAGACTGTCATTCCGGTTTTAAAAAGCTGAGCCTTTGGGACTTCTAAGATTAGGTAGTCTGAAAAGCTACGCAGAACCTCCCTTTCGGAGTAATAGGAATGGAAGGCGAAGCGTTCGTAGTTGGAAAAGTTAAAGCCTTTCTCTGCTCCCAAGGTCAAGCAAAGAAAGCAGAGTTGTCTTTCAGGCCATACTAACTTGGTGATTAGGATCCAGTCTAAGGGGTTCTTCGTATTTAACTGCGGATAACCTTCCAGGACAAAAGCCTTAACCTTTTCAAGGGTCCAAAAACTCCTTTCTTCGGGTGACAGAGCCTGCAAAAGAAGACATACCTATCGATTAAATCGAAAGTCTGGAGAAGGATAGACTGGATTTAGCTTCAAAACCTCAGAGGCAAAAAGAAGAGCGTCAGTTGTCTTAGAATGTTTAGAATCGAATCCCTCTTTGAGGTATTTTTTAGGAGCTAACTTTATCATAGAGGTGTAGGTATTTTTATTTATAAGCTAGGTCTAGCAGAGAAGGGCAGGTTAGAGCCCTTACTTGCCTTTGCTCTAACAGAATTAGAGCAAAGGCAGACTTAGAGCAAAGGCAGACTTAGAGCAAAGGCTCTGTTCAAGCAAAAAGCAGATCATTTTTTCATTCCGGTTAAGCCTTAGGCCTAACTCTAACATAGAGTTTGCTCTAACTCTGCCTGCTTCGCCAGGCCTGAGCTATGTTTTTTCTCTAAATCTGCTTTTGTCTGCTATTGTCTGAACTCTACTTTTGCCTGAACTCTGCCTTTGCCTGAACTCTGTTCAGGTTCAGGTTCAGGTTCAAGTTAGCTAAGGACTCAAAATAAAAAAATGGAGTACAAATCTGCTTTCGGTATATTCAAATTGCTTTTGCTATAACTATATAACTCTGCTTTTGCTTGCCTTTGTCTGAAGTCTGCCTTTGCCTGAACTATGTTCAGGTTCAAGTGAATTTGAATTTCCTTTCCATTCAAATTTTTTTTTATGTACTCTAAAAATATTTTATCAAATTTTTTTATTTTTTTTCAAGTTTAATTTTTTTTATCTACAATTAATGCTCAAATTTTATCCTTATTTTTGCAAAAGCTTTGAGTCCTTAGTGGGGCTCTTTTCGAAGAAGGGCAGAGTAAAAACTTGAACCTGAACTTGAACAGACTTCAAGCAAAGGCATAGCCTTTGCTCTAACTATTCTTTTGCCTGCTATTGTCTGAACTTTGTTCAGAAATATGTTCAGGTTCAAGTTAGTTTTTTATTTTTTAGCTCTTAATTAGCTTTTGCCTGAACTTGGACATAGTTAGAGCTAAAGCTCTAAGCTTTAAGAATGCCGCTCTGCCTTGCGAAGCAGGGAGAGCAGCCTTTTGAAGAAGGGCAAGTAGGGGCTTTAGAGAATAGGGTTTTGTGGGTTTAGTTCTCCTTCTGTATTTTAAAGACTAAACCTGTTTTTTCTACCTTCTCTGCCTTGCTTCGAAAGCAAGGTTTTAGAGGCGAGCCTCTTCCTAGCTAGCCCCTCACACTTTTCTGAACTCTAACTACGCCTGCTTCGCAAGGCCTGCTATTGTCTGGACTCTGCTTTTGCTCTAACTATGTTAGAGTTCAGGAAAATTCTTGAACAGAGTTCAAGCAAGGGCAAATAAAGATGGTAAACTTTGTTTTTGAAGTTTAGCATAACCTTTGTAAATCCAAACTTTAACACCTATAATACCATAAATAGTGCTAGCTGTTTTATAGGAATAATCAATATTTGCACGAAGAGTTTGAAGAGGTACACGTCCGGAACGAACCCATTCAGTGCGGGCAATTTCAGCTCCATTTAAACGACCCCCTACCTGAATTTTTACCCCTTTGACACCAGAATTTGCCATTAATTTCTCCTTAGCGTCTTTTATGACTTTACGGAAAGCCTTTCTTTTTTCCAGATCATCTACAATTGAATCAGCAACTAAAGAAGCTTTGAATTCATAATTTGACTCGTTAACCTTATAAAATTTGATCAAAATTTTCGGAGTTAACTGAATATTTTGTCTATACATAGTTTTTTGCTTTTGTAATTGCTCTAGAAAAGCTTCTTGTAATCCTTTATTTAAATCTGATTTCTGACTTAATTGTAAATAAGCATTTTTTATTTTCTTTTGAACTTGTTCAGTTTTTAATAAATTATCATTTATTTCTCCAGAGGCTTTGTTTTTCGTCGAAGGAAAGGAAGAGAGATCTATTCCAAATAAAAAAGAGGCATTTTTATTTTGAAATTTTCGAAGCTTCTCTAGAGATTGCTGAGAACTCTTTATTGTGGGTAAATAATAATAAAGATGATTTTTACGATGTTTTTGAACAAGATCTTTTAAATAATAAAGAAATTTTAATTTACGACATTCTTTGTCAATATTATCTAATTTTCCTCTAAATGCTAATGAAGATAAAGAATAAATCCATTTTCCTAATTTATTCTTTTTAGAAGCAGAACTTGGCCCTCTTGCTATTTTTGTAGCACTAAGTTTATGAGAATTAGATCTTAAATCTTTATCACTAACTAATTTCATTTGTTCTCTTCCTACTTTTCTTACTAAAATTTTTAAATTTTTAATAAATAACATCATTTGATAATACTCAAAGGACTGAATTTTAGAAAGTGATCCCAAAGATAAATATTCTTCACGCAATAGATCTAGTTTTAAAAGAGCTTTAGACTGCAAAGACTTTACTAAATTTCGAAGAAGACTAACTGGTTGATTTTTTAAGCGACTTAATCTACTTAAACTCCATCTTTTATTATAACCTAATGGAGCTAAAAGATTAGCTTCGCCTTTTTCTATCCTTTCTTGACAAGAAAGGAAATACGTGTTCCAGTACTTCATTTGTGTTTTTAAAGTTTTTAAAAAATCTTGATTTGTTTGACTAACAAAGACTTGAAGAAATTTTTTATTCTTGGAAGGCGACTTTCCTAAAAAATATAAATTGGAAGATAATTGAGTTTTTGAGTTACGAGAATCTCTGCTATTTTGGAGCTTTAGCCTACCATTTACAGGAAGTTGACCTTTCGTTGCTTCAGCATTCTGATTAAAAGAAGTAAATCTGACTGCTTCTCGTTTAATTTTAGAAGAACTCTGACTTTGTTCTCCAAAACTTAGTTGAAGAAAGTTTTCTATCGCTTTATCTCCTACCCCAGTTTTAATTTCTTTCAAACTTGAAGAAAGCTCTTTAACTTTACTATTGAAAACTTTCGAAGAAAAGGGCTTTAAACCTTCCGTTTTTTTGAAATTAGCTAGCTTTCTAGAATTTTGTGAATTTCCAGATTGAATTTGTCTTACAAATTTTTTGCCTTTTTTTATAATCCATAAGTGGTTTAAGACAGATTGTCGGAAATTTCGCTTTACTCCAATACGTTTTCGAATACGTTTTTGAATTAATTTCAAATTTGTTAGTTTAGACTTTGTTTGAACTTTAGAATTTTTTGCAGTAGAAGACGAGGATAAATTCCAATTTAATACTTCTTTCATTTTCAATTTAAGATCCATCAAATAACGACGAGACTTCTGTAATTGTTGAGTTAAACTTTGATTAAGTTTTAAATTATCAATTGACGATTTTATAAAATCACAGTTTCCAGCATGAATTTGAATTCCAATTTCATAAGGAATTAAACCACGTTCGATTTTAATTTGAGTTATTTTTGCACTTTGTTTTTGACTGTCTTGAGATTTTTTACCTGTTTTAGTACCTTGCGGGCTTAACTCAGGAGAATTTCCTCCAAATAATTTAAATAAAGTTTCACGAATTAAATGATCTTCTAGAACAGCTTGAGAATATTGATGTTTTTGAAATCGAGCAAACCATTGCGATTTTTGTTTTTTTGTGATTCCAATACGAAATCCTACTGGATGAATTTTTTGACCCATATTATAACTTTTTAAGAGGATAAAAAAGTCTCTATATTTTCTCTAAAATAGAGACTTTTTTTTTGAACTTTTTAATTTAATTCATAAATAAGAGCTAAAATTAAATTAGCTAAAAAGTTTTATGCGCTTAGCTCTTAATAGAGCTAGAGTTTGAATCACACGAAAAAAACCTTTTTATTTACAATATCTTATATGGTAGAATTCTATCTTTATCATAAATTGCTAAGTCCGAATATGAATTTGCGGATACTAATTTTTTTTTTTTGCTTGAACTATGTTCAAGTAAATTTTATCCGAATGGGGATAGAGGGACTTGAACCCTCACGACCAAAAAGATCAACGGATTTTCACTTTTCGTTTAAATTGAAATTGCTGAAATTTATTTAACTTAGCTTTTGCCTGAACTCTGTTCAGGTTTGACTCTGTTGAATTAGTTAATTGTTAACTTTAATTATTCTAGTCGCTGATTACTCGAATCTTTGACAAGAGGATTTCAGTAGCTTATATAACTTTATAATAATTAGAGTGCTTGAACGTAAGTTAGTTTCATATTAGATATTAGCTTAATTCGCCTGATTTTAACCTGAACAGAGTTCAGGTTAAGGCAATCTCTGAATATCTAAATTTTTATGAGATTTAGATATCTGACTTTTTTTAGCTTTTGCTCTAACTATTTTAGAGAATATCTAACAATAACTTCAATAAATTCTTAGTAAAAGTGGGCTCTATCTTTATCAAAAAGAGATTTTTGGATCTTTTTGATAGCTCTCGTCGAGTCTCTGCACCTTTAAAAATTCTTTAATTCTTCAAAGATAAATATTTTCGAAGAATTTAAAAATTTAACTTGGCTCAGAATTACCGTTTTAAGGACTTTTTGCTTGAACTTGAACACAGTTCAAGCAAAAGCTAATGAAAACGAAGAGAATTTATTTTCTACATTCTTGTTATTAAACTTGAAGATAACCTTTGCTTGAACTATGTTCAAGCATAAATAGAAAAAAATCTTATTTCATTTAAATTTACTTAAATTTTTTTAAGTAAAAAGTCTTTTTTTTAATGGATTTTCTGAATTTGAGAGCGTACACTTTCTTCGTTTCCGTAGAAAGGCTCAAAAAACTGAAGCTTCAGTTAAAGAAGTTCCTGACTAAATAGATCCAGCCAATTCTTCTTACTAGAACTAAAAAGTTCTAATCTTTTTTGCTCTAACTCTGCTAGAAGAAATTTTCTACCGATTTCTAATCTTAGAAAACTTCTTAATTTTTAGATTTAAGTCCGTTGCGTCTACCATTCCGCCATATCCCCTAGAAGTTTTTGAGTTGAAAAATAACTTAGTCATCAAAAAGGATGACTTCGCTAGTAATATATTAACCAAACTTTTAAAATTAAAAGACATAAATAAGATCACAAAATCAATTTTTCTTTATTAAAGAAAGTCTAAATTTTTTTCCCAACCTGACTTATTATAACTTAGTTAAAAGATTAATGCATTTTAACTCTTCTTAACTGATAAAAAATTCACTAGAATTATCCATGATCACTTACATCAATTAGATTAGAGATAAATGAATTCTTTTTAATTTTACAATAGTAGACTAAAAAAAGTTTCAGTAATCTGAGATAGCTGGACTCGAATAGCAAACTTGAACATAGTTCAAGCAAAAACACTATGTTAAAAAAGTTAACAATAGTCGGACATTCTTCTCGTCAAAGACTTGAACCTGAACATAGTTCAAGCAAAAGCTCTGCCTTTGCCTGAACTATGTTCAGGTTCAGGTTCAAGTTCAGGTTCAAGTTGAAATTTGATTATTTTTGAAATCTTTTTAAATTATTTTTTAGCAACTGTTTTTGTCGCCGATAATTTTACTCCATATTTAGATCGACTTTGTAAACGATTTTTTACTCCAGCTGTATCTAATGTTCCACGAACAATATGATAACGAACTCCAGGTAAATCTTTAACTCGTCCACCACGAACTAGAACTACAGCATGTTCTTGAAGGTTGTGGCCAATTCCAGGAATATAAGCGGTGACTTCAAACGCTGAAGTTAAACGAACACGGGCTACTTTTCGCAGAGCTGAGTTTGGTTTTTTAGGTGTAACAGTATAAACTCGAAGACAAATGCCGCGTCTTTGAGGACAAGATTTTAAAGCAGGAGCTTTTGCTTTATAAGACAATTTTTTCCTTGCAGATCTTATTAATTGTTGAATAGTAGGCATTTAATATTTTTTCTGTTTTTTATTCATCTTTAATTATTAATTAAGAAGTTTTTTTATTAGGATAAAAATATTTTTGAAATAGAAAGTTTAATGAAACTTTAATATTTCTATTATGCTTTTGCTTGAACTATGTTCAAGTATTAAATTTTCTATAATCAATGGATATTCCAGTTCTCAAAAATCCTAGAATTTAATAAAAAAACAACTTAGACAAGTTTTATTAACCTGCTTTTGCCTGAACTCTGTTCAGGTATTTTATTTGCACTAAAAAATCAAAGAATAAACTCACTAAACTGTTTTCAGCCAGCTTTTGCTTGAACTATGTTCAAGTTTTCTCGAGTTTAGCTTGAATATAGTTCAAGCTAAAGCTACATCAATAAAAAGATGAAAATGAATAGCTATCCTCTCGAAAAATCGCCTCTTCCCGAAGTCAAGATGTGACGTCCTATAACTAGAAATTTTGCCTATCTAAAATATCGCCTGAGTTCTAACTAAAAACTCTTTTAGCAATTACAAATTGCTAAAAGAGTTTTTAGTTACTTCTAGCAATTTTACCATCTTCGATGGATAAAATCTGCAAATTTTAACTAGCCAAGCGATCATCTTAGATTCTAACAGCTAGAATTAATAGTCTAATCTTTGATTATTAATCAAACTATATCCTTGAACATAGTTCAAGCAAAAGCCGCACAATTCGATAAAGCTTTAGCTAGACAAATAAAATTATTCTAAGATAAAGAATTTAACTTCTCAATACTAGAATGAAAGATTATTTCAACTTCAGCTAATTTTAGCTTTTGCTTGAACTATGTTCAAGTTAAAGAAAACTTTTTAAAATGAGAATACTAATGGGTCTGGGAAGAAACGATTAATTTCAATAAGAATACCCGCTGTAATACTAAACCAAACAAGAGCTACCACAGGAGCCGTTGATAAATAAGTTGTAAAATCTTTCATAAATTTTTCCTTCAAATAATTTTTTTTTCTTTTTAATAAAATATAAAAAATTCACATTTCTTTTTTAGTTGCTTTGATTAAAAAAAAATCATGCAAATCTTTAGCTAACTTATAGTCAGCTAACCTTACTAAAGTTTAAACTTTAATAAAGTGAAGATATAAAACCATTCTCTAAAGAAATTAAACTTGAACCTGAACCTGAACAGAGTTCAGGCAAAGGCAGAGTTCAGGCAAAAGCATAGTTCAAGCAAAAGCTCCAATCTTTTAGAGAAAAAATTAAAGTTTAGTAAGTAGACTAAGAAGACTACAATTACTGCAATCTATGACTTTACTAAAAATCACTTAGCTTTTGCCTGCCTTTGCTTGAACTATTTTCAAGTTCAGGATTAGACATCTTGAATGGCTAGAATCTAAAAGCTTCAGCTAGTCAAATCGACGAAAGCTTTAGTTCCCAAAATTTCTGTTTTTACTCGAACTCTGTTCGAGCTTACAAAAGTAAATTTTTTTTTACTTTTTTTAAAAGAGGTAGCTAAATTGAATTAATGGTGATCTTCTAAAGATTCACCAATATAAGCTCCAGCTAAAGTTGCGAAAACTAAAGCTTGGATAGCACTTGTAAATAAACCTAGAAGCATGATTGGAATAGGAATAAATAAAGGTACTAAAGCAACTAAAACTCCAACTACTAGTTCATCAGCTAAAATGTTTCCAAAAAGACGGAAACTTAGAGAAAGTGGTTTTGTAAAATCCTCTAATACGTTAATCGGTAAAAGAAAAGCTGCGGGTTGAACATAACGTTTAAAATAGCCTAAGCCTTTTTTACTAATTCCAGCATAAAAATAAGAAATTGATGTTAATAAGGCTAAAGCTACTGTAGTGTTAATATCATTAGTTGGAGCAGCTAATTCTCCACTTGGTAATTCAATTAATTTCCAAGGTATTAGGGCTCCAGACCAGTTTGAAACAAAAACAAATAAAAAGATAGTACCTAAAAACGGTACCCAGCTTAAATATTCTTCTTCACCAATCTGTGTTTTAGCTAAATCTCTAATAAATTCAGTTACTAATTCCGTAAAATTTTGAAAACCATCAGGGGTAGTCTTTAGATTGCTATTTCCTAAAAATGCTAGAGTAAAGATAATAGCTAGTACCATCCAGGAAACAATTAAAACTTGTCCATGTACTTCATAACCACCTATGTTCCAATAATAATGCTTTCCTACAGATACTTCTGCAATTTCAGATAACGGGTTAAGAAAAAATCCATTCATGATAGAATCACTTCCTTTGATTTCTAAACTAAGATTCATTCCTTTTTAAAAATTTAAGTCACAAAAACTTGAACATAGTTCAAGCAAAGGCTAAACTTAATTAGGGATAAAGAAGAATCTAAAAAATTAACAACCAGTATGGGAGCATAAAAAACTTTAGGCTAAACTTGAAGATAGCCTTTGCTTAAACTATGTTCAAGTTCAAGCAAAAGCTAACAATATTAGGATAAAGTAAAGATAATTAACTTATGAAAAACTTGAACATAGTTCAAGCAAAAGCCTATTTACATATTTCCTTAATAGATTATTTTTATGTAAATTCGACGAACTAAATTCAATCAATTAAATAGAATTAGACTAGAATCCTAACTATTCAAAATTTTACTTTCACAAAGTTTACTTCTATTATTTGTCGATCACAATTAATAAATAACAAAACTTTGCTTTTGCCTGCCTTTGCCTGAACTCTGCCCTTGCTTGAACTATGTTCAAGTTCAGGTTCAAGGTTAATAAAAACTATGGTTCGAAAAATTTGAATATTACAACTCTTGATAGTTTCTTTTAGCTCGACCAAATAGGTATAAATTACAATAGGTAAAAAATTAGCTATTTTTGAAAAGCTAAAATTAGACTAGCTTTTGCCTGAAGTCTGCCTTTGCTTGAACTATGTTCAAGTTCAAGTTTAGCCATTTTTATAGATAAACTACTCTAATTTTAACTTGATTTGCTTCACCTTAAAAGCTATCTAAGCTTTAATTGCTCAAATTCTCTTTAATTCTAGCCAAGAATAGGTAAGATAAAAAACCTAAACAGAGTTCAGGTTCAGAAAGTCTGCCTTTGCTCTAACTATGTTAGAGTTCAGGTTAGAGTTTAGTTCTTTGTTGGTCTTCTTTATTCATTCAGCTAATCTTAAAAAAATTTTATAAATTAATTAAAGAGATGACCCTAAACCTACGTATGATCCATAAAAGAAAATAGCTAACAAACCAATGGCTGCTGTTCCAATAAGTGTTCCAACTAACCATAGAGGGATACGCCCAGTAGTTCCTGTATTAGACATAACTCGTTTTTATAATATTGAATTTTCAGCATTTATCAAAAACACGAAACAAATTCACTTATTCTTTATAAAAGAATAAATCTTTCCTTTGTTATCTAGCAAAAAAAAATTTTTGAAAGGATTTTTGGGAGCTTTTCTATATTAAGAAATCTAAAGATTTTAGATCCTTGTATGCAGCCAATCATTTCAATAACAAATGATTATTTATTATGCTAAGAATTTTTATTATCTCTTTAGGATTTTTTGGTTAAGCGATTTTCTCTCTTAACCAAAGAAATAACTGTAAAAAAACCATTTAATCTTTTTTTTATTACGAACTAACTCGATTAATTTTGTATTAAATTAATATTTGGGATTCTTCCAGAAATTATTCAAGTTATTTATGACTTAAATAGTTTACAGCTTTATTTGCTACATTTAGGACACTAGAGTCTCGAGAGCTTTAGCTGCAAAAACCTTATAAAGCCAGTTACTCATCTCCTTTATTTTCAAAGATAGTAAGTCTATCAATCGCCTTTTGATTCAAGAGTTTCGTTAACTGAGCAAAATCATAAATTTTCTTTTATTTTACCTTAGATTCAAGGCTTTTATTGAATATTTTCGAGTTTCCTTTTATTAAAAATAAAATCTTATTTTTAATATTAAAAACGTTCTATATAGAATTTTCATATAGATATGGCTAAGTTTAAGCTTTACTCCTAGTTTTTTTCATTCTTTTTTAAGAAATGAATGAATAATTTACTAAGTGGAAATAAATTGTCATCTTTTAAAAGTCTCCATAGGTAACAAATGTAATAATTGAAAAGTAGAAAGAAAATTTAGACTAGCCTAACTAAGTTCTAAAATACTAAAAACTTTCCTTGAATGGGACTAGAAGAAATTAATTATTTGGTAAAGAAGTTTCTTCAAATAAACTTAGAAATTTACAAATCTTAATTTTATTTTAGCGAAATTTCTATAACTTTAACTTAAAGTTATAAGCTCAAGTTAATTGATTAGTAAATTTTCAGACTAATAAGAGAAAAAGTTTGCAAATTTTGCCTATCAGAAAGTGATATTTTTCGTAGTATTTTTTAGTTTTAAACTTTAACAGAGTTAAAGCAAAAGCTATTGTCTAAAAAATAGCTAAATACAAGACTTTGCTTTTGCTTGAACTATGTTCAAGTTTATCTCGTATATAAACTAAAGTTTATTCAAGCTTAAAGATAAAACCTAAGGATTTTATCTTTTTGTCTGAGAGACTTTGTCTCTAGAAACTTTAATGAACTCTATATATAGTCGTTTCGCACCCACTTAACCAAATCAGAATAACGCCTAATTGACCAAAGTGTGCGCTGAAGACCTTTCTTGAAATTTCTTCTAGGTCACTTGTATGGCTATCAAAATCATGAGCATCTGCATGTAGGTTCCAAATCCAGCTTGTAGTTGCAGGACCTTTAGAAAGACTACGAGAAAAATGTCCAGGTTTAGTTGGGTTATTTTATTCCCCGAAGAACAGAACATGCGCCTCTCAACGCATTCGGCTCAAGTACTCTTTTTAATTAATATAGTTAATATTGCAACGGTTTTTTCTTTATATTTGACTAGTAATACTCCTTTAGTGAGCTTTGGTCTAGCTTTTTTTTTCTGCCAAAAAGAAACTTCCTTTTCTCACCAAGCTTTAGTTTAACTATAAAAATCTTGGATTGTTAAGGCTTTAGTTAGTTAACTATATTTAGCTTTGCTTATAGTAAGGTTTGATTACTGCCATCTCCGAAGGCAGAATTGTGCTAACAAAAACTTGAACATAGTTCAAAGCTCTCTAAGTAGAGAATTATTCCAATCAAAATAAAAATCTTAACTTTTGTGTTAATTTTTTAAAAGCTTGCTTTTGCCTGAAGTCTGCCTTTGCTCTAACTATGTTAGAGTTCAGGTTTTTCTAGGGTAAAAACGTGTACTCCTTTATCAAAGCTTTCAAAAATTGATAATAGACTTTATTTTCCAACACTAAAATTTTTATTATTATATCTTATTTTCATGAAATATTTACTATTAAAAGTTTATTTGACTAAATTTTCTATTAATAAGTTTAATAGGACTAATAAAGTCGGAAGTAAAACCTGAACTCTAACATAGTTAGAGCAAAGGCAGACTTCAGGCAAAAGCTAGAATGACTTCATCTCTGCTTTTGCTCTAACTATGTTCAAGTGAGCTTTTCCTATTCTGAGCTTTTTACAAAGTTTTAGAAAAGGTAAATAAAAAAGCTAGCTTTAAAAATAAAACTTGAACTATGTTCAGGAAAACATTTAAACGGAGAGAGAGGGATTTGAACCCTCGGTACAGAATATTTTGTACAACGGATTAGCAATCAGCCGCTTTCGACCACTCAGCCATCTCTCCAATTGGAGGAAATAAATTTGCTTTAGTTAATTTTTTAAAAAACGACAAGATTAAAAAATCAATTTTTATAGCTTAATTTATTTTAACTGGATATTTTTTATAAAACAAGAAAGTTTATTGATTTTATAGGAATAAAAATATAACTTAAACAAACTAACAAGTAAAATTAATTTATTTCTTTACTAGGTTTAAGTCTAGTAAAATAAGGTTAAAATCTGCTTTTGCCTGAACTCTACCTTTGCTCTAACTATGTTAGAGTTCAGGTGTAATTAGCTAAAATGAAGACTGTTACGAAAACTATATCTAAATCCAAACTCAACCTAAAGTAGAGAAAATAAAGCGCCCTTTTATTTTTTGACTTTCCTTTGCCTAATTAGCTTTTGCCTGAACTATGTTCAAGTTCAGGTTAGTCGAACCTTCATTCTAGTCATAAAAGATTAGAGTCTTCATCAATTTTCGTAATTTAGCAATCCTGCTATTTAGCTATAAGAAATTGCAGTGACTAAACTTTCTTTAACTAAACTTGAGATTAAAAAAAACTTTGTATCGTTAGAGAGCTTCTGCGATCGCAATGTCTGATTGTAAATCTTGAATAGTAAAACTGCTTCTAATCGAATATATAATTAATCGAAATTTTCACTTGAACCTAGTTCAAGCAAAAGCAATCGAAAAGCTCTAGCAACTATTAGCTTTATTAACCTGAACAGAGTTAAGGTTAAAGCAGCAATTTCTGATTGCTGGAACGGAGCTAGTTTTAGCTTTCCTAACTGGACCTTTAGATACTGCAGTCTCTGATTGTTGGAAGTTTAGTCAGTGTTAGCTTTGCTAACAGCACTTTTAGGTCCTGCAATCTCTGATTGCTTGAGTCTCTGACTATTGTTAGCTTTGCTAACAAGAGCTTTAGCTATTCGAGTCTCTGACGAGAGTAAATTTATTTATTCTCATCTTTCATTAGAGGAGCTTTAGCTAGTGGAATCTTTAGTTGCTGGAGTCTCTGACTATTGTTAGCTTTGCTAACAAGAGCTTTAGCTACTGCAATCTCTGATTGCTGGAAAAGAGCTAGTGTTAGCTTTGCTAACAACACCTTTAGGTATTCGAGCTTTTGCTTTAACTTTAACCTGAACTCTGCTCAGGTTAAAGTTTTTGACGAGAAGAATTTTCGACTTGCTTTTGCTTGAACTATGTTCAAGTTTAACCTTCAGTTAGACTAAGTCTAACTACTGCAATCGCTCATTATAGAATTGCAAGTATTAAAAATCTAAAGATAACTAAACCTGAACAGAGTTCAGGTTTAACTAACTCAGCGCGCTTTTGCCTGAAGTCTGCCTTTGCTCTAACTATGTTAGAGTTCAGGTTTTTTTCAAAGGATTTAAATCTCGAAAATTTAGAGGTGAATTAGACTAAGTGAGCTAAAGTAATCTTTCCAATTTAAGGAATTTCAAGCTTTTAGGCAAGACTCATTTTTTCTTTAGAAAAATAGCTGCTTTTGAAAAAGTAAAAAAAATTTATTATTTCACAAGCTTAGCCCACCCAAGAGAGTCTAAGCTTTCATTTCGTCTAAGTGGTCTCGTTACTAATTCTAAAATATCACGTGCATTAGCAAATCCATGAATTTGGGCAAAAGTAAATTCCACAGACCATTTAGTGCTAATTCCCCTCGCTTCCAGAGGATTGGCATGTGCCATTCCTGTAATAGCTAAATCTGGTTTAAGTTCTCGAATGCGTTGAACTTGGTAATAATTATCTGCTTTTTCTACAATTCTTGGCATTGGTACATTCATTTCACGGCAGGTTTTTTCTAAAAGAGATAGTTCAGCAGCTTGAAATCTTTTGTCCATATAAGGAATACCTATCTCATAAACAATCATTCCACATCGAATTAAAAATCTAGCCAATGAAATTTCTAACAAATTATCACCCATAAAAAATACACTTTTTCCACGAATAAGTTTTAGATAATCTTCTAAGGATTCCCAAACAGCTTTTTCACGTTCTTCTAATCCTTGTGGAATAATTCCAAATACAGAAGAAATTTTTTCTATCCAAGCACGTGTACCATCTGGTCCAATGGGAAATGGAGCTCCAATTAACTTACATTTGCGTCTTCTCATTAGTGTTGTTGCAGTTCTACTTAGAAAAGGATTAATTCCAGAAATATAAACACCCTCACCTAAACCAGGCAGATCACTATAGCGCTGCGAAGGCAGCCAACCAGAGAGAGAGATACCTTGTTTTTTTAATTCAAGTTCTAATTGGGTAGCTACTGTGCTAGGTAAAGAACCAAACAAAACTAAAGGGGGGTGTGTCTGATTAATTTTACTTGTAGATTTTTCTATCTTGTTATGAGAGAAATTTGAAAGATTTTTTTTAAAGGATGTTAATAAATTTGGATTAGACAGTTTTTGCTCTTTCGAATTAGGGCCTTTAGAATCCAATTCGGGGCATCTTTGAGCCATAGCAGCTAAAACAGTGTCTTCACCTTGTGTAAAGGCGTAATCTAAACCATTAGCACGCGCTACCACAATAGGAATTCCTATTTCAGCTTCAAGTCTGGGTGCCATGCCTTCCAAATCCATCTTAATTATTTCTGTGGTACATGTTCCAATCCAAACAATTACACTAGGATTTCGATCTTGACTTATTTGAAGACAAAGTCTTTTTAATTCTTTGTAGTCATTTAGCTGAGCAGAAATGTCACTTTCTTCTAATTCTGCCATGGCATATCGAGGTTCTGCAAAAATCATTACCCCTAAAGCATTTTGTAAAAAATAACCACAAGTTTTTGTTCCAATAACTAAAAAAAAACTATCCTCTATTTTTTGATAGAGCCATGCTACACAGCTGATTGGACAAAAAGTATGGTAATTGCCTGTTTCACATTCAAAAACTAAGCTTTCTGATGAAGTTTGAGTCATAAGTTTTTCTCCTATTTTATTTTTTCAAGATTTTTTTTACGCACAAGCAAAACAAGTGCGAGCTTGACCTATTATCCACATAAGAAAAATTGCTTAATTATTTGCTATTTGATACAAATGAAATAAGCAACTTTCCTAAATAAAGTTTAGTTTTTTTTGTAATTTATCAATTCCTAATTGATAAAAGATTGACGCAAGCTAGAAGTTTAATATCAACAAATTTTAAAATTATTTAAAATTTTTTATGTAAATTTTACCTATAGGCAATCTATTACATCTTTTTATTTCTTAAAAAATTTCCTATTTCCTAGGAAATTTAATTAAATTTTACTCAAATAGAGTTAATCTTTTTATAACTTAATCCTACGAGTACCTAAGTAATTGAGCATAAAAAAACTCTCTTTTTTATAAAGAAGAGAATTTTTATCCGATTTATTTATTTTAAAAGTCTTCATTTTTTTTCTTAACAAGCAAGAAAAAAGAGCTTAAAAATCGGCATTTGCTTTTTACTTTTTCCTTTTCTCTAAAAAGAGATTTACCTGTTAAAGAACAAACATCAATTTTGGCTTAAGTTAGAATTAACACCCTCGATTTCGATGAATGGCAGGTTTTAGGTCAAAAATAAAAAAAAGTTGCATAATAGTTTATTAGTAGATTAGATTACAAAAAATTTGGGATTGTAACCATCCATCTCAACCTTTAAAGAATGAAGCTAATCAACGGTTAAAAACTTCAAAAACTACCCCAATCTCTAAACTAAAATTAATCTTTTAATCTTGGCTTTAACTTTAATCTGAACTTTGTTTAAAGTTAAAGCAAAAGATATTAGCTTAAAAAGCTTAGCTATTTTTCTAAGGTTGGGGATAGTTAAAGGTTTAACCTTTACCATGTTAAATATCTTAAACTTTAGTTTTAGTGCACCTAGATTGCTCTTTATAAAATATTTCCTAATTATAAATTAGTTCGTAAATTAAACCTGAACTTGAACATAGTTCAAGTTCAGGTTTATTGAAAAAAAGGTCATTCATCAAAATTAAGCTAAGTAGAGTAAAAAAATATTTTTTAGAAATTTAGCTTTTGCTTGAACTATGTTCAAGTTGATTATATCTAAAATAACTTTAAGATAATTTAATTAAATTATCAATTTGTTTTTTTACTCCTTTAGAATCTAATCTAAAAATACCTATATCTAAGCAAAGTGCTTGAAGTTCACAGACTAAAACTTTAAAGGATTCCGGTGTTCCGATATAAATCTCTCTATGTAAAATAATATTTGCCCACAAGCCTACTCGACCGCCAATATCATCTGATTTGATCGTAAGCATTTCCAATAGGAGAAATGCTGCTCCATATCCTTCTAATGCCCAAACTTCCATTTCACCTAATCGTTGTCCACCTTGCTTTGATCGACCACGAAGAGGTTGCTGAGTTAACAAGGAATAGGGACCAGTCGATCGACAATGAATCTTATCGTCTACTAAATGAACAAGCTTAAGCATATAAGCAATTCCAACTGTAACAGCCTGATCGAAAGCTTCGCCAGTTCTTCCATCAAAAATTTTCAGTTTTCCTGGGTGGTTTGGGTTCAAAAGCCATAAATTTCCTGTTTTTTGTCGAGCTTCATAAAGCTTATTGTAAACAAAACTGCGCGAAGCTTCTGCACCATAAATTTCATCAAAAGGAGGAACACGAAAATATTGGCCTAAGTATTTCCCAGCTAAGCCTAATAAAGATTCATAAATTTGTCCCACGTTCATTCGGGAAGGAACCCCTAAAGGGTTTAGAACCATATCAATCGCTGTGCCATCAGGAAGATAGGGCATATCTTCACGAGGCAAAATTTGAGAGATAATCCCCTTATTTCCGTGCCTTCCAGCCATCTTATCACCAACTTGAATTCTTCGTTTATCGGCTAAATAAATATGAACACATTGAGGAAAAGTTGAAAGCAAAGTTTTTTTCGATTTGCGACGACAAGCTTTACGAGAAAAACGAGTAGATTTTAGATGAATAGCAGAATTCGGATTTAGTCCTAAATTCTTTTCAACTGCATTTTCTTTTCTCAAGCTTGGATAAAATTTAGCAGTCAAAGAAAAGTTAGATTTATTAAACAAATTCGGTTTAATTTTGCTTCGTGTATCCAATAAGCTCCCGTAAAAGCGGCCTGCTAGGGTATATTTTCTTTGTAAACTCACACTCTTTAAACTAAAAGCTTTAATTTGTTTTAAAAATCCAAATTTAAATCCTCTATTCAATAAAAGTCTAGCATGTTGATGGGAACTAATACTATTATAGTTGGATTCTATTGGCAACTTTAAGTTAGCAGAAGTTGACTTTTTCGTTTTTGTTTTTTTAGGTAAATTTTTTGAAGTTCTTCGCAAAATTTGAATGTCAATCACTTTAGCTTTAAGACCTTTTGGAGCACGTAAAGAACTATCACGAACAAATGAAAATTTTTTCTCCAATATAGTGTACAACAATTTTTGATATTGAGATTGTGATTTCTTTGGAATAGGAGTAATTTTACCAACTAAAATATCACCTTCCTGAATCCAACTTCCAAGTTTGATAATACCGTCCTTATCTAATTGATTTAATTCATTTTTTTCAATATCTGGAAGTTCTCTTGTGATCTCCTCAACTCCATACTTTTGACTTCGAGCTTCTACTTCATACTTTTCAATATGTATTGATGAAAATATGTCATCATAAACTAATCGTTCGCTTATTAAGATAGCATCTTCGTAGTTATAGCCTTCCCAAGGCATGTAGGCTAAAAGGATGTTTCTTCCTAAGGTCAATTCGCCACTTTGAGTCGCTGAAGAATCTGCAAGTAAGTCACCTGATTGAATCCAATCACCTTCTCTAACGGAAGGTCTATGAACCATACAAGTATCTTGGTTTGAACGATGATATTTTTCTAAATTATATTCTTTTGTAATAAATTTTTTCATAGGGAAAGAATTCAAAATATTTTAATAAAAAAAAGTTAAAGAAATAAACTAGAAAGTTCGTAATCAAAAATTTTCCTCGAATCTGACAATTTAGAAGTTTGAAATTTTCTTTAATCAGCAAAATTTAAAGGAGCTTTAGTAACTGCAATATCCGGTTGCTGGAACTTTAGTTATCTATTTGTTCATAGCCCCTTTAGCTACTGCAATCTTTGATTGCTTGAGCTTTAGCTACTGCAATCTTTGATTGCTTGAGCTTTAGCTACTGCAATCTTTGATTGCTTGAGTCTCTGACTATTGTTAACTTTGTTAACAAGAGCTTTCGCTTTAACTTTGCCTGAACTCTGCTTTTGCTTTAACTTGAACATAGTTCAAGCAAAAGCTCGGTTAAAGTTCAAGTTCAGGTTAAAGTCTCTGACTTTTGTTAGCAAAGCTAACAACAGCTTTAGCTTGAACTATGCCTGAACTTGAACCTGAACATAGTTCAAGCTAAAGCTATGTTCAGGTTAAAGTTAAAAGAGCAAACCTATCCGAATCTTTGAGCAGAAGGATTGTTGATTAGGATAGTTTTAAATTGCTAAAGTCTAAGGATTAGACTAAGGAGAATTCTAGAAAATAGGATTCGGCTTTTGTCATTTAGATGGCAAAAATTGGAAAACTTAACTTCTTAGTTTTTTCTATTTTGACAGATGAAACATCTTTTCTGGTTCATTTAAATTTGAAGAATTTCTTTTTTATCCAAGAAAATTTAAAACTTATTTTTATTTATTTTTTTTGAAAAAAAAGAAAGTTTTAAATAATAGCATCAGAATTTGCCAGATTTTTGCATAAATGAGACTAAGGTTGAGAAAATCTCGACCTTATTTAAGCAAATTTAATTATCAAAACCAACTAAGTTTAAATTTTAAAATTTGCAAGACTCTTCTTAAAATCAGGCTAAATAAGAAAACGCATTCCCGCCTTTCTTTATATTTATTTTGTGCTAACTCTAATTTTAGAAGCCCTAAGCCTTTCAAATTTTTAAAAACCTTTAAATAATAAGGACATTTTCTACTTACTTATTAGCTAATTTTGCTTTTACCTGCCTTTGTCTGAAGTCTGCCTTTGCCTGAACTATGTTCAGGTTCAGAAAGTCTGCCTTTGCTTGAACTATGCCCTTGCCTGAACTCTGCCTGCTTCGCAAGGCCTGAACTCTGCCCTTGCTTGAACTATGTTCAAGTTCAGGTTCAAGTTCAGGTTTTTTTTATAAAACTGTATAAACGATAATTTTTTTACCACTGACATAAGCTACAAAACCACTTTGATCAGCCTGAAGAACATGACCTGAATCACTGGCAGCTCTTCCTTCTAAACCTGTACCTACAATGGCTCTTTCTGGTCTAATTAAAGGAACTGATTGACGTTGCATGTTACTTCCCATTAAAGCTCGGTTAGCATCGTCATGTTCTAAAAAGGGAATAAGTGAGGTTGCTAATGAAATCATTTGAATGGGTGAAACTCCAATAAAATCGATATTTTGGCGAGAAATTCTAGTGAATTCATCAGCTATACGAACAGGAAGAGAAGCTTTTGGAAGAAAGTGAATTTCAGATTGATTAACATCAGCTGAAGCGATTTTCATTTTTTCCTCCTCTTCAGCAGACAAAAAAAACATACCTAAATCTTTTTGAACTTGTCCTCGGTAAACTTTGTAAAATGGCGTTAATAATAATCCTTCTGAGCTTACTCTAGCATAAACTGTCATAGAATTTACCAATCCTGTATTTTTACCTTCTGGTGTTTCAATTGGGCAAATACGACCATAATGACTTGGATGAATTCCACGAATAGCAAAAGTTGCTCGATCTCTGCTTATTCCTCCTGGACCTAAAGAACTAATTCGTCTTTTATGAGTTATTTCTGAAAGTGGATTCATTTGATCCATATATTGCGAAAGTTGACTGGAACCAAAAAATTCTTTTAGAGCTCCATTAAAAGGTTTAGTATTAATAAAATAAGTTAAAGAATCTTTCTTTTGAATTCTAGCTTTCCTGTTAGTCAAAATTTGAAGCTTTTGATTGGATATTAAATTTAAATCGTAGTCTTTGCTTCTTTCTTTTTCTTCTGTCGGTAAAACTGAAGAAAAACTAGGAATAGATTTTTGCTTTGAAATAGAAAAAGAAGAAGAAACTAAGTTAGATCTAATCTTTCTTTCATCCCCGGCTAAAAAAGCTTGAGTTTTACTCATTTTATCTCTAACTTCTTTTTCTAGCCTCATTAATCCTATACCTATCTGTATTTGAAGAAGTTCTGCAGAGGTTCTAACACGACGATTTTTTAAATGATCAATATCATCTATTTTTTTTAAGCCTTTTTCTAACTTTAATAAAGAATCTGTAGCAAATAACAAATCTTGAGCTGTTAATGTTCTTTGATTTAATGAAAAATTCAAGCCTAACTTTTTATTAAAAGAGATTCGACCTTGTTTTCCCAAATCATAACTTCTAGGATTCATAAATTTTTTAAAAAGCCACTTTCTACCTAACTCTGAAGCTTTTTCGGGAAGAACAAGTTTTGAAGATGTTATAAAATAAAGTTCTTTCCAAGCTTGAGGCGGATGTTGAGTGTACCTATATTTCACTTGTCCATCCTCGTCTTCTTTATGATTAAAAAGTAAAGAACTCGAATTAGGAAGAGTTTGCAATAAAATTCTTTCACTTAAACCCATCCCAATGAGCAACCATAAAATGGGGATTTTAGGCCCTTTTTTCATTTTAGCCCAAATCGCTTTTTCTTTATCCATTTCTAATCGAAGCCAAGTACCTTTTAAAGAGATAAGATCAGCATAATATCTTTTATGACTCTCAACAGGTTTTTCGCTCCATTTGTTTGAATAAATATCGTAGATTTTTTCATGAAAATAAATTCCTGGACTTCGAATAATTTGATTAATTATAATTCGTGCAGAACCATTTATCAGAAAGTGACCACGTTTGCTTAAAAGAGGAAGATGGCCTATTAAAACCCATTTCAATGTCATTGTTTTTCTTGTTCTATTTGTTAATTGAACCGGAATATAAATTTTTGAAGAATAGGTTTTACCTTTAACAATGGCTTCTTTAATGGTGAGTTCTGGAGAGGTTAATCTGTAATATTCAGGATAAAAGAAAAGCTCTAAATCTTTTTTTAAATTTGTAATTGGATTTCGCTTCTGAAACTCTTCTATCAAACCAAAGTTTAAAAGGTCAAAAAAACTTTTTCTTTGAATTAAGAGAAAATCTGCTAAAAAAAGTTCTTGCATTTTTTTTATAAAGGTTAAACTAGTAGAGGTAAATCCTGCTTCCTTTATTACGAGGAAGAAAATTAATATATAACAAAACTTGAACATAGTTCAAGCAAAAAATAAAGCTAATCACTGCACTCTGAACCCAAGTAGACGATTTTTCCATATATTGTTAGAGTGAAAACTTATCTTTCTTGATTTATTTCATTCTTGCTAAAGAAAAAGACTAATGAAATAAAGCAAATTACAATATAATAAAATAGATAAGTTAAAAAAAAGATTCTTTGAATTAGCTTTTGCTTGAACTATGTTCAAGTTTAATCTATAATTTAAAGAAAGTCATTTAACCGAGGCAATTAAAATCAAATGAAGGGAGCTAATTCTGATAGCATTTAGATTATCAGTTAGAATCTGAGCCATATAAAAAGCTAAGATGTCTTCATAAAATTATTCAGTTAGCAAAGTTTCATCATATAAGTTTATTACACTCTAATTAGCATTATCAAAAAGAAAATTTATATTAATTTATATTATAATAAAAAGCATTTTTAAAACTTAATTTGAAATCTATTTCAAATTTTATCCGTACTAGTTCTTTCCTTCAGTGCTTCAAAATGGAATTTACGCTTATTATAAAATAAAGCTTCAAAAAAGTTGAAAGTAAAACTCACTAAGCTAAGCATAAAAAAAATAAAACCCCACCCTAAAAGGGTCCGCCTTTGGCGGTTAAAGATTTCATTTACTAGTAAAATGAAATAAAAATGGTTAAAAAAAGACACTATCTTTATATGCTAACTAAATAAAGAAAGATTTAACTTTTTGTCAATTGAACTTTTTTAATTAAATATCTATGGCTGCAAAAGAAACTATTACCTATCCTATTTTTACTGTTCGATGGCTTGCTGTGCATGCTCTAGCTGTTCCAACAATCTTTTTCCTAGGTTCCATCACAGCCATGCAATTTATTCAACGATAAAGGCGCTTTTGCTTGAACTGTGCTTTTGCCTGAACTCTGCCTGCTTCGCAAGGCCTGAACTCTGCCCTTGCTTGAACTATGTTCAAGTTCAGGTTCAAGTTTAAGGAAACTGCTCTTACTAAAAGACTCAAAAGTTTTTGTTTTTTTCATATAAAAGAAAAAATATTTAAATAAAAACTAAATTAAAAGTCTCTTTATACTTGCTGATATAATGTTATAAAACATCAACTGTAATATAATGCAAGCAAATAAGTTTCAGCTAATTTATTTACTGGTAGCTTTACTAACAGTAATCAAAACTCACTTGACATAATAAATTCTTATTCAAATGAGTTTCCTTTAATCCGAAATTAAAAAAGCTAAATTTCTGTAATCATAGATTATAAAATTTAATTTAACTAGTTTAATTTTTGAAATAATGGAAAATTAGAATAGAATTGTAAAAACATGTCTGATAGACGAATTAAAAACTAAGTTCAGAAATAGATTGTATGCCTTGCTAACAACTTGCCTTATCTGTTACACTAAGCTTTTGCTTATGAAGATTAGTTCTGAAATCTTAAATTCCTGTTATCAAAGACTATAGATCAAATTTCTCAAAAGCTAATTTCTAAAGCTTGTTAAAAAAACTTGAAGCTAGTTTAACTTCAATTTTCGTAAACTTTAATAACTAATTTATACAGATTAGCTGATATTGCGTACGATAGATAAAAACAAGAAGAAAAATATTGATAAGCTAATGTTATTGTAAAGTGCAATATTTTTTGCAATCAAGTTTTAGATAAAAAAGTAAAAAAATTTCAATTGTGGCTAAACTTTGATTCTATTTTGAATAGCCTATTTAGTAAACTAGTTCACGCTTTACTAAAATAAAACTTTCGTTTTTTTGTTCAAAAAATAGAATGCTCTAGAATAGACCCTAACCTTTTTCAAATCATTTCTTATGGCTAGACCTAATCCCAATAAACAAGTTGTTGAATTAAACCGTACTAGTCTTTATTGGGGACTATTACTGATTTTCGTGCTAGCGGTTTTATTCTCAAGTTACGTGTTTAACTAGTTTGATTAACCCCCTTTCTCTAAGCTAATAGGAGTAGCTTGGCCCCTTTCGCTTTACTTTAACCTGAACTCTGCCCTGCTTCGCAAGGCCTGAATTTTGAACCTGAACATAGTTCAGGCAAAGGCAGAGTTCAGGTTAAAGTAAAAAAAAAAAGCCAAGCCACTCCTATTCAAAAGAGCTTCTAGCTCAGTCCAATAACGGCTAATAAATTTAGCTAATTGCTTTCTTTTACTCATTTTAGCCTCCATAAAGTATAAATTTAAATTGAATAATCTTTGGCTAAGTGATTAATAAGTCCAGCTGCGCTCTTCACAACAATAAAAAGTCATTCTTTAGACTCTTATTGAAGTGAGAATTAGCTTTTTCTAGTGAAATTCTTGGATTTTACCTACTAAGTCTTTACTTAGTTTAAGGTCACTGTAAATCCTGCTATCCTTTACTTGACAAAAAATTAAAAAAGTGAAGTATTAAAGACTAAGCACAAAAAAAGAATTTTCATATAAATTTTAAATCTATTCTTTATACAGTAATAAAACTTTCTTTTTTAGAGAAAAAACTTTAGAAAGTAAGTTTCAAACTTAAATTTAAAATTTAATCCAAATTATCGAAATTTTTAAAACCTCATTTATTATGGTAGAACCTCTATTATCTGGAATTGTGTTAGGACTTGTTCCAGTAACAATTGCTGGACTATTTTTTACAGCTTATTTACAATACCGTCGTGGAGATCAGGCTACGTTTTAAACTTTAACCTGAACTTGAAAGTAGCTTTTGTTTGAACTTGAACATTGAACTCTGCCTTTGCCTGAACTATACTCAGGTTCAAGCAAAAGCTACTAACTTAGACTTTTAGTTCGTATTACTGCTTTAATTTATTTACTCACATTGTTTGCATAGCTTGCATTAATTAACAAGCTATGCAGACAGTGGTAGTAAAATGATTCTAGTTTAATTAAACTATTAGCAAAGTCAACGTTGGGGCTAGCTAAAATTTTATTTTTTTACCTTATAAAAAATAAAAAGCTTTTTATCACAAATTATAAAAGAAAAGTTTTAGTAATTTGTTAATCTTTGTAGAGATTAACAATTTTTAAGATTAATCTTTTAACTTGATTTGTATGCTCAATCTAAAAAATTTTAGATGTGATTGATTAAAACTAAAAGGACTAAAGTTCACCTAGTGAATTCTTTATAGATAAAAAAGAGTACAGTCAAAACTTGACTTCAACTAAATAATATCTTATAATTTAAGATAGAAGCTTTATTTTAAAGCTAAAGAAATGATAAAAGTCATGCCAGACCAATGACTAAAATAGAATTTTATCTTCCTCAGTAGCTCAGCGGTAGAGCAATCGGCTGTTAACCGATTGGTCGTAGGTTCAAGTCCTACCTGGGGAGTATGCAGTTTAGACTCTCAATAGAATTTAAAAGAAAAATTCAGATTAGTTTTATTCTTTCTCTATATTGGCTATAGTTATAGTCTTTGTGATTCTTAATTTTCTAGTCTCTAGTCTCAATAACCTAAGGCGTAGTAAATCTATAGATCAGAAAACCTTGAGTACTAAAATAAAATTTAGTAATTAAATTAAAAAAATTTTTTTTGGTCTCTTGGACTGCTTTTTGATTACCAATTTTTTGCTTTTGTTTAATTTTGATCTTTCTAGTAATTTATTAAGAGATTATTACAGCTTAAATTAGCACAGCGAAGTTATTTTTATAATAACTATAATAAAACGTCATTTACCTAAATCACTTAATTAAAATTTTTACAAGGAATTCTTGAATCCAGCCAATTTAAGTAACCTAGTCACCAAGAAAAATTCTCATTAGAAAGCTGATAGTTAGATTACTCTCTGGAATATCGGTTAGACTCTAATTCGGGATGACAGGATTCGAACCTGCGACATCATGCTCCCAAAGCATACGCGCTACCAAGCTGCGCTACATCCCGTTTGAAATTCATACCTATTACTTTATTTTTATATCTAAATTTAGATATTTTGTTTGTAAAAGAAAAGTATAATTTTTTAATTTAAAAAAACTAAACTAACTCAATTAATTCCAAAAGAACCTTCTTGGTTAAGAAATTAAGTAAAGAATAGGACAAAAATAGATATTATCTAATATAAATATTAGAAAACTCTCATGACAAAGGAAACATGAGAATTGTTCGAATGGGTAAATTCTAAAAGATGGGTGAAAAATCTTCGATGGTTAACTTTTATCCGATGGGTGGATTTTGATTTCTTCGCGAAAATTAATCTTTTTGTTTGATGGTTTGAAAAGCCAAATTTTTTCAAATTTGCTTTAGGAAAATTTGAATCTACGAAGCTTTACTTAGTTAAAATAAACTAAGTTGTTGACCGATGTAAAATACAGAATAAAGAGGTCAATTAGTTTCACAATTAGCAATGAATTTAGATAAATTATATCTGCTTTTTTCTTTTTTAACAAGTTAACATGAAATTAAACAATTTTCTCAGGTTTTAGTTTATATTTTTTTATTTCAATCATTTTTGATCGATGGATTGTAAAAATTAACTTATTCTCAATTTTAACTTTTTATTTACTAGAGGGAATCCGCCCTTTTTTTAAAAGTACATTAACTAGTAATCTATGGATCGCTGATAGATTAAGAAAGTAAATGCTACTCTAATCACGCAATATTAACTAAGACAAGCTAACTACAAAAAAATCAGCTATTTATTAATCTCTAGTTAATAAATAGCTGAGAAGATATTTTAAGTTAAGTAATCTTTTATTCCAAAATAAAACTTTCTTGCCTAGCTATTATGACTCAAATCAAATAGAGCTAAAAATAAGCGCTAATTTTAATAAGTCCTTAAAAAAATCCTTTCATATAGTGAAATTAACTATTCTAAATCTATAATTGCTATGATTAAGAGAGTTTCTGTTTTCTTTTCTTTATTTCTCTGGTTTTAATTGTAAAACAATTATTAGAGAAAATCAGAAACTAAATAAGTTTTACTACTTTTACTAAAGCTAAGTAAATTCCTAAAGTAGAAATAAGAGCAAGAGATAAAAGACCAATATAACTGACTATTGTTAGCATATTAAAAATGTTTTTAACAAAAACTACTCAATGAATAAAAAAAAGTTTTTTTTCGATTAATAAAGTAGTTGAAAAGCTTAGGTGAATAAGTAAAAAAATCGAAATTAACTATTAAGGATTTATCTTAAAGAAAGTCTTAAATGTTTTTAGAAAGAGATTCACTAACTAAAAATTGGTGAAAAAAAGATTGCTGGGACATAACTAGTCGTAGCTTTGCTAAGAGCAATTTCTAATTTTTATAACCTTTGGCTTTTGCTTTAACTTTTTAAAGTTAAAAGAAATTTAGCTATTCTTAATTTTGCTAACAATAAGTTTACTTCTAGTAATTTCTTAATTAAATCATCAGAGACTGTAGTAGCTAAAGCTTTTTGAGAGATTAGGACAATTTTAATCTCGGGTTTTTGCCTGAACTTTGTTCAGGTTCAAGCTAGAAGGAGCCTGATTACTGTTAGCTTTGCTAAAAGCTCTAATTACTGCAATCTCTGATTGCAAGATTGCAGTGCAGTATCAAAACTTACAAAATTGCTCTAACTAAAGCTCTGTTACGAGAGAATTGCAGTTTTTACTAGAATAAAAACTATTACTAAGAACTAATTTTCCAAGCAAAGTTAGCTTGGCTGTTTAGATTCGGAGTCCATTTTTTTTGCACATTTGCTATAAAAAGAAGAAAAAACTCAATTTAGTAAGCTAATCCCATACTTCTTGTACTTTCAGACCCTAAATAAACACGAACACTTAAAAAATCAGTTGGACAAGCTGTTTCACATCTTTTACATCCAACACAATCTTCTGTTCGTGGAGCTGAAGCTAGTTGTTGGGCTTTACAACCATTCCACGGAACCATTTCTAAAACATCTAAAGGACAAGCTCGTACACATTGAGTACAGCCAATACAAGTATCATAAATCTTAACAACATGTGACATATTTTTATCTAATATCTATTCATTTTTTTGAAAGAAGATTGAGAATTTCTATTTTTGATTAAAAACTTTATAGCTTTAATTAAGTTCAACGTTATTTCTCAGGTTAACGAAATTTAAACTTAAAGAAACTAATAGACTAAGTTCTAGGAATTTCGAAGTCAGCTAATTAATAGAATTAGCTATTATAAAAAAAATTTTTTTCAGAAAGCTTTATGATAACTGAAAAATTTAACCAAAATTAACTTATAACTAATTCACTTAGAGTTATACAAATTTCTATGTAGAAATTCTATTTTAATATATCCTAGATAGCTGGTAAAAAGTCTTTACTTTGCACTTATCATAAGTTAAGTAATTTAAAGATTGCCTTCGGCCGGACTTGAACCGGCATGCATTTCTGCACTGGTTCCTAAAACCAGCGTGTCTACCATTTCACCACGAAGGCTTCATTAAGACTTAGTTTCTCTATTTAATTAGAAATAAATTAGATGAAGAAGAAAAATCTAAAATTTTTATAAGTATTACTATTATATAATAGCTGAATTTTAAAAAATTATCTAGATTTTGTCTAAAAAAATCTAGATAATTTTTTATCTATTAGTTATATAATATCTAAACTAATGAAAGAACTCAATAAATAATTATTGTTTTACTTCTTAAAAAGTAGGTTATAAAAAAGATTTATGTTAATTAAGTAAACTTTTAGGAAATACTCGATCTTTGAGTCTTATGCTATCTCTGATTGCTAAAACTTTAGTTAGTAAAATCTTTTATCTTTTCCTAAAAGAAGTTTACTTACTGCAATCTCCGATGGCCTAAAATTTATTTAGTCTAATTTTTAATTAGAGGAGCTTTAGCTACTGCAATCGTTGATTGCTGAAGCGAAACTAGTGTTAGCTTTGCTAACAACACCTTTAGGTAGTGCAATCTTTGATTGCTTGAGTCTCTGACTATTGTTAGCTTTGCTAACAAGAACTTTAGCTATTCGAGTCTCTGACGAGAGTAAATCTATTTAGTCTAATCTCTGGTTAGAGGGGCTTTAGCTACGGCAATCTTTGATTGCTGGAGTCTCTGACTCTTGTTAGCTTTGCTAATAAGAGCTTTTCCTTTAACTTTGCCTGAAGTCTGCATTTGCTTGAACCTGAACTTTAACCGAGCTTTTGCTTGAACTATGCCCTTGCCTGAACTCTGCCTGCTTCGCAAGGCCTGAACTCTGCCCTTGCTTGAACTATGTTCAAGTTCAGGTTCAGGTTCAAGTTCAGATTCAAGTTCAGGTTAAATTATTGGACGAGAAGACTTTTAGGTAGTGCAATCTTCTATAATCGGTTAGATGAAGTACGACAAGGGTCGTTAGCTTTAGATTTAACAAGATTGCAGGATTGATTGATATAATTTTAGCTATATCAATCTTTATTTAAATAGACAAAGAAATATCGAATCAAGCTTTAACTATTTTAATACTAAATTTACGGATAAGGAAAGAGCGAGATAGCTCAGTTCATTTTATTTGAAAACGTAAGCTTTTTTTTATAACTGAAGCAAGCTTTCTTTATATAAAGAAAATCTTATTAATTAGAAAGGATTTTTTTTCACTTAATTAAATCTATTTCTAAAACGAAGAAATTATTATGATTGCTTTAGAGATAATAAACTTGCAGTTAATCTATTTTTTATGTTATTATTAAGATAATAACATGATAATAATCATAAAACTAATAATTTATATCCATAGTAAAGGGTCGATGCCCGAGTGGTTAAAGGGGGCGGATTGTAAATCCGCTGGTTTACCTACGTTGGTTCGAATCCGACTCGACCCAAAAAAAAATTTAATACTGATTTTAATTACCTGACAAATAAAAATACTAAAAATTATACCAGAAATTAGCTATAAAGCCAAAGTTTTTTCTTTCAAAATAAAAAAAAAATTAATAACAAAATATGATTTTTTAAGCTAGGATAAACGAATTTTTTATATTTATAAATTTATTTCAAATAAAAATTTGATCAATATTTTAAGATATTGAAATTTTTTTTCTAAGCTAAAATTTTGTTTATCTTAAATTTAACAGAATTAAAATTTAAATCTCTTTTTTTATCTAATTAGAGATCGCTTAATTGAGTTCATCCTATCATTAATATTAAACTTTAGTAGTTTAGCTTTAGCTAATTTAATTTTAGATTTAAAAAGTTTAGCCATATTCTTGTAAGAACTTATAAGAAATTTAGCTTTAGAACAATTGAAAGCTAAAATTCTCGCTTAACTAATTTTAATTAAAGTTCAATAGACTTCAATAAAATCTGCCCTCAGGGTCCGGCTATGTCGGTTACAGTTTCTAGACCTCTTTCTGTAAAAAAATAAACAGATAATAAAAACTCAAACATGTTGAAAACAGCTAGAAAAAAGAATTTTTAAGAAGAAAACTCTCAAATTATAAAATAGTATTTTTTATTTTTACTCTCTGTTACACATATATATAAAAACTTATTAGATAGTTTATCTAATTTTCTTAGTTTTATTCATTTTTACAGATTTATGTATATATGTAATCAAAGCTATAAATAATAAGGAAATAAATTAGCTTAAATTTTTGAAATTTCTCTTGATCCTATTATTTCATTTGCTAGAAGTAAGCAATTGGATCTTCGTCTTCACGACATAAAATTTTTTTTTTACACCATTTTCTTAATAATATTAATTTGATTCTATCAATAGGCGAAAAAAAAAGAGCTATAACTAAAAATTTCTTAAGAGATTATAAATAGGTGAGTTTTTCTAAAAAAAAGAAATAAAATTACGAAGGAATTAAAAACTATGGCAAAACAAAGAAGAAAAATTCTTACAACTAAAGTAAGAAGAAGAGTTTATCGAGGTGTAGTACATATCCAAGCAGGTCATCATAATACTATTATCACAATAACTAACATTAGAGGAGATGTTGTATGTTGGTGCTCAGCCGGAGCTTGCGGGTTTAGAGGAAAACGCAAAGCGACATCATTTGCTGCAAAAAAGGCCGCTGAAATTGCAGCCCGAAAAGCACTCGTAGATTTTTATATCAAAGAAGCAAAAGTTTTAGTCACAGGTCCAGGCCAAGGCCGCGAAAGTGCTATTAGAGAAATCTTTAAAGCAGGAATAAAGGTCAACGTTATTCGTGAAAAAACTGGAATTCCTCATAACGGATGTCGTCCACCAAAAAAACGACGTGTTTAAATTTTTTATGGGCTTTGAAAGTTATAAACTTGTTAAACAAGATTCTATAGCTTTGAAGATATTTTACTTATCTAACCAAATTATTAGAGCATAAAGCTATTCCAAACTTGACTCTATTTACACCAACTTAATAGCTTACTAGTTTTTTTTAGTTTTGCTAATATTTTCTTAATTAGAAATTAATTAATTAAGAAAATATTAGCAAAGGATATTAAACTTAAACTTTAAATTTGCTTTGAATAAAGCAAAATGCTAGTTATAGTACAGTATGAACAAAAGTAAAATTCTAAAAAACAGAGACACGCCCTGTAGGACTTGAACCCACGACATCAGGTTTTGGAAACCTGCGTTCTACCAACTGAACTAAGAGCGTCATTTTAAAACTAAAATGAAAATCTTCCTTTTTTATAATATCATATTTTTCGATATAAGAGCAAAATCATTTTAGCTTTTTTATTTAATGGTAGTGCTTTTTTTTCAAAAAAAAAGAAATAAAGCTCAATTAGCTTTCAAACTTAGAAAAGAGCCTGACGTAACTAGGAAATTTTTCATTCAGGAATATACTTACAAAAAATATATGGAAAACCTAAAAAGAGCAGATGGGAAAGTTCAAACTTGAATCTTTTAGAAAAAAGATATTCAAATTTATACGAAAATTTTTTTTTTAACTTGATTGACTAAACGACTAAGTTTATTATACTTATCTCCTTGCTAAGGAGATAAAAGACTAGATTTATCTTTACTATTCTTATTTAGCGGATGACGCGATTCGAACGCGCGACATTGGACTTGGAAGGACCACGCTCTACCAACTGAGCTACATCCGCATTTAGATGACAAATTCTAAAAAAAAATATATTTTTTTTTACTTTTTAAATTATAGCTGAAAAAAAAGGATAAAAACAAGAAGAGAAAAAAATTTTGAAAATCTGATATACTTAAAAATAAAGAAATTATTTATCCTAAAATTAAAGAAAATAAATATTATAAGAAATTAAGCCGTCGATCTAAAGCCTTATAGGTTTTTGTTAGTTAGATTAAATAAATCTTAGCTTAAGTTATTCTTTTATCTTTAATTGAAGAGTTCTTTCTAGTATACTAAAACATATTTAAACTATCTAGAAAACTAGTCCCCTAAAGTGTAGACATAGCTTTTTCTTTTAGTTTTACCTTAACTTAGATTTTGGCTTAGTAAAGCGAGTAAAAAAAAAATAAATTCAATTTAAGTTTACTTAGTTGACACCAAAGAAGGAATAGAATAGGCAAAGAAAAAAAAAAGCTATCTCATTTGAAACTAAAAATCAAATTAGCTAGCTAAAACTATTAAAATGCTAAGCTTGGTCTACTAAAACTTGCTAAAGCTTAAAAGAATGTAAACTCTCGTTGAGATTACAAATCTTGTTTAGAGGCTTCTGTCTCAAAACTCTTCTAAAAAAACCACAAAAAAATTCTTTGATTAAAAAGAAATAATTTAGAAATTTAAAAGAAAGTTTTCGAAAAATAAAAAAATTTTTTCCAGATTTACAAAGTAGATTACAATTGCATTTTACTTTCTTTGCTAAAAATCTCTCTAAAAAGTGTTAGAGAACTTTTAGAAATATTCTGTTTGCTAAATTAACTTTAGTTTGGCTTAGTTTAGAACTTAGTTAGATTAGATGTTAATATCAGTTAATACTATTTTTTAATCTAAGTAAAACTAACTTACTTAGTCTAAGATAAGATCTTAGCACTAGGTAATTTACCAACTCATATTACTAAAATTTTTATTTCCTTAAATGAAGAAAAATAGATAAATAGAACTTAGTAGGTTATTTAAAAACTTTAACTGAACTTTAACCTGACCAAAGTTCAGGTTAAAGTTAAAGCAAAAGCTGTGCTCAGGTTTAGGTTAAAGTTAATCATAATTATTAAACTCATTGTCTATCTAAAGAAGAATTTGTTTAAAAAAGTTCTTTTAGTTCAATTTAATTCATTTTATGTCAATGCGTACGCCTGAAGAACTTAGTAATTTAATTAAAGATCTTATCGAGCAATATACACCAGAAGTAAAAATGGTTGATTTTGGGGTAGTATTCCAAGTTGGTGATGGTATCGCTCGAATTTACGGATTAGAAAGAGCTATGTCTGGTGAACTTCTTGAGTTTGAAGACGGTACATTAGGTATTGCTTTAAATTTAGAAGCAAACAACGTAGGTGTAGTTTTGCTAGGTGATGGACTTAAAATTTCAGAAGGAAGCCGCGTTCGTTGTACTGGAAAAATTGCTGAAATTCCAGTAGGTGAGGGCTACCTAGGTCGAGTAGTAGATGCTTTAGCACGTCCAGTTGATGGAAAAGGTGCTATTTCTACTGACCAAAATCGAGCTATTGAATCTCTAGCACCTGGTATTATTAGTCGTCGCTCTGTATACGAGCCTTTACAAACAGGTCTTGTTGCAGTAGATGCTCTTATTCCAATTGGACGTGGTCAATTTGGCCCTTTAAAGATTTCAAACTAAACCTTTTGCATTGGCAAGCGAAAGAGGGCAGGCAAAGGAGAGTAAACACTCCTAGCTTTTACTTCCTAACAGCTTGGCAAGGCTTACTTCGTAAGCGCAAGTTCAAAAGTATTTTTAAAAAACTTTAACGCAGGAAACTATATGCTGGAACCTCGAGTGTTTTAAAAAAGCGTACGTGAGTTTAAGTGGCAGCTTTTTCTACTGTCCCATTCATCGTGAAAATCGTCCTTTAGATTGAGGAATCAGCCGGAAACCAAAGGCTTTTGCTCGAACATAGTTCGAGTAAAGACTCTAACTATGTTAGAGTTTTTATTATTTAAATTAAGCCTAGTAGGATCCTCAGAGACTATACGTTTCCTAACAAAAACAAAGAATAAATTAGTGTATTTGTTATGCACAAGAAAAGCTTTCCTAACTAGCTACTTTTAAAAATTATTTTTTACTATTTTAAAGGGATGTTTGCTTGCTCATAATAGAAAAACAATATGATTTACACAATAATAGATACCACATATAGTGACAACTGGAGTCAATGGTTTGCTGGTTTGACGGATGGGGATGGATGTTTTTATATTAGTAAAAAAGAAGGAAGTGTCAGTTTTGAAATAACTACGCACACAACAGACGCTCGTGTTCTTTATAATATTAAAAATAAACTTAAAGCTGGTTCGGTTAGATTGAGAAGTAATAGTGAAAGTGTTCGCTATCGTGTGAAACAAAAAACAGCTATTCTTGATATAGTCTATAGATTAAATGGGAAATTACATTATAAAGCACGAATTGCACAGTACGCCGTGGTTTGCGAATTATTAAATGTTCAGCAACTTCCTACAGCTTCTATTTTAAAAAAAACAGATGCTTATCTATCAGGACTTATTGATTCAGATGGTAGTTTTGCTATTTCAGTAGCAAAATCAAGTGCTGAAGATTCTCAAATAAGTGGCGTAGCGGGTAAAATAACTAGACTAGCTAATTCAAAAGGTCATAGTCAACTTTCCTTAAAAGTGACAAGTATTGATAAAGACCTTTTAATTTTTGTGCAAAAGTCTTACGGTTTTGGTTCCATTTATATTCAACAAGCCAATAAAAAAAATAACCAGCCAAATATCATCTATCATTGGACCATAAAGTCTTATCATGATTTTCAGTGTCTTTATGAATATTTAAAAAAAAATCCTTTAAAATCTGTCAAGATGCATCGCATGCGTTTGTCTTTGCTTTATTTTAAATATAAAGACCTAGGTTATCATTTAAAGCCTGAAGATACGATTGAATCAAAAATATGGGCAAAATTTTGCAAATCCTGGTTTAAATATAGTTATTAGTTAGAAATGAAGCTTGAACCTGAACCTGAACCTGAACTTGAACATAGCCTTTGCTTGAACTCTGTTCAAGTTCAAGCAAGGGCAGAGTTCAGGCCTTGCGAAGCAGGCAGACTTCAGGCAAAAGCTATCTTCAAGTTCAAGCCCTGCTTCGCAAGCTCTTTACTTCGTAACAGCTTCGCAAGCAGGAGAGTCAAAACACCCGTCAAGGAAATTTTCTTTGTTTTTGTTAAAGATAGAGTCCGCACTTGATATTTGTCTTTACTTTTAACTATTTACCTTTTGGAGTATAGAACTAAAATAAACTCAAAGGTAAAAACTTAAAAGAAAATTTTTTTGCAAACCATAATCAAGTGACGCAACGTGAGCTTATCATCGGAGACCGTCAAACTGGAAAAACAGCGATTGCTGTAGATACAATTCTAAACCAAAAAAATAAAGGAGTTATCTGTGTTTACGTAGCCATTGGTCAAAAAGCATCTTCTGTTGCTCAAGTTTTAAATACCTTAAGAGAACGAGGAGCTCTAGATTATACTATCATTGTTATGGCTAATGCGAACGAACCTTCTACTCTTCAATATCTAGCTCCGTACACAGGAGCCACATTGGCTGAATACTTTATGTATACAGGAAAAGCAACTTTAGCTATCTATGATGATTTATCAAAACAAGCACAAGCTTATCGTGAAATGTCTCTATTATTAAAACGTCCACCAGGACGTGAGGCTTATCCAGGTGACGTTTTCTATCTGCACTCTCGTCTTCTTGAAAGAGCGGCTAAGTTGAATAACGCACTAGGAGAAGGAAGTATGACTGCACTGCCTATTGTAGAAACACAGGAGGGAGACGTTTCTGCCTATATTCCAACAAACGTAATTTCCATTACTGATGGACAAATTTTCCTATCATCTGACTTATTTAATTCGGGTATTCGACCAGCCATTAACGTAGGTATTTCTGTTTCTCGTGTAGGATCAGCTGCTCAACCAAAAGCTATGAAACAAGTTTCTGGAAATTTAAAACTAGCTTTGGCCCAGTTCGCGGAACTTGAAGCTTTCTCACAATTTGCGTCCGATCTAGATCAAGCTACTCAAAACCAATTAGCTCGAGGTTCAAGACTACGTGAAATTTTAAAACAAGCACAAGCTTCTCCTTTATCTTTAGAAGATCAAGTAAGTAGCATTTATGCTGGAAACAATGGTTATCTGGATAAGTTAGCCGTTGACGAAGTAAAACCTTTCTTAACTGGTCTAAGAACTTATTTAACTAACAATTATGCTAAATACGGTGAAATTATTAAAACAAATCTAGTTTTCACTCCAGAAGCAGAAAGCATTTTGAAAAAAGCTATTCCTGAATATATTGAAGAATTTAAGAGCCAATCTCAAGCTTAGGTTTAAATCGTGATAAATTAATTAGTTTATAAATTCGGAAGCTTTAGCTACGGCAATTTCTGATGCCAGAATTTGAATTAATCAAGAGCCTGCAGTCCGAGATTACGCTACCTAAAAATCTTCTAACTTTACCCTGCTATTGTCTGAAGTCTGCCCTCAACTATGCCCTTGCCTGAACTCTGCCCTTGCTTGAACTTGAACAGAGTTCAAGCAAAGGCTATGTTCAAGTTCAGGTTCAGAAACTTGAACTTTAACCTGCAAATGAACCTGAACAGAGTTCAGGTTAAAGCAAAAGCCAAAGTTTACAAAAAGAGAAGATTGCAGTTATCAGAGATTCAAAATTGATAAATTACGAAATTTTTTTTAAGGGTAGCCTAAAAGCTGTATGACTTTAATGTGAAAGGCCTTTTTTTTTATAGAAATTGTACAGCAGGCAATCTCTTTTTTGCGTGTCAAAAAATAGAAGAAAGCTATTAACCATCTTTGGTGAATACACCTTATAACTTTGTATATATAAATCAATGAAAATTCCCATTTAGATCTTGTATGCTAACTTTAAAAATTTTGGTTTATACTGTGGTAACATTTTTTGTTTTCTTATTTATTTTTGGTTTCCTATCAAATGACCCTGCTCGTAACCCAGGAAAAGGAAACCTAGATTAAATTTTTAGTAGCAATCAAATATAGCACCCTTTTATTTCAGTCTTGATTTTTAGATCTTAACTAATCTAGTTATCAAATCTGAATAAAGGAAAGAAAGCTCTATTACTCAAAGATTCAAGACTAAAAGTTTAATTTTGCAATCTATAATTGTTCGAAGTTTAGTTGCTTTTAAAAAGCGAAAGAAAAAAAGTAAGTAATCATTGAACCTTGATAATGTTAAACTTTAGCTTTTGCTTTAGCATAGTTCAAGTTCAGGTTAAAGTTTAATCATATATCAATAATTAATTGATTTTTACCTAGTCTAAATCTGCAATCCTGCAATTCGATATTGCAGGATTACAAAAATCAAAGCAACCTCACTCTTGTTATGCAAGATAAGAATAACTAATTCTAGTTTGAGTTCTCAGATATTTGACTAAGAAAATCGAAGATTCTCTGATTCGTTTGACCTCCTATTAAACTAGCCAGAAAATCTAATTAAAGAGACCTAACCATCCTAAAAAACCAAGAAAATGAAAACTCGAAAATTATAAAAAATACCAATCTAAAAAAGCTTTCTAAATTATGCTGACACTCAAAAGAAATAAAACTTTAACTAGAGTTAGAATAGAAAAACTAGCTTCATTTAAGAGAGAAGATTTAGGAAAAGAAACAGGATTAACTCAGGCTGAATTTGCATCACAAGCTAAATCTCGCATGAAAGGTCCTCTAGAACTAGCTAAGCAAGCTAAACTTTTATCTTCTTCGCTTGCTACAGAAAGTAAGCAAGCAAAAAATAAAACAAACGGACCAAGTCGATTCCTTGAGAATTCAAAGCAACAACTTTCTATTACTTATGAAGAAATTGGGCTTTTTCCACGTTCTTTTAATCGAGTATTTGATCGTTTTTTTAAACAAGTTTTCTCAGACGTTGAAAATTTGGTAATTCAAGAATATCGTTTTTATAGATATTTATTTTTAACAACGGTGAAATGTCTTTTCATACTCTTTTTTTTTCCTTTTTTAATTCATTTTTTTTCAAAAAACTACTTAGTTAGGCCTATTACTGAATATTATTGGAACTCTAAACAAAGTGAAATTTTTCTAAATTCTCATCAACAAAAACTTGCTTTTCATGAACTTCAAGAATTTGAGGAAAAATTTTTTTTTGAGTCCTTAATTGCAGATAATTTTTCTAATCAAGAACAAAGTTTAAATTACTCTCCCCAAATTTTAAAAGGTTTGACTTTACCAGCCTTAACTGATGCTACTGAATTGGAAAATCCAAACTCTGAAAAAAAGTTAGCTGAGTCTCTAACTCCCTCTCTTTCTTTTCTTAAAGGAGAAGAAAAAAGAAAAGAAGAAAAGCAAGATTTAGTTTGTTTTACTGAATCTACAGAAAAAGAGCAAAAAAATAATTCAAGTAAACTTTTAAAAGGTTTAGTTCTGGAAACCAATCATTACAAAGCTCCAGACTTGAGAATGGACGCTTGTAATCTTAAAACTGTCTTGATAGAAGAGAAGAAAACTAAATCAACTATGCAAAGAAATGATATAATAAAACAAAATTTGCAAGAAAAAACAAAGGAATTAGCCTTACGTTATAATAATCAAAGCATTGAAGCTATTACAAACTTTTTTGCCGATCTCATTAGCTTAGGAACGCTTGTTTATTTATTTTTTCGGCTATCCATTCAAATCAACATTACAAAATCCTTCTTATTGGAAGTTTTTTTTGGATTAGATGATAGCAAAAAATCTTTGCTTATTCTCTTTGTCACTGACTTATCAGTAGGATATCATTCACCAAACATATGGGAGCTCTTTTTTCAATTTTTCTTTTTTCACTATGGAATTCCAGAAAGTGAAAGAACTATTTTTTTGCTTGTAGCTACACTTCCCGTACTTTTAGACGTTCTCTTTAAATATCTAATTTTCAGACATTTAAACCGTGCATCACCAGCAACAGTAGCAACCTATCATGCTATGATTGAATAGCTAGCAATGACAGTTCTAGCTCTATTAGTTTATCAATTCTCTATTGATAAACTAATAGAGATTTAAATTAAGTTTTTCCGACTTTCTAAACTAACTAAAAAAAAGCGAACACTCCAAAATAAAAAAATTTAGTTAGATTTAAAAATAAAGTATAATTAAAGTGTGCTATCAATTATTGGATAAGCGAGATTTTGCACTATTAAATAGATTAAGCTAGATAGAATGCAAAAAATTATTTTTTTAGGATTACAAGATATATTCTTGTCTCTCAAAAACCAATAAAGAAATAAGTTGTCGTTTAAAATAACCTAGGCAAAGAAATAAGCAAAAAATCTAATTGATAAAGCTAAAAAATAAGAAAATCAATCACGGGTTACTAACTCAATGGTAGAGTACTCGGCTTTTAACCGATAAGTTCTAGGTTCGAGTCCTAGGTAACCCAAATAATGTCAATTTGATCTAGAAAAAATCAGTAATATGCTAAATCCTCTGATTATTAAAGATAGTCTATAACAAATAATTGATTTTAACTATTATATAGCCATATATGTAAAGAATTTACGAAACTTGCTTCTAAATTTTTTTTTTGCACCGTGTAGGGGTTGAACCTACCTAAAAACGATTATGAGTCGATTGCCTAATCCGCTCGGCCAACAGTGCTTTTTATAGATAAGATTCTAGCAAGGAAAATTTCGAGCTATTACTAGAAATTAATCTATTTCTATCGAATTAGCCATTATAGATTAAAAGGTTAAAGTTATTAGAACTATCTCTAATGAATGATTAAAGAATTAGAGCTAAAATTTTAGCCCTTCAAAGACTCAGAGATTCTTCTTATAAAGAAGAAATCTCTGAGCTGAGTCTAAGACAGTATAATAGTCTTATAACAAATAGACTTTAAATTTGGATAAAAACCATAATTAATAATAAATTAATTTTGTGTCTGTGTATCTGCACTTGCATTTAAACTTTCTCGACTTTCTAATAATCGTTGTTGTTGTGTATCATGATAATCCCATACTTGACTAGTCATTGAAATAATTTCGTGCATAATTTCATTAGTCGCAATTTCGTCGGCAAGTCCGTACTGAATTGTTTCAGTCGCGTTTAAATAAAAATCTCGATCAAGATCACGTAGAATTTTGTGACGAGGACGATAAGTAGAAAGAGCATATATTTCCGCAACATCTAGACGGATTTTCATAATCTCTTTTGAATCGATCCAAATATCACTTGCTTGCCCGTTCAGACCACCTTCGGGTTGATGTAACATAGTGTGACAACCTTCTGTCACATAGCGTTCACCAATACTACCACCAGCAAGGGCGAGGGAGGCCGCGGAAGCTGCTACGCCCAATGCTAGGGTAAGTGAACCGGCTTTAATAAACTGTAAAGCGTCGTGAATAGTAATACCATTACCAACAGAACCACCAAAAGAATTGATAATCATAAAGACTTTTTTTGCTTCCTCTTCTTGGAGAGCACTTTCTGTTTGTTTACGATAATATTCACGATATTCCATGTAGGATTCTTCAGATGGTAAAGCTGAGCTAGTTTGTAAAGCTAGGGATGGTCTGATTCGATTACTAGACAATCCTGTTAAACTCGTATTTAAATAACTAGCGGGTTGGTTGGTAAAAGGCAAAGCCTTTTTATATTCTCTACGTAACTCTTTCTGCGTCAAAGCTTTCTCAGAAAAAAGAATTTGCTCTTCTGGCTGACTTAAATCCGTAGAAAAATTTCTGTAAGCTAAACTTTCAATTAAATTTCTTTGGGTGTCTTTCACAAAACTTGATTTAGAAGAAAGAGCTTTGCCTTCCTTTATAAAGGAAGGATTTTTTTCCTTAGCTTCATTACGAAAAGCCTTTAATTTATCAGATAGCGAATTTTTATTTCTTTCAGTTCTTTCATTAGGTAAAGCCGACTTGCTTTCTAAACTAAGTTTAGGAAATAAGGCCAAAGCAGACTTAGCGCCAGAAGTATTGAGAAGTAGGTTTGAAAGTTTGCGGAAAGGTAAATAAACATCAAAATCTTTTAAATTCTCCTTTCTTTCTTCCTCAAAATGAGCATTATGAGCTTTACCTGTGAAAGAAGAACCAAGATTGCTCATATTCTTAAACAAAACTAAAAGACCAGAGAGTCCTAATTCAATAACTTCTGAATTGGAGCTAGCTTGCTTAACAGAAGCAGTTAAAAATTCATTTCTTAAACTTAACTCACTGTCGCTTTCTTGTATAGAAGAAGATAAAGTTAAAACTTTATCTTCTTTTCCTTGTTGCGCTGCAGATAAACTTTCATAATATAGACGTCCGTCTCTCGAAGAAAGGTCACCGAAATCTTTTGAAAGAATTTCAGCTAAATAAAATAAATAAGGTTCTTCTGAGTAGTCAAAAAACGGAGCATGCCAATTTAACCATTCCAAAGTCATTCTTTGTAGACTGTGGCGTTCCAGGGCATAATTTTGTTCAATTTGAAGGTCTTCTTCTGAGATTAATAAATCTTCTACCCATTTTTGGTTAGGTGGAGTGGATAGTTTTTGCTTGCCTCGCACAGCAAAGGAATCAACCTGTCCATTTCCACGAACAGAAGTTTTATCTGTTTCTGTTGACTTAGCTTGTTTACGAGTTGACACTGCACTACCACCACTTTTAAAAATTCCACTTTTTTCTGTTTCTTTTTTTTCCAATTCTTTAGAACGATCTTCCATATGAATATTAATTAATAATCCACAGATTTGATTACATAATTCATCATCGAGATATTGCATTAAAAAAACCATTCTTCGTCGAAAAATAAAGTTATAAATATCCGTCCATTGAGCGGGAACTTCTTCCCCCCAACAATAAATAATTCTAGGTACCCCGATAGGCATGTTAAATTTTAATATCAATCTCACATTTTTTTTGACTGGAGTCGAAAGAAAGTTAGCAAATTAAGCGGATGAGTTTCGTTTCTTGGACTGAAATGACTCCAATCGCTAAAAATCTTGTTTTTTACCTATTTTGTTAGCGAGGCTAACATTAACTAACTTGTCGGATTTGATGAATCCAGAAATCAAATATTAATTTCTCGCTCTTTAATTGTCAAATTAGCTAACTAAAATCAAAACTAATAAAATGTCTTATTTTCATAAACTTATACAGATTAAAAAGATGATGAGCTTATTATGTTTTTTTTACTAAAAATAGTTGAACTAAAGCTTATAATAATTATAAAGCATCTTTCTTTCTTAGTTTTTTGTATCGTTGACTTCTTTTATTTTCAAAAGCCAAATGCTAGCTATAGTCTAGTTTTTTCACTTATAAAGTTTTTTATACGGGCTTAGATAACTAGTTGTGAATACAGTAAGTTGTTATAAATTAATAGAAAAACTTACTTAATCAGTAATTTTAAATACTAATTAACAAATTTTTACATAGTTTTTTTAGAAAAAAAAATTACAAATTTTGATCCAATTAAATAAAATAGTAAAAAACTAGTCTTAGTAAAACTACAAAGAGCGAAAGCTCTGACTAACAGTAGCAAAGCTAACAGCTTTATTAAAAATAAAAAACGTAATCTTCCAGCAATTCAATATTAAACTAATTTTCGATTACTCTAGTTATAACTAGGTTATGCAAAGGGTTATCAAAACTTATGATTGTTTAATTTGTTAATAAGAAGTTTTTTTACCTAAATTAACACTTCAATCTTATTAAAGTCCTTTTAAAGATAGTGTTTAAAAGGACATAAATTAATAAATTTAATTTACCCCCAAGGGAATTCGAATCCCTGTTGCCTCCGTGAAAGGGAGATGTCCTAGGCCTCTAGACGATGGGGGCTTTTGATAGCAACCGAATGATAATAATTTAAAGAAAAAGCTAGCTTCAAACTAAACCACTATTTTTTTGGTATTTCGATTGTCTTAATCCGGAAAATTAATAATGTAATCTACTAGTTTATTTAGTAGACTAAACTTTTCAAATTTTTTGTTAGTTTAGAATAATTATATATTATTAAGAAAGAATTGTCAACTTTAAATTAATAATTTATTTTAAAAGTGCTATAAAAGTTAATATAGAAAGCCTATTACCTTCGTAAATTTTACTTAAAATCAAGACTTAAGTTCTATCTTGTCAAAGGCTTACATTATTAGAAATACAACAATGTAAAACTGTAAGAATCTAAAAATTTTAGCAAATGCAATTATGATAGTAGAGATTAAATTTATCAGAGCGCGCTAGCTCTTCTCGTCAAATATTCGAATAGCTAAAACTCTAGCAATGCGAAATAACAATAGTTAGACAGTCTTGTCGTCATAGAGCTTTATCTATTACAATTTTTGAAAAGTCTTTGAGCAAAATAGATGAGTTGTCAAACAAAAAGTCTTCTCCTTACAGAGCTTTAGCTAGTCTAATTCTTTCATCATAGATTAGACTAGACTAGCTAAAACTTTCTTTATTAGTAAAATTTAATCTTTATTTTAGACAAATCAACCCTCCTTCTCTTTAAATTTGCTTGTAAAGCAGATTTAGATTTTGAATCAAATAAAGGATATAAGAGATTTTCTATTGTAAGCGAAGCTTATGCCAACCCTTATTAGTTCGTAAGGCAATGCTATCTTTTGGATTACAGATGTAGTTTGGGGCAGTAATTCTACGATTATTTACTTGAATGTTTCCTTGATGAATATTTTGAAGAGCTATTGTCATATCAGGAACAAGGTTTTGTTTGACTAAAAGATAAGCTAAAGTTTTTGACAAAGATTTTTTATAGAATTGCATTCTTTGAGAATATTCTTCTAAATTTTTTTGAACTAACTGAAGAGATGATTTTTTCATAGCTACCGAAATAAGATCTTTTGGTCGACACATATAACTTGGAATGTTCACTTTTTTTTCATTTACACGGATATGACCATGAACAATCAATTGGCGAGCAGCTAAAATTGTCGGTGCCATATTTAATCTAAAGACAATGTTATCTAATCTCATTTCTAACATTTGAAGAAGAACTTGGCCAGTTGATTCTTTCATTTTTTTAGCTTTACGAACATATCTAACCAATTGTTTTTCAGTAACACCATAATTATAGCGTAATCTTTGTTTTACTTTTAGTCGAATTAAATAATCAGATGACTTTCTTTTAAAAACTTTAGAAAGACCGTGTTGACCCGGTGGAATAACCTTTCCACTTAAAGGGCCTTTTCCTTTAAATATTCTTCGAAAAGGTTTCTTTCTTGTAAAACCTCTTAATTTACCGATTCGACGCAAAATGCGTAAACGTGGTCCTATATAACGAGACATGGTATTCTTTCTTTTGGTATGGATGAAAGCTCTTGGGTTGCTTACAAATTTTCTATTCCATAAATTACTAATGTGATTTTTTTTATCTAGCAAAAAAAACTTTTTTTCTAGCAAAACAAACCAATAGAAGAATACTGAGAATAGAAAACCAGGTTATTATGTTTTTTTACTCAAATGCTTTATGGATAAAAAAGCCTATTGTAAAACAAGGATAAACCGCCCTAGCAAAACTCCTTTCAAAGTTATCTTTAATAAATTGTAATTAAGTTATGTTCTAGCTGTTAAAAACAGCTAGATCGACAAAGAATCATTGTTTTTGCTGTCTGTATGTCTTAATACTGTTTTAACTAACAAATCTTATTGTTATTAGCTAGATAGATTGGTATTTAATCGACAAAGCTAAAACTGTATTAAATACTGAGATAAAAACGATTTAATTATTGAATAAATTCGTTAAAATTTATTTGGATAAATAGAAAGCTAAGCTAGAAGAAGAAGCCTAATTTAGAAAGGCTATAACTCAGTTTAAGCTTTAATATAAAACAAAAAAATAATCTTTGTGAACAATAGTTTACTCTTAGACTAAGCCTATGTTTTGCTAAATTAGCAAAGCTAGCAAAAGACTGAACTTTTTTTAGATTGCCTAAAACTTTTAGATAACGGGCTAAATGAAAACTAACTACAGCTTTGGTTATTCTACAACTGCTGTTACTACACCAGCCCCTACTGTTCTTCCACCTTCACGAATAGCAAAACGCATTCCCTTTTCAATCGCAATAGGGTTAATTAATTGAACTACCATACTAATACGATCTCCAGGCATTGCCATCTTATTTGAATGTTCTTCAGCTACAGAAGAAGGATTTCGCATTTGAATATGTGTAAAAGAAACAACCTTTCCTGTTACATCAGTTGTTCGAACATAAAACTGAGGTTGATAACCTGCTAAAAAGGCAGAATGGCGTCCACCTTCTTCTTTTGTTAAAACATAAACTTGAGCTTCAAATTGTGTATGCGGAGTGATACTACCTGGCTTAGCTAGAACCATTCCACGTTCAATATCTTTTTTCTGAATACCACGTAGTAGAACACCAACGTTATCTCCTGCGATTGTTTCATCTAAAGTTTTTTTGAACATTTCTAATCCTGTAACAACTGTAGTTTTTGTATCTTTTAAACCTACAATTTCAACGTTTTCACCAACTTTTAAACTTCCTCTTTCTACACGGCCTGTTGCTACCGTACCACGTCCTGTAATTGATAGTGTATCTTCAACCGCAAGTAAGAAAGGTTTATCTGTTTGTCGTTCTGGAGTAGGAATATAGTTATCAACTTGATCCATTAGTTCATAAATTTTATCCACCCATTTATTTTCTTTAGGTTGAATTTTAGGATTATCAATCAATGCTTCTAAAGCGAGAAGAGCAGATCCTTTAACAATAGGAATTTCATCCCCAGGAAACTCATACTTATCTAAAGTTTCACGAACTTCTAGTTCTACTAGTTCTAAAAGTTCATCATCATCAACTTGATCCTCTTTATTTAGAAATACGACAATATTAGGAACACCGACTTGTTTTGCAAGTAAGATATGTTCTTTTGTTTGAGGCATTGGACCATCAGCTCCAGATACAACAAGAATAGCTCCATCCATTTGCGCTGCCCCGGTAATCATGTTTTTAACATAGTCAGCGTGGCCAGGACAGTCAACGTGAGCATAGTGACGATTCTCTGTTTCATATTCAACATGAGCAGTATTAATTGTAATACCTCTTGCTTTTTCTTCTGGAGCTGAGTCAATTTCATCATACTTTTTACCACCTGTACCACCTGTTTTGGCAGCTAGAGCCATTGTAATTGCAGCTGTCAAAGTTGTTTTTCCATGGTCAACGTGACCAATAGTTCCAATATTTACGTGTGGTTTTTTTCGTTCAAATTTTGCACGAGCCATATTTTTCTATCCTTCTATTAAGTTTTTTAATCTATAAGCCAATTTTCCGGGTTATTTTTTTCTGAAAGAAAAGATCTCGTTTATTTTATTAGGCCCAACCGGACTCGAACCGATGACCTATTGCTTGTAAGGCAATCACTCTACCAACTGAGTTATGGGCCTTTTAGCTTGTTTTTTATGATAAAAAAAAATAGATTATTTAGAATTTATCTTTTTATTTCTATTAATTATACAATTAATTTACGTTTTAGTTAATTTTAATTAACCTATTCCATTAAATTTGATCGAATTTTAGATTCACTTAAAGATAGGCTAAGCAAACAGATAAATTAGTAGAAACTAATCTCTAAATCGAGAATTAACAAAAAAGTAGACTTGAGATTTTTTAGTGCTTAAATTAGTTTTTGTTTTTTTTATATAGAAGCTAATTATTTTTATTTCAACTCGCTTTTCTGATTCTTTTTCTCATAAGAAAGCTTTAGTGAGTGGAATTTAAAAATCTTTGATTAATATTATCTTTTCATCATAGACTCGAGTTGGAAAAGACTCTGGTAATTCTTAAAAGAGTTTTAGCTACTGCAATCCTGAAATCAAAAATTGCAGTCATCAGAGCGGACTCGCTCTTCTAACTTTAACCTGAACATAGTTCAGGCAAAAGATAGTTTAAGCAAAGGCAAAGTTCATGTTCAAGTTAAAGCAAAAGCTTATAAAAAGATTAGAGCTTTAGCTGCTCTAATCACCGATTCTAGGAATAACCTAACTGAAGGTTTTAATGTGATTGCAAGTTTAAATGCTAAAAGAAATAGATTAATAAAAAAACATCCAAACAGCCTTCAAATCGGAAAGAGAGGGATTCGAACCCTCGTTAGAACTCAATCTAAGCGGACTTTCTAGGTCCGTGCCATAAACCACTCGGCCATCTTTCCTCTCCTTACAAAGTTTAACTTACTAGAATCCTTTGGTTAAATATTCCAGTAATGACAAAGTTTTATAAGTTTTTAATCTTGCAATCAGATATTACACTAACTAAAGTTTTCTAATTAATAAAATTTCTTTATGGTTTATAAATGAAAGTCGACGAACCTAGTTGCCAGCAAAAATTTTTTTGCATAATACACTAAGCTCTAGTTAGCAAAAAGAACTAGAGCTTAATTTTTTTACCTGTCTACAAAAATTTACTAAGATAAAAAACTTATCAAACTATTTAGCAAAGAAGTTAGAGTGGACCAGAGATACCTTGTTTACGAATCATCAGGAAATGCATTAACATAAATACTGCTGTTAGTAAAGGTAAAACAAAGGTGTGTAAACTATAAAATCGAGTTAATGTGGATTGGCCTACACCAACTCCACCTCGTAATAATTCTACTAGAGTAGAACCTACACCTGGAATCGCTTCTGGTACACCTGTAACGATTTTTACAGCCCAGTACCCAACCTGATCCCAAGGTAAAGAATATCCTGTTACACCAAAAGAAACTGTACAAACCGCCATAATTACACCAGTTACCCAAGTTAATTCACGAGGACGTTTAAATCCACCAGTTAAATAAACACGGCAAACGTGTAAAATAAGCATTAAAACCATCATACTGGCGCCCCAACGGTGAATTGATCGAATTAACCAACCAAAATTTACATCTGTCATAATATATTGTACAGAAGCAAAAGCTTCTGCTACTGTAGGTCTATAATAAAATGTCATTGCAAAACCAGTTGCTACTTGAACAAGAAAACTAGTAAAAGTAATACCCCCAATACAATAAAAAATATTTACGTGTGGTGGTACATATTTACTTGTAATATCATCGGCGATAGATTGAATTTCTAAACGTTCTTCAAACCAATCATATACTTTACTCATATCTATTTCTCCTTTAAATATTTTTTGACCATTAAGCTAGAATGCCTGAAACCTGAGTGAATTAACTCTTTGTTCATTTATCAATAAAAAAGCGAATCTGACTTAAATCCTTGATAATGCAAATCCTATGAGCACATCTTAGACTAACTAAAGAAGGATACTAAGTATAATCTCTCATTGGAGAAGCTTTAACTATTAGAGTCCTGCAATCTAAAATTGCACTAGCTAAAGCTCTACGACGACAAGACTGTCTAACTATTGGAATCTCTGATAGCTAGAACGCCAGTTAGTCAAGTCCTGCCATCTTCTATTGCAATGGCTAATACTCTATGATGAGAAGAGTCTTTGACTCTCCAAATCTCTGATTTAGAGAAGTTTAGTTAATCCCATTTTTAATTCGAAGATTAGCGCTTTTCCAAAAAAAGAATAAGAGATTGCTTGATTGGTTAATTAATAAATTAAAGGTAAGCTTTGTTAATGTAATTTTTCAAGTCAGGCAAGCAGAAGACGTTAATTAGATTCTTCCTATTTTCATTATTGAACTCCAACTTTTTTATCAAAGTTCACTGAAATTTTATCGAAAAAAGCCTTTTTCCTTACTAACGAAAGGTAAGAACCCCATAATACGAGCACTTTTAATCGTTTTAGCTATATATCGTTGCTGCTTAGCAGTTAAACGAGTTTGTCTTCGAGGCAGAATTTTACCTCCTAAACCTATATATTTTTGTAATAAACCACAATATTTGTAATCAATAAGACGGCGATTATATAAAACTTTCTCAGGTTTATCTTTTAAAATAATAATTAAAGATTTTGGTGGAATAATTGGTTTTACTTGTTTTTGTTGTTTTTTTTCAATTGAACGCTTTCTTCGTTTTCGCAAACGTAATAAAATCTGAGAAACAGACAAAGCTTGACGAGTAGTTCGTCGAGACAATGAACTAAGCAATTTTAGATTTTTTGAAGTTTTGACAGAAGACTTAAATGTCATATGATAATTTTATTTTTTAGTAATGATTAAATATCATTTAAACTTTATTAAATTAGAGGAGGTTTAATTCTAATAGTTTATCAATCTTTAATTAAGCTTTAACAATTTAACTCTTTGACGAGAAGAACTTGTCATTATTGCAAGCCTGCAATCTTCAATTGCAGTAATTAATGATTTTTCTAATCGAATATTTGATAAGAAGAAGTTTAGTTACTACAATATCCAATTGCTGGATTAATTAACTACTAAAATCTTAGCAATTCGAGTTTTTAAAGCGAATAGTCTTTGATAACTCGATTCTATACAAAGTGAATTTCAATGGCTAAATTTCTGTAATTAGAGGCTAATTAAGTTGAAATAGTTTTAACTAAATTCTGTATTTAGCAAAAATAGCTTAGCTATCATAACGTTAGCTATAAGCTTTCTTTAATCAATGTTTTTTTTATTCTTTACTCATGAAGTATACCTAGTTATTAAGCTTTATTAACTAGAAATTCGAAATACTAGTTTATCAATCAAGAAATTTGATGAATTTTAATTTATTTTTAGAATTTTTCTACTAGCTTATTATTTCTTTCCGAGAAAGGACTTGCACGGCTTTAGGCAATATCGTTTAGCTAGGTTATTTTGGATTAATAGGCAAAGTCAACGACTATTTTAATAGGGCCCTTAGACTAGACTACTAAATAAAACAGTCTTAGTCTTTCTAATTAGATATAAAAGAGACAAAGACTGTTTTATTTTAATTCTTTAGCGATAAAAAATTTTTGCACTTAAAAAATTAGAGGAAGGTTTTAAGCGGCTAGTGATGCAGCTTTAGTTAGAGCTTCAGCAATATTTCCAACTAAATAAAAGGCCTGTTCAGGTAATGCATCTAGTTCACCAGTTAAAATTTTAGTGAATCCTTCAATCGTTTCAGCTAAACTTACATATTTTCCAGGTGATCCTGTGAATACTTCAGCTACAAAGAAAGGTTGAGATAAGAATCGTTCAATTTTGCGTGCACGAGCAACTACTAAGCGATCTTCTTCAGATAATTCATCTAATCCTAGGATGGCGATGATGTCCTGTAACTCTTTGTATCTTTGAAGGGTCTTTTTAACGTTTTGAGCACAGTCATAATGTTTCTCACCTACAATCCAAGGTTGAAGCATTGTTGATGTTGAATCTAATGGATCTACCGCAGGATAAATACCTTTAGAAGCTAAACCTCGTGAAAGAACCGTTGTAGCATCTAAGTGAGCAAATGTTGTAGCTGGAGCAGGGTCAGTTAAATCGTCAGCTGGAACATAAACTGCTTGAATTGAAGTAATTGAACCATCTTTTGTAGATGTAATTCTTTCTTGCAGAGCACCCATTTCCGTAGCTAGAGTTGGCTGATAACCTACAGCAGAAGGCATACGACCTAATAAGGCTGAAACTTCAGCTCCTGCTTGAACGAAACGGAAAATATTGTCGATAAAGAAAAGTACGTCTTGTTTATTAATGTCTCGGAAATATTCCGCCATTGTTAAAGCTGTTAGGGCTACACGCATGCGAGCTCCCGGTGGTTCGTTCATTTGTCCATACACTAGAGCTACTTTAGAGTCTGCTAAATTTTTTTCAACAATAACTCCTGATTCTTTCATCTCAGTATAAAGGTCGTTTCCTTCACGAGTTCGCTCACCTACCCCTGCAAATACCGAAACTCCACCATGGGCTTTGGCAATGTTATTGATAAGTTCCATGATTAGAACCGTTTTTCCTACACCTGCTCCACCAAAAAGACCAATTTTTCCACCACGACGATAAGGTGCAAGTAAGTCTACTACTTTAATACCTGTTTCAAAGATTGAAAGACGTGTATCTAAATCAACAAAGGCAGGAGCTGGTCTGTGAATTGGTAAACTTTCTTGGTTTCCTACTGGACCTAAATTATCTACAGGTTCACCAAGAACGTTAAAAATACGGCCAAGAGTAGCCTTTCCTACTGGAACAGTTAAAGGAGTTCCTGTATCAATTACTTCCATACCACGCATTAATCCATCTGTTGGATTCATTGAAACTGCACGAACACAACTATCTCCTAAAAGCTGTTGAACCTCACAAGTTACGCTTAAACTTTGGCCTGCTGCATTTTTTGAAGAAATTGTTAATGCATTATAGATATTAGGAACTTTTCCTGGAGGAAAAACAATGTCTAAAACAGGACCAATAATTTGAACAACACGTCCAAGATTTTTACTCTTTTTTGTATCTAGAGAATCGCTCATAATAAACTATTTGATTTTTTTAAGAAAACTTTTTTTAATTATGTTCAAACTTAAAATAAGATTAGAAATAACTCAAAATTAGCTTATAAATTTCTTATTTAGTTTTACTTTTTTCGCAAAACCTAGTAAAAAGCAGCACTAGTTATATAAACTATTTTAGAGAACTAAAACTCAACTCTAATATTTTAGATTTCTAGACATCTAATTTGTTAATTTTAATTAACAAATAAATAGATGATTAGAAAGAGATTTTGTTTTTATTTCTAATCAAAGACTTTACAAACAATTACTTTAATTTTTTATCCAATTATATCATATATCAAAGTTTAGACTAAGATTATTAATTGCTTTTTGCTTCAATAAAGATTTATCAAAGTAAATTTGCTTTAACTTAATTAGCTATAAAAAATAGCCAACTTAAGAAAATTTAACTTAATAGAAGAAAATCTTACAGATTTCAAAAAGCAGAGTTTTTTTAGCCATAAATAATGTCTGGGATTTATCGATGAGAAAAAAGACAGGTTAGCGGCGTGCTTTTTTATCCTTTTTTTCATGCCCCTTAAAAGTTCGAGTAGGTGAAAATTCACCTAATTTATGACCGACCATTTGATCTGTTATAAAAACAGGAATAAATTCTCGCCCATTATGTACAGCTAAAGTAAGTCCGATCATTAAAGGAATGATTGTAGAAGATCTCGACCAAGTAGAGAGAACCTTTTTATTTCCTTCAACGCTGATTTTTTCTATCTTTTTTAATAGATGATCTGCAACAAAAGGACCCTTTTTCATTGAACGTGGCATTTGCAGCTTTCCTTCTTTTAATAGCTTTAAATAAAATTTAAATAATACATCAGTTTAATTTTATTTAATCTTTCATTTTTTTTCCCTGCTTTATTTAGAAAGACAAAATAAAAATTAAACAAAACACAAACTGTATTATAAAAAAATTGCAAATAATAACAGATAAAATAAGCTCTAAATAATGTTAACTTTGCTAACTAGAATAATTTCTCTCTAATTTTCAATAGCAAAACTGCCAAATAAAGCCTAACTAAATAAGTTTTTGAGTTTTTAATTTTATTATTTAGACAATTCTTTTCAAAAATATAAAAATTTCTTAGTAGAAAATTTTTATACTTTCGCGAATAAAATAGTTTATTTTTTAAAATCAATTTAATACAAATTAGGATGCGCTAATTAAATCCTTTTTTACTAATCTAACTTAGGTTAGATTATTAGCGAAAAGATTGATTTTAATATTTTAAAACTAGAACTATTCATTGAAAGCTTATCTCTTCCTTTTTTTATCAAACTTATTTTTAAATAAACGACCTCTATCTTTGGTTCTAGCTAGAGGACTTAATTTAAATCAAATTTTTTGGCTTCTAGCCTATTGAAACCACAATATAAAGCAATAAATTAAAAACTCATTGGTTTAAAAAGACTAATTAGTTTTAGCAAGAGAGAGAATTTTATTTAAAAGAAAAGTTTAAATGACTAAAAAATGGAGATAACTCCCAAAAACTTCATTTTACATTAAATTTTTAATTTAACTCAACTTCCTATCGTCATAGAGCTTTAGGTAGTGCAATCGGAAATTGCAAGATTCGACTAAGTAAAACTTTTTCGATTCTTTACTTTCGGAACAAGATTAGGCTAACTAAAATTCCTAGAATTTTAGTTAGCCTAATCTTGTCATAACTTAATCATTCGATTTGTTAACAATTATGAGTAAGCCCTTATTTTTTTCTTTTACGTAAAATAAGCTGAGAACTATATTTTTTAGGTTTGCGAGTTAAAGATCCTAAAGCTGGTTTACCCCATGGAGTAAGAGGTTTACTACGTCCTATAGGTGCTCGACCTTCTCCTCCTCCATGTGGGTGGTCAACAGGATTCATTACCGAACCTCGCACTGTAGGACGTTTTCCTAACCATCTTGATCGGCCAGCTTTTCCAAGAATTAAACTATAAGCTTCCAAATTTCCAACTTGTCCTATTGTTGCCCAACAATTTTTAGAAAGCATACGAATTTCTTTAGATGGTAAGCGAAGTGTTACAAAATTTCCTTCTTTAGCTAAGATTTCAACCACTGCTCCTGCAGCTCGAGCTAGCTGCCCTCCAGATCCAGGAGTGAAATCTACATTATGTATTTCTGCTCCTAATGGAATATTACGTAATGGTAAAGAGTTTCCCACTAAAATAGGTGCATAAATATCTGAAATAATCTCCTCGCCAACCTTTAAACCTTTAGGTTGAATTATATATCTTTTTTCTCCATCTTCGTAACGAACCAAAGCAATTCGAGCATTACGGTTTGGATCATATTCAATAGCAATTACTTTAGCTGGCATAGCTATCTTGTCACGTCTAAAATCAATGGAACGGTAAAGACGTGCATGACCACCTCCACGATGACGACAAGTAATGATTCCTCTATTGTTACGCCCTTTTGCTCGTTGAATTCGATAAGATAATTTTTTTTGTCGTTTATTTGAATTAACTGTTAAATCACTGAAGTCAGATACTGATCGATTACGAGTACCTGGTGTAAAAGCTTGAAGAAAACGAATTCCCATATTTTTGTTTTTTAATTTCAAAGGTAACTGTTAAGATTTTATTATTAAAAAGGAAAGTTTAATTGTGCTATTTATGCTAATTTTCTTTTAACTTAGTTTTTATATACAGTTAGGAAAGTAGAAAGATTTAAAGCATCACAGATTCCTACTAAACTTTTAGATATTAAATCTCTTTAGATAAAGCTGTCATTACTAATTAGTTAAAGAGTTAGCAATGGAACTTCCTAGAGTTGAGTTTACAGGAATGAAATTTTAAAAAAATCTCTGATTGCCTAAAAGTTTAACCAGCTATTTAGAAATCTCCAATTTCTGACTAACAAAATAAAGAGTTTAAGATAAAGAATTTTTCACAAGAAAGTCAGTTTAATCTTTATCCTGTAAAATTCAAAAGAATTTAAATGATAGGTAGACGCTGGCTGTCTTTCCAAAAATAGTTTTTGAACTGAGTGTTATACATTTATCGCTATATAGTCAGTTTATTCTTCGACTTTAATCACGTAAATAATTAATAAACTGATTTTCTTTAAGTGTTAAAATTACTCGTTTGTATTGAGGTCTGGAACCTGAAGAAAGCCCTCTTCTAATTCTTTTTCTAGGAGGAATGTGAGTATTTAGTGAAATAACATTAACATTAAACAAATTTTCGAAAAGTTTTTTAATTTGAGGTTTTGTCAAACGTAAATCAACGTCGAACATATATTGTTTCTTCTTATAAAAAAGAAGGTTTGATTTTTCGTTTAGGACTGGGTATTTAACCAAATCAATTAAAGACTGAGAAGCCGTTACTGGTGAAATCTTTGATTTCATTAATTTTTTCCATTGTAAAAATAGAAAGTTTTCCTCTAATTTTTGAGGTTGCTCTAAAGATTCTTGAATTCGCATTTTAACCATTTTTTCTATTTGTATCAAATTATATTTTTATTTATCAATATCTATTTAAAAAAAAAAGCTTTAGTTAAAATAGCTTTAAAAACCAGCTACATTCTTCAATTACCAAAGACGAAGTCTGAAAAATTGGCAATTAGAGAGTTTTCAGAAAGTTCAGTCTAAAATCTTGGAATTAAAAAAATGTCTATGACTAGAACTAAACTTCTAGTTATTTCTAAAGTCAGCAATTCTCTCGTTATACAACTTTAGCTACTACAATCTCTGATAGTAAGAATTTTTTAAACTTCCACTAATCATAAAACTTTAGTTGGAATAGAATCTTATTCTTGGAGCTTTTGCTAATGTTAGCAAAACTAACATTAGTCTCTGACGAGAAGACTTTAAGGTACTGCAATCTCTGATTGTCGGAAGTTTAGCTTTGTAATCAGAGATTGCAATACCTTAAACCCAAAGATTACTTGAATCATAGCTATAAAAACTAGTAATTTAAGTAGACAAAGCCCAAGTAATTCCTCAGGAAAATAGAAAGCTAACTTACTAAAGCTTTAGTTCACCAAATTTATTTTTTAGGATTTGAAAGAAAAAAGACTAATTAACGCAAGTATTGCTAACTATACAATTAGTAAATTGTAAAACTTTAGTAATTTTCTCTTAAAAATAGCTATAGGTTTAATTTGCACTTAAAGTTGTAAACGACTTTAAAAATATTTAAAGTTTTTAGTTTTAAATTTTAGAATTTCTCTAATTCTGTAGTCATATGATAAAGTTAGATGAAATTTAATTCTTTTAATTTAAAGACCTAAGCTTATTTTTCTTTTTTTCTAAATTGAGCTATCAGTTTTGTTTTCAGTAGATAGTCCTTCAATATTATCAGAATTTTCTTGTTGTTTTAAAACAAACTTAGCTAAAAATAAAGCTCTGGTTGCTTGCTTAGAAATTTTTTCTTTCCAATGTGTTTTTCTAATATTTTTTTTTGATTTTGACATTCTTTTTTTAGGTACAGCCATAGAAAGGAAAATAAAGTTGAATTTGAAAAGACTTGACTTAAATAATTAAAAGATTGATAAAAGCAAAAGCTATGTAATCAATTAACTTGAAAAGTCTTTTTTCTACACATATGTATATCTCATATCTTTTTTGTGCTAGTCTCATTTTTCTATAATATCTTTCTTTGAAACTCCTAATTTAAAGTTATAAGGAATAGCTGAATTTAGACTAGTAAAAAAACCTAATCTTAATAAACTAGCTAAAATTCCTGTTTTGCTCTAATTATATTTGTACATAGTCTAACAAATATAATTAGAGCAAAACATTAAAAACTCAGAATCCTAGATTAGTGACAGCTTCACTGTCTCAACCAAAAACGGGTCGTTAAGCTTTAGTAGAAAAAGCAAAATTTCATAAAAAAACTTCAAAAACTAAGCTTTTAAGAAAGTTTATTAATTACCTTAATTACTTGAAAACGAGCTTTTGCTCGTTTAAAAGCAAAGTTAGCTTCAACTTTTGCTTTCACACCTTCTGCACTTTCAAGTGCTCCTTTTGCTGTATCAAAAGCAGATTTCGCTTCTTCAGCATCTATTGTATCAGCTGATTCTGCCTCGTTAGCTAATATTGTTACTTTATTTTTTTTTACTACAGCAAATCCACCCATAATTGCAAAAGAATTCCACTGTTCTTTTGTGCGAACTAACATAGCTCCTACATCAAGGCCTGTAATAATTGGAGCATGGTTTTTTAACACGCCCATTTCTCCCGTTTCTGTAGGTAAGACAATTTCTTCAGCTTCACCTGTCCAAAATGGACGTTCTGGAGTAAGAATAGATATTTGTAAACTCATCGTAATTTTATTATTGTAATTTTTACCAATAAAACCAAAATCAGAACTAGGACGTTAAGGATGAAAAACAAAAAAAAATTCATTTTTGACAACCCATTTAATTAACTAAATAAATAAATAAGAACAAAATCACTTTCTAAGCTTAGAATAGCTAAAATTTTGTAATACCTTCCTTAAATCAGTGACTCTGAAGGTTTTATAAGTTAAAATTTTTAAGTAGATTTTTACATTAAAAGCTAACTAATGATAAAGTTTATTTTTTTTTATAAATCTTTGCAGTAAAAGTTAATCAATAATAAAATTTTTTAATTTTATTTTTCTAGCTTATTTAACTCCACCTAAAACATTAAGTACTGTTTGAGGTTTGTTCGCATACATTGCATTACTAAGTGCAAGCTTATAAACTTCCTCTTTTTTTCGAATTGCTACACCTGATTTTTTTGACGCTTCTAGAATTTCCGATTTTAATCTAGAAATCATATTTTGGCCTGTGCGTTTTCTACAAACTTCCAGAAGCCATCTCAAAGCAATCGCTTTTCCACGCTCTGAAGATTGAAGAAGTCTAGGAACCATTTGAATAGCCCCAGCTCGTCGTCTAGGTTTTACCTCTACGCGCGGAGCTAAATTTTCTAATGCTAATTCAAATACTTCAACAGGATTTTCTTGAGTAGCATCTCCAATCTCTCTTAAAGCATTATAAACAATACGATAGGCTAATGATTTTTTTCCATTTTTCATAACACGATTTACTAACATATTAACCGCTATGCTGTTATAGACTGGATCAGGAATTAATGAAATTTTTTTTAAAGTTTTAGAAGACATAATTTTTTTTTACGTTAAAGCAATAAATAGGCGGAAAGTTTTTTTTCTTAATTCTTTATCTTTAGTCTTTTATTTTTAGCTTTCTATAAGAAAGAAATTTCTGCCAAGAACCAGGATTGAACTGGTGACACAAGGATTTTCAATCCTCTGCTCTACCACTGAGCTATCCCGGCAAAATTAGATATATACCTTTTTTTTTGTTAATTATATTATCGAAAACTGTTAGTTTTGCTTTTAATTAGTTTATAGATATAAATAATAAAGAAATTTAGAAATTCTTTAATAAGTAGTTGGTTTAAATAAACCAACTCTCTGAAAAGAAAAACTCTAATAGCGAAAATTTTTTTATTTATTAATAGAATAGCATTTTTTTCTTTAAAATGCTAGTCAATTAAATTTAATGTGGTTAATATTAATTTTTATTTGATAATTATTTATTTATTAAGTTAGTTATTACTTAATTGGATAGCTTATCAATTTAGGTTAGTTAAAAATAAAAGGGCTTAGGTAGGTTAGCGGGTGACGCGACTCGAACGCGCGACAACTTCCTTGGCAAGGAAGTGTTCTACCACTGAACTACACCCGCATAACTTTAAAATAGTGATTTTCTATCTTTATTCTTATTTTAACATATATATTCTTTTTAAAGAAATCACAAATTCCTTTACTCTTATTAATTAAGTTAAAGTTTATCTTTCAATCAAAGATTGTCTGATTGTTAGAAACTTCTTGACGTCTAATAAAGAAATATTTGGTTGTTAGATTCCAAACAAAAAAATAAATTTAAAAATTCAATCTAAGTAAGAAATTAAAATTAATTTTAAACAAGCGCACACTAAAAAAATTATTGTGCATTCAGAATCTCTGATTCTTGAAATCCTGCAATCTGCGATTGCAGTACCTTCAGAGATTAGACTAAGTAAATATCTTCTAGTTAGAAATTCGAATAGCTAAAGCTCTTGTTAGCAAAGCTAACAATAGTCAGAGACTCCAGCAATCCAAGATTGCACTTGCTAAAGTTCTTCTTGTCAGAGATTCGAATAGCTAAAGCTCTTGTTAGAAAAGCTAAGAATAGTCAGAGACTTTAACCTGAACTTGAACCGAGCTTTTGCTAGAATTATGCTTTTGCCTGAGCTATGCTCAGGTTCAAGTTCAAGCAAAATTTAGTTGCTGCAATCTCTGATTCCAGGATTGCAGTAGCTAAAGTTTTATGATTGTAAAAAGTAGAAAATTATTTTTAGTCTAGAGGTTTCATTGAAAGAACTGGTTCGTTTACACGATCAATACCTTTTTCAAATCCAGCTGCTGCTGCACGAGCACGACCAGCGTGCCAAAGGTGTCCAATAAAGAAGAAGAAACCTAGAACGAAGTGTGATGTAGCTAACCAACTACGAGGAGAAACGAAGTTAACACTGTTAATCTCAGTAGCTACTCCACCTACAGAGTTTAGAGATCCCAGAGGTGCGTGTGTCATATATTCAGCAGCACGACGTTCTTGCCAAGGTTGAATATCATTTTTTAATTTGCTTAGATCTAAACCGTTAGGTCCTCTTAATGGTTCGAGCCAAGGTCCACGGAAATCCCAGAAACGCATTGTTTCACCTCCAAAGATAATTTCACCTGTAGGTGATCTCATTAAATATTTTCCTAAACCAGTAGGTCCTTGTGCCGAAGCAACATTGGCACCTAAACGTTGGTCACGAACTAAGAAAGTGAAAGCTTGTGATTGAGAAGCTTCTGGGCCTGTAGGTCCATAGAACTCACTAGGATAAGCTGTATTGTTAAACCATGAAAAACAGCAAGCAGTAAAGCCCATAACCGCAATAGCACCTAAACTGTAGGAAAGGTAAGCTTCACCAGACCATACAAAAGCACGACGCGCCCAAGGCCATGGTGTAGTGTAAATGTGCCAAATACCACCTAAGATTTCTAGTGTGCCAATCCAGATATGACCCCCAATAATATCTTCCATATTATCCACACTACAAATCCATCCATCTCCACCAAAAGGAGATTTTAATAGGTAGCCAAAAATAATACCGGCATTTGTTGTTGGATTGGAAATAATACGAACGTCACCTCCGCCTGGTGCCCAAGTATCGTAAACTCCACCAAAATAAAGTGCTTTCCATACAAGTAACCAAGCTCCAACTCCTAAAATAATTAGGTGGTATCCTAAAATTTTAGTCATCTTATTTTTGTCACGCCAAACGTAGCCGAAAAACGGGAATGACTCCTCTAGGGTTTCAGGCCCAATAAGTGAGTGATAAACACCACCAAAGCCTAATACGGCAGAAGAGATTAAATGTAATACACCTGATACAAAGTATGGAAAGGTATCTAAAATTTCTCCACCTGGACCTACACCGTAACCTAAACTTGCGATATGAGGTAATAGAATTAACCCTTGCTCGTACATAGGTTTTTCTGGGATGAAGTGAGCCACTTCAAAAAGGTTCATAGCACCTGCCCAAAATACGATTAAACCTGCGTGGGCAACATGGGCTCCTAAAAGTTTACCTGATAAATTAATTAAGCGAGCATTACCTGCCCACCAAGCAAAACCAGTAGATTCTTGATCACGACCACCTACTGTAAGTGTTCCATTAAAAAGTGTTTCCACTATATACCTCCTATATTACTAAGTGTTTGTTAAAAATAGACTCTTCAAACTTTCTATCCATATTATAAGAATATCAAACTATTGCTATTTTTATTAGATGAAATAAATAAAATAGATAATAATCTAAAGGAAATGCCAGTCTAACTATGCTTAAATTGACTACTTTATCTTTTTTTAGAAAGTCAACGACTTTTATGTAGATTTTAAGATCTCATTATTTACTAATAGCTTATTTTAAGCTTAAAAAAATCAAAATTTTAGACAAGAAAAAAGAAAATAAAATTAGTTTAAGCTAGTTTAGCACTCTTAAAAAATGGGAAAATAACTTTTTATATTTGTAGCTCAAAACAAAAAGACAGACTTTTAAAATCGCATATAACTCTAATCTTTGATTCACAAAATTTCGAGTAAAAAAAGAAACTTTCTAACATATTTATTATATATGATGTTTAAATCTTCTATTTAAAAAGTAAAAAATAAAAGTTTTATCCATTTAGTATTAGTAATAAATTAAAAAAAAATTTGCTTATAAAAATTAAATATGATTAATAAAATTTCAGCTAATCTTATGTCTAAAAAAAGAATAATAATAAATTTAGCACAGAAAAGCTACTCTATTCAGATTTTGGATGTTAAGAAGTTTAATAACTAAAGTTCTAACCATCAGAAATTGCAGCAACTAAACTTCTTTGTCTACTCGAGTCTTTAATGAAAGACTTTGTAAAACTTTAGTTAATCTTAATGTTGCTAAGAGTAGATGACGCTCCAAGAATAAGAAATTAGAATGGCTAAAGCTATTGTAAGCAAAGCTAACAATATTCAGAAACTTTAACCTGAACATAGTTCAGGCAAAGTTAAAGCAAAAGCTCTTGTTAGCAAAGCTAACAATAGTACGAGACTTCAGCAATCAAAGATTGCTGTAGCTAAAGCTCCTCTAATCAGAGATTAAACTAAATAAATTTACTCTCGTCAGAGACTCGAATAGCTAAAGCTCTTGTTAGCAAAGCTAACAATAGTCAGAGACTCAAGCAATCGAAAATTGCAGTAACTAAACTTTTTTTCGTTAAAAACTTGAATTACTATAGCTCTTTTTAGAAAAGCTAATACTGGAAAAAGCTCCAAGATTAAGAAATTCATAGAATTTCTTAGTTTACTTTGTTTCACGAAAAGAGCAAAAGCAAATAATCTTTTATTTGTCAAATTTTAATTAATCGGAGTTATAAGGAAAAAATTGCTCTAGTTAGAGCTGATTGCTCCTATAATGAAAATAAATAATTATAGATTCAATTAATCACCTTGGCCCTAGTGTAACTTTCACTGCCGGGCTTCCGACAACTATTATTCCACCCTTTATTTTTTGACACCCAAGTTCGGGATGGATTGGGGTAGTTCCAATAAAGCATGGAGGACCAAGGTTTCTGCGGAGCCTAGCTCCGGAGAATAAGTTTTAAATCTTATTTTTTTGTAAAAAAAAGAGAAAAACAATGGAGTTATCATGTTTAATGATAACTCCATTGTTTTTCTCTTTCTATAAAATTTTATTATAAAGATTATAAGGTCAAAATCACTGGACCTTTAGTAAATCTCAGCTAAAACTATTACTAGCCTTACACTTGATTCCTATCAATCGGGTTGTCTTCCCGCGGTCTCATAGAGAATATTCATCTTAGACTTGACTTCCCACTTAGATGCTTTCAGCGGTTATCCACTCCCTGTTGCCAGGGACCCCTGCGTGGCTACTCAGCGTTTACCTTTGGAAAGATAACTGATAGACTATAGGCAGGTTCTACAAGGTCCTCTCGTACTATTGCAGAATGTCTTCAATATTCTAACGTGTTTACAGGATATGGACCGAACTGTCTCACGACGTTCTGAACCCAGCTCATGTGCCACTTTAATGGGCGAACAGCCCAACTCTTGGAAGATACTACTCCTCCGAGCTGTGACAAGCCGACATCGCATATATGTTAAAAGAACTTTGAATAAAAACTAAACTGATTTGAACTCTAAATTACAAATGATCTTTATCTCCATCTGAAACCTTATATTTCATAAGGTCAACTAAAAAGGGTTGAATAATTCCTCGAAAAGAAGTTTGCAGATTTCCATCTCCTAGCAAAGTTTCTATTAATAAATCTTTTTGTAATAGATTAAGTTTCATATTGGTTAAAGTTTTTTCTATTTATATTTTTATATAGATAAAGTTTCTTTGTAACTTAGCTCATAGTTTATAAACTAAGTTACTCTACTAATCGCTTAATAGATCAGACTATATCATCAACCTTTGTTGGAACCTGAAGCTCAAATTGAACCTGAACATAGTTCAGACAAAAGAAGACTTCGAGTTCAAAGAAGCTTTCTTAAGCTTTCGGTTGTCCGGCGTGTAGTCGTTGAGGGGTCATAGATTTCTATCCAGAGGACTTCCCTGCTGATTATCCGCAGCTTCAAATTTTCACTAACTGCAGAACCTTGCTCTATTCTAAGTTTTGGTTAATGAATTTCAGTTGAGTATTGAAGCATACTACACCAATTATGCTTTGATTCTTTTAAAGCAGATTGAACGGATGTTCCAGCACATAGCCAAATTGACATCCTTATATCTCTATAAGGAGACCCCAAATGTTAAGGTGCCAAACCTTCTCGTCGATATGAACTCTTGGAGAAGATCAGCCTGTTATCCCTAAGGTAACTTTTATCCGTTGAGCGACGACCATTCCACTCTGCATCGTCGGATCACTAAGGCCGGCTTTCGCCCCTGCTCGACTTGTCTGTCTCACAGTCAAGCTCCCTTCTGCCTTTACACTCCACGTCTGATTTCCGTCCAGACTGAGGGAACCTTTGCACGCCTTAGTTACCCTTTATAAGGCATCCGCCCCAGATAAACTGCCCGCCTGAAATTGTCAAGTGTCCTGATTCAAGGATCACCATTAGGATTCTAGCCTTCCCAGAGTGGTCTCTCAATGATGGCTCCACTTTCTCCAGAAAGAAAGTATCAACGCCTCCCACCTAGGCTGCGCAAGAAAAGCCCGAAGCCAGTTCCAGGTTACAGTCAAGCTCTATAGGGTCTTTCTGTCCATGTAAACCTAATTCGCATCTTCACGAATATGTCTATTTCACCGAGTCTCGCTCTGAGACAGTGCTCAGATCGTTACGCCTTTCGTGCAGGTCGAAACTTACTCGACAATGAATTTCGCTTATATCTGTTATTAAAGCTCAATTAATTTGAACTTTAAGAAAGTTTTCTTTTTGCTTCATTCTTTAGCAAGAAACCTTCCTATCTTTTTCAAGATAGATCGGACTCTATCTTCTACGTTTTTATTAGAAATTAGATTTTATTCTAGGTATTCATAATCTTCGGAAAGACCTTCATCAAACTCTGAATAGATATAATATTGATTTTTAATATCTTTCATATCTTTCAAAACTCTTAATATTTCGAAAATAAGCTCCTGTCTTTTTGCAAAGCTTTGAGGTAATCCTTCTATTTTTGGAGAATTCAGTGTCAACTTTTTGAAAGCTTCCATAACTTTTTTGGAATCCAGAAAATTAGGGTCGATTCTTAATCGACCTGGACTTTTATTTCGCCATAGATTTGTTATTTTCTCAAACTTATAGAAAAGAAATTTTTTGCTTGTGCGTAAACGGAGATCAGTCCCTGATGTCAACAGGTTAAAAAGTTTAGGAAACTCCGACAATTTATTGACCTGATAAATCCCAAATTCTTTTTTCTTTCTTTTATAAGAACTTCCTATTTGCCAATAATCTTTTACCTTTTCTAAAAGCTCGTAATTTTGCTCAGACAATCCAATTATAAGCTGAGGTCGAGGATTATTCGCTACCATTGAAATAGTGAAACATCCTTCAGCATCAATTAAACCAGCTAACCATTCCTCACTTTTATAAAGATCATTATCTATTTTTTTAGGAGTTAATGAATAGGAATCGGGAAAAATAGGCCCATTATAAGTCAAGCTGTCTTTCTTTGTTTTTTTAAGATGGAGGTTCAATTTATTTTCGAGATTAATTTGATCCTTTTGCTTAATACTTTGTAAAGGATAATGCTGAAAGAACGGAAAAATGATATGTTTTAGATGTTCTTGTTTTTCAACTCTATATTCTTTCATTCTTCCACCCGCACTTTCTACTCGACCGCATTTAAAAAATGCTTTTAAAGCATAAAGTACATTCTCAGATCTTTGATCTTGAGATAGAGTAAATCGAAAGCGTGAATAACCCTTTTCTTTTCCTAGAAGAAAAGAACCGTCACCTTCAACAAATCCAACAATCCATTCAGGTGTCAATTCCATTAAAAATCCTTCTAAATTTTAATTTATTTCTAATTAATAATAAAAAGTAGCTTCACGTATAGTCTCTGAGGATCCTAGTTTAAACTTTGTTTTTAAAGTTTAGTTGGTTTCCTGCGAATTTTCCCCATGTATGAAGGCTTATTACGACTAGCTAACACTAGCAAAATAAAAAGTAAACTCTTTAATATTAAGAGTTTATAAGATTCCCAGGAATCTCTAATTAAAGAAGAGTCCTGCAATTCTTTTTTTTTGCAAAAATTCACTTTTTAGTGAAAAAGTGAATGCCAGGTGTACCTATCATCTTTGGAGGATGTTCCCGCAAATAGTGAAGTTTCATATTCTAAGTCCTTCTTAATTTTTAGAAGTTAAAAAAAAACTTTCTAAAAAGATTAAGTTTACCTTAGAAGTAAGGCAGCGAATCTACCTTAGGCAGGGTATAGCCTCTAGTCTCCTAGAGGGTTGGACTCTATCTTTTTTAGATAAACAGGATTCTCTCCTTTTTTTTTCAGTTTATATCTAAAAGATGACGTAGAGTCTCTGAGGATCCTAGTTTTTTTGTCTTTCGAAATTTCGCACATAGGATTGAGCCTCTTCAAGAGAGGAGAAGGTTTGATTGGATTGGCCAACTTGCATTCTCAGTTTATCCCATATAGGCAAAATTTCAGAAATCATTCCATCTTTACTAAGATGTGAACCCTTATTAAAAAGGTCCAGCAAAAAGAAAAAATTTTCAAATCTTTCGCGTTTAAATGGAGAAGTATAAGGTTGAATGTATTTTTTCCAAAAAGGAATTAACTTTTCTTCCAAAGTCTTACGATTCTCCATTCTCCAGACCAGAGTTGCTTTACTTCCTGACTTATGGGATAAGGTTCCCGTTTGAAATAAAACTAACGCAGAATAAAGATTAGAAACTCCATTTACATGTTGTGTAATACTAAATGCTGGGTCAATTATTAATCCCGTAGGTCCTGTATTGTATTTTTTTGCAGAAAGATTTACCGACCCTTCACCTTCGATAAAACCAGATAAAAACCATTTTTGCTCTTGAACTAACGATTGAATTGGAGAAAGTAAAAAGATATCTTCGATATCTTTGAGATAGGCCAAAAATTTTCCTGTTTTAGTTTTCTTTTTATTTGCTTTCGTTAATCTTTCTAAAACTTCTGGAAGAAGATTTCCATTTTTATCGCAAAATTGATTTAAATTTGTCATATAAAGATTAGTTTGGTTTTTTCTTTAATTATTTAGATTTTAAAACTAGTTTCCTGCTGATTGCCCTATAACTAGTAGACTTTCACCTACTCGGTCCTACTAATCTTCAGGGGGTTCCAGCAAATAGTCATCTTTAAAGACGGCCCTATAAAACTCTTTTCTACTAGATTATAGAGAAAACCCGGATTTTAAACTTTTTGAAGTTATTAAACAGGTTGATAATAATTTAGGCAAAATTCCTAGAGTTAACCGTCATAGTTACGGCCGCCGTTCACCGGAGCTTCGGTTATCAGCTTTTTTCCATAGGAAATAACCAACTTCCTTCACTTTCCGGCACTGGGCAGGCGTCAGCCCCCATATATTGTCTTTCGACTTAGCGGAGACCTGTGTTTTTGTTAAACAGTCGCCTGAGCCTGGTCACTGCAACCTTAGATCACTCTAAGGCGCCTCTTCTCCCGAAGTTACGAGGCCAATTTGCCGAGTTCCTTAGAGCGAGTTCTCTCGCGCCCCTTAGTATTCTCTACCTACCTACCTGTGTCGGTTTAAGGTACAGGTTATTTTGATGTTTTTAACAGGTTTTCGAGCTTTTCTAGGAAGTTTGACTTGATTGGCGTCTTCTAAATCAATTTAGAAGACGGCATAACTTCTCAGCTCAAGGATAGTTTTTCTTCTACCTATCGTCACCTTGAAAGCTTGCACTAGATTCCATTCATAGTTCCAACTACGCCTCCTTCGTCCCTCGTGTCCCATCAAAATAAGTAGAGGAATATTAACCTCTTTGCCATCGACGACGCTTTTCAGCCTAGCCTTAGGTCCTGACTAACCCTCCATGGACGAGCCTTGTAGAGGAAACCTTAGGTTTTCGGGGCATTGGATTCTCACCAATGTTTTCGTTACTCAAGCCTACATTCGCACTTCTGCCATGTCCACCCAAAGTTACCTCAAAGCTTCAACCAAAGCAGAACGCTCCCCTACCGATTCTTTTCAGCCTTTAATTTTTTCTAAAGAAGACTAGTTTAGTTATAAATTAAACTCTCTCTCTATAGCTTAAAGATTTAATAAAAAATCCTACAGCTTCGGCAGGACGCTTAGTCCCGGCCATTATCGGCGCAAGAGCGCTAAACTAGTGAGCTATTACGCACTCTTTAAAGGTTGGCTGCTTCTAAGCAAACCTCCTAGTTGTTTGAGCACTTTCACATCCTTTTCCACTTAGCGTCCATTTTGGGGCCTTAGCTGGTAGTCTGGGCTCTTTCCCTCTTGACCATGAAGCTTATCCCCCACGGTCTCACTGATTCACGGAAGGCTATAGCCTATATTCGGAGTTTGCCAGGATTTGGTACCGCTTTCGCAGCCCGCATCGAAACAGTGCTCTACCCTAGGCTAGCTCATCGTGATCGCTGCGCCTCAACGCATTTCGGGGAGAACCAGCTAGCTCCGAGTTCGATTGGAATTTCTCCAGCTAACCACAGCTCATCCGCCAATGTTTCAAAATTGGTCGGTTCGGTCTTCCACTTGGTCTAACCCAAGCTTCATCCTGGCCATGGTTAGATCACCCGGGTTCGGGTCCAGAAGAAATGACTTAAACGCCCTATTAAGACTTGCTTTCGCTCAGGCTCCGAATTAACTTAACCTAGCCATTCCCTCTAAGTCGCAGGCTCATTCTTCAACAGGCATGCAGTCAGATTCAAAAATCCTCCTACTGCTTGTCAGCTGACGGTTTCATGTTCTATTTCACTCTCCCACAGGAGTTCTTTTCAACTTTCCCTCACGGTACTATTTCGCTATCGGTCACTTAGTACTATTTAGCCTTACGAGGTGGTCCTCGCAGATTCACACGGGATTCCACGTGTCCCATGCTACTCGGGATTAGACAAGATTCTAATTTTTTCAACTACAGGACTTTCACCTTCTCTGGTAGGGGATTTAGCCCTTTCATTTATCTTTACTTTATTTATTAAAATTCTTCCTTTTACAAAAGAAGTTTATGTCCTCCCACAACCCCTAACTCACTTTAGTTAGGTTTAGGCTTCTCCTCTTTCGCTCGCCGCTACTAAAGGAATCGCGTTTGCTTTCTTTTCCTCCGGCTACTAAGATGTTTCAATTCACCGGGTTATCTCTTTCAGATCTATGAATTCAATCTGAAGTACTAGAGGTTGTCCTATTCAGGAATCTCCGGATCAAAGCTTCTTTCCAGCTCCCCGAAGCATATCGCAGGTTTGCACGCCTTTCATCGACTCTAAGTGCCTAGTTATCCGCCATCAGCCTTACTTCATTTGACCTTAAACTTTAAACTTTTGAAGAGTTTACCAGAAACCTTCTTTATCGAAGATTTTAAACTAATGGGTGGAACATAGGAGAGTCGAACTCCTGACATCAGCCGTGCAAAAGCTGCGCTCTACCAACTGAGCTAATGTCCCTACCCAGCAACTAGCTTGGAAATAATTTAAGCTAAATTTTTTAGTGAGAAAGATCTAGGGTGGGCTATGCAGGATTCGGACCTACGACCTCACCGTTATCAGCGGTGCGCTCTACCACTGAGCTAATAGCCCTACCTCCAAATTTTCTCTAATTTTAGCTTTTGCTTTAAAAATACCTTTGCTTAAACTTGAAGCTGAACATAGTTCAGGTAAAGCATAATTCAGGTTCAGGTTAAAGTTTAAATTAACCCAATCTATTTAGACTCACCAAAAATTAGATGGTTATTCGAGAATTCTGCTATTTAAACCAACAACTTATAAGTTTTTTTTCTAAAAGAAAAGTTTAAATTTCAATTTCTCTATCTTTTCTAAATTCTAAAAAAGAGCGATAAGATAAATTCCTTGCTTACTTCTTTCAGATTCTTAAATCTGAATCAAATTCTAATTTCTTTCGAAGTCATTAGTAAGCAAGGTAGTTTATCCAATCTTTATTCTTTTTAATCTTTGTTCTATAAAATCCTTGTAAGAAGGAGTTGATCCAGCCCCACCTTCCAGTAGGGCTACCTTGTTACGACTTAACCATTCTCGCGAACCAAACCTTGGGCATCCCCCTCCTAGAGGTTGGGGTAACGACTTGGGGTCCAATTCACTCGATTGGTTTGACGGGCGGTGTGGACAAGATCCAGGGGTGTATTCACCGCTGCATGGCTGATCAGCGATTACTATCGATTCCGGCTTCATGGAGGCGAGTTGCAGCCTCCAATCCGAACTGGGGCGAAGTTTAAAAGATTTGCTAGCCTTCGCAGGATCGCTTCTCGTTGTCTTCGCCATTGTAGTACGCGTGTCGCCCAGGGTTTAAGGGGCATGCTGACTTGACGTCATCCTTTCCTTCCTCACGGTTTACACCGGCAGTCTCTTTAGACTATCTAACTAAAGACAAGGGTTGCGCTCGTTGCGAGACTTAACTCTACACCTCACGGCACGAGCTGACGACAGCCATGCACCACCTGTGTCCAAGCTCCAACTCCTAGTGGAATTGGCACTTTTCTCTTTCAAAAAAATTCTTGGCATGTCAATCCCTGGTAAGGTTCTACGCGTTGCATCATATTAAACCGCATACTCCACCGATGGTGTGGATCCCCGTCAATTCCTTTGAGTTTGACTCTTGCGAGCGTACTCCCCAGGCGGGATACTTAAAGCGTTAGCTACAGCGCTGTTTTTGACAGTACTTAGTATCCATCGTTTACGGCTGAGAATACTAGGGTATCTAATCCTATTCTCTCCCTCAGCTTTCGTCTCTCAGTGTCAGTCTTGGCCCAGAAGAGCGCTTTCGCCGCTGGTGTTCTTCCCAATCTCTATACATTTCACCGTTCCACTGGGAATTCCCTCTTCCTCTACCAAACTCTAGCTTAGGAGTTCTCCACTGCTTGACCAAGGTTGAGCCCTGGGATTTAACAGTGGACTTCCCGAGCCACCTACAGACCCTTTACGCCCAATCATTCCGGATAACGCTTGCACCCCCTGTATTACCGCGGCTGCTGGCACAGAGTTAGCCGGTGCTTATTCCTCAGATACCGTCAGAACTTCTTCTCTGAGAAAAGGAGTTTAAGACCCACGGGCCGTCTTCCTCCACGCGGTATGGCTTCGTCAGGCTTGCGCCCATTGCGAAAAATTCCCCACTGCTGCCTCCCGTAGGAGTCTGGGCCGTTCTCAGTCCCAGTGTGGCTGATCATCCTCTCAGACCAGCTACTGATCAAGGCCTTGGTAAGCTATTACCTCACCAACTAGCTAATCAGACGCAAGCTCCTCTTTTGGTGGTTATTAACCTTTAACTTCTCAGCATTATGGGGTATTAGCAAGGGTTTCCCCGAGTTATCCCCCTCCAAAAGGCAGATTCTTACGCGTTACGCACCCGTCCGCCACTGCCAAAAATCCTAAGATTTTCCTCGTTCGACTTGCATGTGTTAAGCATACCGCCAGCGTTCATCCTGAGCCAGGATCAAACTCTCCATAGTATTTTTTACATTTATTCTAGTTCTCTAAACTTCTAGAGAAGTTATCAAAAACTTATTAGTTTTTAGGTAATATAGCTTTTTAAAATTAAAGTTTTTAAATATTTTCTTTTAAAAAAAGCTTTTACTTTCTTTGAACATTCCTTAGAAATAAATTTAACACAATTTATTTTATTTTTTAATTTATAGAATTTATTCCGATAAGAATCGGAATTTTAATATAAATTTTTAACTTCTAAAACTCTACTTAAGAAAGCAATTAAAGGTGATTCATTAAAAAAAGAGAAATTAATTAGACAATCTGAATTAAGTTTAAGAAAAGGTCAAGTTCAAATTAAATTTGAACTTCTTTCTCAATCTCTCATTTCAACAATTTGCTATCATCTAACGATTATTGTAAATTGCTGGAGCATTTACTCGTCTTACCTTTGATTAAAGGACCTTTAGGTATTCAGTTTTTGCTTTAACTTTAACCTGAACTTGAACATAGCTTTTGCTTTTACTCTGGTTTAACTTGAACTAGGTTCAAGTTAAAGTTCAGGTTAATGGTAAAGTGTCTAACGAGAAAAGATTTAGCTAGTACACTCTTTGAGTGAAAGAGCTAAACTATTAGAGTCTTCGATGAGAAGAGCTAGCCCGCTTTGATTACTGCAATTTTGAGTTGCTAAAGTTTCTGACTATGGTTAACTTTGCTAACAAGACCTTAAGATAGTACAATCTTTTTTCATCTTTGATTAGAAGAGCTTAGGTAGTGTTAGCTTTCCTAAAACTAAATTAATTAGGTTTTAAAAAATTGAAGAAAATTTTAAGCTTCTTCAATTGAAAAAAAATCAATTGTTAAATAGGATAATATTATTGAAATTGATGTTAGTTTTAACTTTAAATGGTATCATTTTTTTAAGTAGGAGTTTTATGAAATTATATAAAAGCAATAGCTAAAACTCAATCCTTGGCCTAAAAAATTACTAAAGCTTTTTGATTGATCAATTCACTCATTTCTACTTAAATTAAATAGCAACTAAATAAAGTTTTTAGCTAAGTTAATAGAATTTAAAAACTAGTATAACTCCTCTTCAAGTTTAAACTTATTCAAACCTTAGATTCTCTCAAACATTTCTTTAGTAAAGAGAAAATGCAAAATTCGGACATAAAAATATTTATCAAACCTAGATAAATAAAAGTTTTTCTATTTTTTGTCGCGATTTCTACAATCTTAGAGCGTTAACTATAATTTTATTAGCAAAGTTAGCACTAACCAAAGTTCTATTAGCTTATCAGTCTTTGAACTGTAGTTTGTGCAATCTTCGATTGCTACATTGATAAACTATATTTGTGTCCTAAGTCTTCTAAATTTTAGATTTTTAGCTAAAAAAAGAGTAACTAGTAATCTATGCTTAACCTAAATTTAATTCCTTTAGTTTATTTAATGGTTAGTTCTAATTTTTTCATTTAAAGTATTAAATTTAATTTTTGATACTAGAGACTAGATTAGTTATCTGATTTAACCATAGAAGATTTGATACTTATTTATCAAGTTTTGATAACAAGTTATTAACTCTATTTAATTTAATTTCTAATTTCTAATTAATAAAAGAAAAAATTAGCAATTAACAATAAAGAATCATTGGTAGCTAATAGAAATTATTTAATCCTAATCATTTATATTAGTTAATGGTTTTTCATTAACTCAACTATATTAGATGTAGCTAAATAGTTTGAATTTAATAAGTAAAATTTTTAACTTGCCTTTTTTTTTACTATCTATGAATTAACTAGATGAAATCTAGTTAGTTTTCTTTGTTAGTTATTAAAATTACAGACTAAAAAAGTTTAGTCAATTTATTGATTGTTAGATAGAGTTTTACTTTCTCATTATGAATAAAAATAGGGTAGTTAATTAAATTATTAGAATTCAATATAGTATAAATATTTTATTGGAAGAAAGGTTTTGCTATAGCTATTAATTTAGTTTAGTGCTAACATAAATTAACCTTTATTTAAAGTTAATAACCTATTTTAGCTTAAGAAAGTGAAGCTCTTTAATCTGATTTCGATAATTAATTTTTTTTATGTCTAGTTTACTTGTTTCTTTAAGTCTAGCTAATAATAGAATAGAACTTTAGTTACTATGTTTTACACTTATTTTGTTAGCTAGTTTGTTATTAACTTTTCTAGGAAATAAAATTAACTTTCGCTAATCAAATTAGCTAAAACAAGAATAAACTTAATTTTTATTCTATGCTTTGATTCAATTTCCCAGTCTTAGTCAGCTTTATTAGCTTGCTTAGAAAAGCATAGTTGACCTTTGTTTTAACAGAGAATAAACCAGAATTAAAACTAAGTTTAGGTTAACTGACTTTCACTAGTTAAGTTTAGTTATTAAGTTAAGAAATTAATTTTTCAATAGTCTAGTTTTTTTATCTAGATTCTTGATACTTAAAACTATAGCTATCTTTTCTAACGTAATTGTAAATTAACAAGTCTTTACTTAGTTTCTTTATAGAGACAGATCAATATAGTTTAGTTAACGCTAATCTTTTTCTAGAAACTAGCTTTATAAGCTTCATCATTTTAACTTAGTTTACTTTGTAAACTTTTTTCTTACACAATATCGAAACCCACCCTTCCACCCTAATCATTATGCTAATTTTAGCATAACAGAAACTTTTTAATTTGTCAATAGTTTTTTATTTATTAAAACAAGAAAAATTTAAGTAAGAAATCTATCTTTTATTTAATTTTTTCTTTTTACTAGTTTTAGTATAAAATTAATTATATTTTATTTTAGATTTAATTAGAAATTTTTCTTAGATATAAAAATAAAATTCAAGTCGCTTTTAATAAAATTTAATTAAAATGTTTCTCTAATTAAGTTCTTAAAGCTTGTCATTGTTAGTTATTGAAATAGTCATTTAGACTAGAAAATTAAATTAGAATACAAATAGTTAAAATAATTGTTACAAAAGTAACCAAGGAGTTGATCATGGCTGGTAAACCGGTAGAACGTCCTTTTTCAGATATTCTTACAAGCATCCGCTATTGGGTGATTCATAGTATTACAATTCCTGCTCTATTTATCGCAGGTTGGCTTTTCGTAAGTACAGGGTTAGCTTATGATGTTTTCGGTAGCCCTCGTCCTGATGAGTACTTTACAGAAGAACGTCAAGATGCTCCTCTTATTACAGATCGTTTTAATGCTCTTGAACAAGTTATTCAACTGTCAAAACAATAATCTTTCTTTGGTATTTTTCTTCTCTTCTATATATTTTCTGACAATTTAGTAATCAGAATTTAGAAGTTTAGTTTTAGTAAGCTTTCACACGATAACGTTCGTCAAGATGGCGTTCTCATCTCAGTTTAATTAACAATTTTATTAAACTCAGTTTTCTGGAACGATGTTTCCCCTCGTTCCAGGAATCTAAACTTTAACTAATTTAATCAATTAAAATTTGATTTTAAATTAGATATATAAGTATTCATATTTTGTACAAAGTTTCTTAGAAGATTAGACTAAGTTTCGTTTTGAAGACTGCTTTTTGAGCAAAAATTAAAAGAAAGACAAATAAGTTTAATTTATATTTACGACTACTATCTAATCTAAGATCTTTCGAGCTTGTTTTTTTTAATTTCTTAAAAAAATGATTAGACCAAGCTAATTAATTAATAAGTTTATATTATTCAAAAAATGGTTCCTTCTGAACAAAAATTTCTAATTTTGGCCAAAGCAGTTGGTAGAAGAAAAGAAGCTACCGCTACAGCCCAACTCATCAAAGGCACAGGAAACATTATTATCAATGATAAACCTGCACAAGATTATTTACAAAATAGCGCCTTTTCAGTTTTGTTAATAAAAGCTCCTTTTGAATCAACCTTAGCTCTGCAATCACAACAGAGTCAGACTGATCTTGCTTCACAAGGTAAACTAACTGGTCTAGAAGATAATCTTCCATCGTTTTCTTTAACTGACGAAAGTTTCGCTTCCCAAAATAGACTGGCAGTTGATGCTCTTATCAAAGTCCGAGGAGGGGGTTTAATTGCCCAAGCTCAAGCAGTGAAACTAGCTATAGCTAGAGCACTTCTTGAAATGGAAATGACACAGGCTGCATCAAGTTTGCCAAATTCATCGCTTTCTAGCACAACAGATTTTAGAAAATCTTTAAAATCTAAAGGCTACTTAACATGCGATTCACGAGTTAAAGAACGTCGTAAATATGGATTGAAAAAAGCTAGAAAGGCGTCTCAATACCATAAACGTTAATTTAATTCTCTATTAGAAGGAAGAAAGTTCAATGGAATATTGAATTAAAAGTGAAAAAATTAAAAAGTAAATTAACAAAGGAGAATTTTAAAGAATGGTTACTAAGGAGAATTTAATTCGCAGATATTTCATTTTGGGTGAACGCAGATTAACAAACTATTGGTGGTCAGGTATTATTTTAATAGGATCACTTGGATTTTTATTGACAGGCTTATCCAGCTATTTTGGCTTTAATTTAGTTGGATTTATTCAAGGCAGAGATATTTCTTTCTTTCCTCAAGGATTATTAATGTGGTTTTATGGCAGTCTTGGTTTTCTTTTGAGTATATATTGGTGGTTTCTTATTTTTTGGAATGTTGGAAGTGGATTTAATGAATTTAATCGAAAAGAAGGTTTTATTCGTATTTTTCGATGGGGATATCCTGGCAAAAATCGACGTATAGATCTTTATTACAATCTAGCTGATGTAGAAGCTATACGTGTAGAATTTAAGCAAGGACTAGATTCTCAAAGAACTATTTACATTCGATTAAAAGGAAAAAAAGAAATTCCTATTAGCGGAATCGATCAGCCATTAACTTTAAAAGAGATTGAAAGGCAAGCTTCAGAATTAGCTAATTTTTTAAAAGTGTCATTAGAGGGTCTTTAAATGAGTGAGGTTAAAAGTAAAGCGTTAAGTAGAATTAAACTTTATTTATGGCTATTTAATTGAGTAAGTTGATACACCTCCTCAGAATTCGACTAAATTATTAGGACTCTTTGTTAATAGTTTATTAACTGAAAATAGTCAAATGAAACTTTTAGAAATTTTACAATCGAAAACTTTAAAAAAACTCAATTTTCAGTAATCAGAGATTGCAGTAGCTAAAATCCTTTAAATTAGACTTTTCTAACTCTAGCAATCAAAGATAGCTGTCCAAATATCTTATAGTTTATCAATCAAAGAATTTTTCTTTCTGCAATCCTGAAGTCTCTAACTATTGCAATCTTTGATAGCTAGAGCTTTAGCTAATCTTAGCCTTGCTAACGAGAATCTCTGATTGCTGGAGCTAAGCTATTCTTCGCTTTGACTATGGCAATCCAAAATTGCTGGACTTTTAGCTATTGTTAGCTTTTTTTGCAGTGTACCTCTAGTTATTTCTTAATCCAACTAATTAGAGATTGTATCAGTTAAAGCGCGTTAACTGAGAAATCACTAAAACTAAACTTCAAATTTGTCTAAAAACAGCTTTAACTTTCTATTTTGTAATTTAGTAATTAGAGATGACTAAATTAATAGAACTATAATTTAAAGCATAAGATAGCTTTAATTTTAAAAAACTTAAGTTGATACAATTACTTAAAAAAAAACTTCTTTATTTTTATATGCCTAGATCACAAAGGAATGATAATTTTATAGATAAAACTTTTACTGTTATAGCTGATATTTTACTAAAAGTGTTGCCAACATCCCAGCGAGAAAAGCAAGCTTTTACTTATTATCGAGATGGAATGTCAGCTCAAGCTGAAGGAGAGTATGCAGAAGCTCTTCAAAATTATTACGAAGCTATGAGATTAGAAATCGATGCTTATGACCGAAGTTACATTTTGTACAATATTGGCCTAATTCATACTAGTAATGGTGAGCACGGTAGAGCTTTGGAATACTATTATCAAGCTCTTGAAAGAAATCCATCTTTACCTAGTGCTTTAAATAATATAGCCGTTATCTACCATTACCGTGGAGAACAAGCTATTGAAAATGGACAATCTGAGATTTCTCAAATTTTGTTTGAAAAGGCTGCAGATTATTGGAAAGAAGCAATTCGTCTCGCTCCTACCAATTATATTGAAGCACAAAACTGGTTAAAAATGACTGGAAGAGCGATAGCGGCTCAAGAATAGACCTCAGTACCTAAAGCTATTCTAACTTTAACCTGAACCTGAATTTTGCCTGAACTGTGCCTTTACCTTGAACTTGAACTAAGTTCAAGCAAAAGCTCGGTTAAAGTTCAGGTTCAGGTTAAAGCAAAAGCCAAGATAAGAATAGTCAAAGACTAGTCTTAACGAAGCTAAGACTAGCTAGGTTTAATCAATCAGAGATAAAGTTAATTAAGATAACCTTGTATGAACAAGCTGGATTAGAACTTTGAAAATGGAACTTTATTCTAAAGTTAGAATAATTGAAAATATAGAAAAAATGATCAGCCTTTGTATGATTGCTGACAAGCTATATCTTTCTCTTTCTCTTTTGAACTTTCTCTTTTGAAATTCCCTGAAGAATTAAAAAAAGCAAGTTAAGGCCTTTGTTTAACAATACTGCTAGAGATAAATTTCGCCGTCCTCCATTTATTCCTAATATTCCTCCCAATGAATCTCTTGATAAATCTAAAGATTTTTTTAATTATGATGATGAAGATGATTTTAAGATATTTTCTGATAAATATCCGTTTACAAATAAAGAAGAAGGAGACCCATAACAAATATTGGAAACTATAAGAACATGCACATTGAAATAGGAATTCAAAATGAAAGTCCTATTGAAGCTATTCTTAATGAAATCAAATCTAAAGCCTCTTCCTATAAACCTGGTCAGTCAAAAACAAATTTTGAATTAATAGGTATAAAAAAGAAAGATTAAAATTCTTTAATCATTATTATTGAGTTTCAAACAGAATCTCTTTCCAAAAGACATAATACAGTTAAAGAAGACTGTAACTTTCTTCATGAAAAATTCAACAGTTCTTATTCTATTAAAACTATCAATCAAAAAGAAATTAAACGAGAAATCCTCCATTGTATGATTAACAAAGACGATATCTTTGACTACCTAAAGTCCCTGATGTTGGATCCGGTGAGGATTTAGAAAGAATTATCCCTTTTTTAGATAATGCTTGGATAGCTTTTTACTTAAGCCAAACTAACTTATCAAAAAAAGATAATTTAAATGAAAAATCATCGGAGTAGTTAAAGTTCTGTAACGAGAAGATTCTTAAAATATTACTTAACTTAATCATTTTCTTATCAGATCTGTCTTGACTTAACCCATTTTCATAACTAACTGAATTCTACTAATTTAAAAGGCGTTAAATGTTTCCGCAATTCTGCTTATAAAGCAGTCAAATTAAAATAATTACCATTATTATGAAAGTACGAAGTTCCGTAAAAAAAATATGTGATAAATGTCGTTTAATTCGTCGAAAAGGAAAAGTTATGGTTATTTGTTCTAATGCAAAACATAAACAACGACAAGGTTAAAAACTGGAGGTTTTAATCACCGTGAAAATTATGGATTAAAATTTTCTTCGGAAATTAAAGCTCTGACAATCACAGAGTCAGTTTTACTCATTTAGCAATCCTATCGTCAAAGATTCGAGCAAATACAAAACTTTAGCTGCTTTAATTTCCGATTCTAGGATTGCACTACCTAAAGATCTTCTAATTCTAATTAACAAAGGTTAGGATAGTCCAAAATTAGTCTTTGCTTTGGTTAGACTAGCAAAAGCTCCAGTTAGCAAAGTTAATTGGAGCTAAAGGTCCTTGAACTTTAACCTGAACAGGGTTCAGGCAAAAGCTAAACTTATCTAAAAATTAAAAAATACAAGTTAAAAGTTAGTAAAATAGGATAGCTGTCTTAGTAGATTCTTTAATTTCTTGCAAGAAATTAAAAATTCAGTTAAAATATATCATGTGAAAATAACATGATTTTATCTTTAATTGTTCAGAATTTCAGGTACTTGCTCCTTGCAAAAATAAAAGAGTAAAGTAAATAAATTTTTTAATTTTATTAAAAATTCTTATTGGAAGAGAGGCAAGTTTTAGATTTTACTAACCGTAAATACCTTTAAATTTAATTTAAGGTAATATTTTTGGAATATCACGCAAATAAGTAAGGTTTAATTAAACCTTATCTAACAATGAAAATACTATAAATCAGTTTTTATTTCCGGGCTTGTAGCTCAGTGGACTAGAGCACGTGGCTACGAACCATGGAGTCGGGGGTTCGAATCCCTCCTTGCTCGAAAAGTTTAGTAAACTTAAAATAAAAAAAAAAGAATTTTAAAGAAAAAAACACAAAATTAAAATTAATCGAATTTTAAAAACTTTTTGAGTCCTTTAATGAGAGATTAAAGGACTCAAAATCTTCTATTCTTGTAATATCTAAACCAAAACTCAAAGATTGTTCTTACTAACCTATTTTTATAGTTAAAAATAAATAATATTAAACTTCTTTTCGTCAAAAGCTTGAACAGAGCTTTTGCTTTAACTATTCCTTTGCCTTAACTCTGTTCAGGTTAAAGAAAAAGCTCCTATATCTAAAGCTATAGCTATTAGATATAGCTATAGTCAAATATTCCAGTAAGGTAAGCTAAGAATAATTAATAGGCCAATAACCAAAAATTCATGTTGGCAAAAACTTAAAAACATTAACCAAAATACTTGACCTTTCAACAATAAAAACTTTAAAAAATTTTAAGTTGGAGTTATCAGAATTTATTTTCTTTAGAAAAATTTAAAGAAAGTTTAACTTTAACCTGAACTCTGTTCAGGTTAAAGCAAAAGCTAAGTCTAAATTAGGAAAGGTGGCAGAGCGGTTGAATGCACTGGTTTTGAAAACCAGCGTGGCTGAAAAGTCATCGAGGGTTCGAATCCCTCCCTTTCCGTTTAACGTTAGTAAAAATAGTTTTAGAATTTTTTAGTAAGTTAACTAAAAGATTTACAATCGCCATAATTTATAATATTTTGATTTTTTTAGAAGAAAAGCTTTACTTAGAAAAATTTTAGATTTCTCCATTGAAAAAGCGAACTAGAACTTAAGTTCTAACAATCAAAGATAGCTAGAGTTTTAAATTCTTTTCCTAAAGAAACTTGCATAGCTAAAGCTCTTGGTTACCAAAGATAACAATAGGACTAGTTTGAGCTTAGGCAACAGTAGCTATACTCTTCTCATCGGAGAATTTAATATAGCTTTTGCTTTAACCTGAACTTTAACGTAGTTTTTATCGAAGATTAGTTCTCATAAAAAGGATTCGAAAAAATCTTTATTGCAGAGACAGGATTTGAACCTGTGACCTTAGGATTATGAGCCCCACGAGCTACCAGACTGCTCTACTCTGCGTTTTATCAAATAGATAACCTGAAACTATTTTCTTAATTAGAAATTAATTAATTTCTAATTAAGTTCTTAATGTTTAGAAAAAATTAGTACTATTTTATTTTAAACTTTATTAATCATAATAGAAATTTTTTGTATTGTCAAGATTTTTGTTTATAAATCTATAAATATATACCTTTATATTGTTCTTTTTTTCTAGCAATAGTCTAAACCTAAAATTGATAGAAAAATATATTCAAAGATGACAATACCTAAAGGTGCTGTTATCAAAGTTAACACTAGCTTCGCTCCAGCAATCGGAAATTGCACTAGCTAAAACTCTTCTAACTTTTACTTTAACAGAGTAAAAGCGAAAGCTCGAATAGCTAACGATGTTCTTAGCAAAGCTAAAACTAGCTTCGCTACTGTAATCGGAGATTGCACTAGATAAAGCTTCTGTAATCAGACATTAGAGTAGTCAGAGACTAGTCGAACGGAAGGTTAGAAAAATCAAAGATTGCACTAGCTATCGGTAAAAAAGGATGAGAGAACTCGCCCTAAAGAAATTCTACTAGCTTATTTTTAAATTTGATAGTAGAGCTTGTCTTTTCAAAAATTAGTAATTGATTATAACTAAGCTAACTTTAGCCCAGTGACTGTTCGGTAGCTTAGCTATTAAGCTACAGCCATTAGACTTTAAGTTTTAACTCAGGTTAAAGGAGGTTTAGTCCATCTAAGAGGATCCTTGATTCTAGCTATTAGAAAAGAGGCTAATCTTTCTTAGAAGTCTCTGGCTCTCTAGTTTCTTTCGAATTAATTTTAGTTGTTAATTAGATTAAGAATAATGTCGCTTTTAAATAAGCTAACTAAAAGTGAAGAAATCAGCCAAAGGGCTTTCAATCTTCCAATCGAGTTTTTAACTTGATTAGGGTAGCCGGTATCCTAGGTTTAATTAGACCAACACTCACACATCTCTTTTTTGCTAAAAAAAAAAGAGACAAAATTTTTACTTATTTAGCTTTAATTGCTATTTTCAGAAAGTTCTTCGAGTTATTTAATTAGCCGGAACAGTTTTTGTTTAGAAATTTTTAAAGATTAAAACTTTCTAAACAAAAAAATTAAATAGATTTTTGTAGCTACCTAATTGAATATTAACTCTATTATTTTTTTCGTTAATTTAGGTTTTTAATAAAAAATAAATTATTAGCTAATAACGTTTTTCTTTAATTAAAGAAGCTAGTTAAGAGATAAAAGTATGAATTCGAGAATAGCCTAAGTTTTCGGTTAAGATCAAAAACTCCAATTAAACTAATTACCTTGTTTTTTATTTAGCTATTAGTGGTTAGTTCCATTTAAAAATAGAAGACTCTTTAACAAAAGAATAAACATCCGCTCGATAAGTGAATAATTTAACTCCTGGCATTGGCTTCTAAAATCGGGCTTTGTAAAAAGCTCGTTTTATCTTTCTCCGGAGAAAAAGTTAACCAATGGCTATAGCTTTAATTAACTTTTTTTTTGTAAAAAAAGAAGCATTGTCTAGCTAGCTATTACTAATTTTTCAGTCAAAAAGAGAGAAGCCAAGGGCATAAAATCTTTTTGAGTTTTAACCTGAACTTGAACTTTGCTTTTGTCTGAACGTAGCCTTTACCTGAGCTCTGCCTTTGCCTGAACTCTGTTCAGGTTAAAGTTAGAAGACCTTTAGTTAGCTTAATCAAAGATTAAGGGAAGTTTACTTAGTTTTATTTGGTTTTCAGAAAGTACTAAATCTATTTATTTTTAGTTTTGTAGTTTAACTATTTTTCAGTTTTAGTTAGTGTGGTCTAACTATCTTTAATTATTAAAAACTTTTGAAAGAACTACCCAGTTCGGCTTGTAAAAGCAGTCTTCAAACACTCCAATCCAATCCTTTCAAAATTAAAGGAGAATTCAGCGGCTAACGTTATTTGTACTAAGGCTAACAAGAGCCTTAGCTCTTGCAAGCTTGCAGAATTGCTTCAACTGGAGTTTTCTTAAGCTAAGATCTGTAAAAAAGTCTTTTTCGTCAAAGAATTAAATCATTTTAGCTATTAATTACTAGATTTATGCTAGGAATTTTATCTATTGTGAAGATTTTTGTTTAGAGGTTTAGAAACTAAAAAAATATGTTTATGGTTATATAGTTGTTTTTTTCTAGCACTAATTTAGTTTAGTGCTAGAAAAAAACAAAATAAATCTAAATTCTAGTTAGAAATTAGAGTTAAATTAGACTTCCGTCAAAAACTAAGCATTTACAGAAGGAGCTTCTACAGATGCAAGATCTAGAGGGAAGTTGTGTGCATTACGCTCGTGCATAACTTCCATACCTAAGTTAGCGCGGTTGATGATATCAGCCCAAGTGTTAAGAACACGACCTTGAGAGTCTACTACAGATTGGTTGAAGTTGAAACCGTTAAGGTTAAACGCCATTGTAGAAAGACCTAAAGCTGTAAACCAAATACCTACAACAGGCCAGATAGCTAGGAAGAAGTGTAGGGAACGAGAGTTATTGAATGATGCATATTGGAAAATTAAACGACCAAAGTAACCGTGAGCGGCCACAATGTTATAAGTCTCTTCTTCCTGACCAAAACGGTAACCAGCGTTAGTTGATTCGTTTTCAGTAGTTTCACGGATTAGTGAAGATGTAACTAATGAACCATGCATTGCAGAGAATAGAGAACCACCGAATACACCAGCAACACCTAACATGTGGAATGGGTGCATTAGAATGTTATGCTCTGCTTGGAAAACAATCATAAAGTTGAACGTTCCAGAGATACCTAGTGGCATACCATCAGAGAAAGATCCTTGCCCGATTGGGTAGATGATGAATACTGCAGTTGCAGCTGCTACTGGAGCAGAGTACGCAACAGCGATCCAAGGACGCATACCTAAACGGTAAGAAAGTTCCCATTCACGACCCATGTAGCAGCAGATACCGATGAAGAAGTGGCAAACGATTAGTTGGTAAGGACCACCGTTGTATAGCCATTCGTCAACTGTAGCAGCTTCCCAAATTGGGTAGAAATGCAGACCGATAGCGTTTGATGTAGGGATTACAGCACCAGAGATGATGTTGTTACCGTACAGTAGGGAACCAGAAACTGGTTCACGGATACCATCGATGTCAACTGGAGGAGCCGCGATGAAAGCGATGATGAACACAGATGTAGCTGTTAATAGAGTAGGAATCATAAGAACACCGAACCATCCGATGTAAAGACGGTTTTCAGTAGAAGTGATCCATTCGCAAAAACGAGCCCATAGAGTAGAAGATTCGCGACGTGCAAGAATAGCTGTCATAAGATTTTTTAGGAAAGATAAATTTTTTCTTTCTCCGCATTTTTTTGAACAAAAGCCCAAAATTAATGATTTATGTCAATTTCTGTTTTTAGAAATCGTTAATAATAATAATACCTAAATTCGATTTTTAGTGCAAATCTCTTTGTTTAAATTACTTTAACTTGACTACTGGAATTTTAGCTAGCCTATCCCTTGATGAAACGACTTTTGGACTACTGCAATTTTCGATAGTTGCGGCGTAGCTATTCTTAGCTTTGTCAGCGAGAGTCTTTTACTAGTCTAACTTTAACAAAGCAAAAGTCAGTTTAATTTATTAATTAACGTGCACGATTAAAATCTTTAAAGCGTGATAAGTAAAAATTATTTACTACTACATGATAAGTATTGTCTAATCCTACATTAAGTCTTTCTTTAACACGAGTTATAATGCGCGATACAACATAAAGATAAGCTTTTTTTAAAGTTTTTTGTTGATAAAAATCAACTCTTTCTTCTTTGAATTCAGCTAGACGATCAAGTCTTGATTGATGCTCAGTTAAAACAGCATTTACTTCTTGAGATGCTCTTAAAACTCCTTCTTCACTTATTTCTTTTGCACGAACTTTAGCTAACTCTAGCTGTTTTTTCGCTTGATCTAGCTTCTCTTTTGCCTCAAATGCACGTTGATTTGCCTCTTCTAGGTTTTTAATAATTGTTTTCCGACGATCATCTAAAAGAGCGGTAAAATTTGGACCAACAAAAGAAAGAACAATGGCAATAACAGCAGAAAGATTAATAATATTAGTTTCAAATACATTTGTGTTCAGTCCAAAGCCTTCCGCTAATGGAATCTGTGTAAAAAAAGAAAATAAATTCATAAAAATTTAAATTTAATGAAAATTTGTAAAAAGTTTTCTGAGTTAAACCTAAAAAACCTTTTCCTCCGTAAAAGTCTTATTGGTTAAATTAAACAAATTAAAGCAAGAAGACTTTTTTTCTTTTTCCGTCTATGCCGGACCCAAAAGGGCGGATTTCTTATATCCTTAATTAGACTTAGGTTAATTTAAGGGACTGCCTTGTAAACTTGGCCTATTTAACCTAATCCATTCAACTTTCTAGAATTACAAATTTTTGGAATAAATCAAAGAGGTTGCAATCAGAGCTGGATAAAGTTTGAGAATTAAAGCTATAGAAATGAGAGTTAGCTCTCTTTTCTAAATAAAAAGGAAAGTCGAGGGCTAGTTTTACCAGCAAAGCTTTTTTCCACCTAAACTAGATAAAACTTTCATAGTCTCTAAATCATAAAAAAATTAATAAATAAAAACCTTTGAATTTCTGATGAATTAAATTGAAGTCAACTTTTCTAAGTTTTTAATATCTTATCTTATAACTACTTAATTTTTAAAGTTTTGGCTAGTGTCATTTCTGATTAAACTAGTCTCTGATTTGTAAAATTTTGCAATGCTAGAGCTTTAGCTCTATAATAAGAGGAAATTTTGTCAATATTGAGTTCGCTTGTTTTCTATAAATTTAATTTTTGTAAAATAGTAGCAACTTCAATTTTCTTCTCTTGAAGAATCAATTCCTTTACGAAAAAAACTCGGATTTTGTAAGTATTTTTTTTAGCTATTTTTCTTGATTAAATTTTTTCGCTGTTTAAGCGAAAAATCTAAATAGAATAAAAAAAGAGGGGTTAAAAAAAATTGCATCAGTTTCCGAAAATTAGAAATCTTTTTAACTAGAGTCTTTATAGTTTAGCAAAAAAAGCTTTTTTTGCTAAACTATAAAGATCAAATCGAACTATAGTTATCTCTAACGGCTAGAAGTTTAGTTTAATTAACTTAAACCTATCCTGCAAACGGGTTCGCAAAAAGGAGAGCTAAAGCAACAACTAGTCCATAAATAGTAAGAGATTCCATAAAAGCGAAACTTAATAATAATGCACCACGGATTTTTCCTTCAGCTTCAGGTTGTCTTGCAATACCTTCTACCGCGTAGCCAGCAGCAGTTCCTTGTCCAACACCAGGACCTACAGCAGCAAGACCTACAGCTAATCCAGCAGCAATTACAGATGCAGCAGCAACAATTGGGTTCATGAGAATATCCTCCCTTTTAAGATTAAAAAATTATAACAACCAATTTTATTATAAAGAAAAAAATAGCTAAGAAAAAGGATTGAAATTTCTTTAGTTTGAAAAAAGATTTACCTTATGCTTTAATTTTGCAGTTTAATTGTGGAATCGAATTTTCGTTTTGTTTTTCTAGTTTACTAACGAAAAACCTAAAAATTTTTAGACTTTAAGCTTAATAAATTAATCCATTGACTTTTAGAAAATATAAAACTTTATTTAAAATGGAAACTACTAGCTTACAGATTTCATTCTAATTTTAAGAATTAGAATTTTATCTAATCCTTAAAATTACATAGCTAAATTTACCTGTTATATTCATTATTCCGATACTAATCTATACTGATTACATTGTCCCGTTAGCCTCATTATAATGGTAACTCGACCTAACGAAAAAACTTGAACATAGTTAGAGCAAAAGCTTAAATAAGGTAATCACGCTTTGATATTTAATTATTGAAATTAGCATGGAAAATTCTGATAAAGCAAATTTAGCTCTAGTTGCAGTTAGGAGCATAGCTTCTAACAAGGTAATAGGAAATTAGCGCCTAGGTGTCGCTAGCTATCTTAGCTTTTGCTCTAACTATCTTCAAGTTCTAAACGTGAAAATAACTACCTTTTTTTCATTCAGTTTGAAAAAAGAAAAAGCCAAAGAATAAATTCAGTAAAAAGCGAAAATAGAGCTTTAAGCCTTTTCTCTAAAAAAGAACCAGTTATTAGAGTTGTCAATTATGAAACTTTTTATAAAAAACTGGTTAATACCATTGTTGATAACTGGAAATCATTAAAAACTTGAACATAGTTCAAGCAAAAGCGAACATAACCCAAACTTGCAAGAGAGCTTGAGTTAAGTTTCAATCTAGTTGAAATTATTAAAATTTTTAATGATTACCCTCTCTAACTAATTAGTTTCAGCCTATTTATATAGAATAAATTTCTGCTCTTATGATCAAATCACATTGCTTACAATCGCTTTACGTTAATGTAAACTTGAACATAGTTAGAGCAAAAGCACTATGTTTACGTAGTTAGATTAATAGTTTTAAAAAGGTCCTCTAACCAGAGGTTAGACTAGTTAAAGACTAGCAAAAGCTTCATCAATCAAAGATTGCAGCACCTAAAGGCCTTCTCTTATCTTCGGAGACTTTAACCTGAACTCTGCTTTTTCTTAAACTTGAACCTGAACATAGCTTTTGCTTGAACTATGTTCAAGTTCAGGCAAAAGCATAGTTCAAGCAAAAGCTCGAATAGCTAAAGGTCCTCTAATCGAAAACTCGACAACCTAAAAATCCAGTTAGCAAAGCTAACACTAGCTTCCCTCCAACGATACTCTCGTTAAACACACTACAGAGAGCCTTAGCTGCTAGAATGTCCGATTGTAGGATTGAACTAATCCAAGATTCAAAAATTGAGAATTATGAACTCAGCAACTAAAGAAGCTTTGAATTCATAACTTGAATCTTTAACCTTAGAAAATCTAATTAGATTTATATAAAGCTTACTAATTCTATTTTTAGGATTTTTTTAGACAGGTTTGAACTAAATTTCTGGCAATCTTCCTTTTCTTAAAAATTGATAGGAAAGAGAATCTAAAAGTTCACGGTTTTGATCAAGAATTTGATAAGCTTTAAAGAAAGACTCGAAAATGAAATGAGAATAAATATCTTGATGCGTTATCTTTTCTATTTTAAACCAATCTGCCCAATATCCAGAACTAAGCATCCAACGACGATTTCTAGGATTGTAATGCTGATCTGCATCAGGAAAATCTATTAAAACATCACCTACATCTTTTAAAAAAAGATAGCGCCAATCCACATCACTACTAAAAGTTCTTTCTGTATTATGTTCTGCTAAATGTCCATTCCACCACAAATTCGATAGATAGAATCTATGTCTAAATAAAATACGATTTCGATAATAGGCTTGAATGGATGATGAGTGTATTAGGCCAGCTGATCGGCTTTCTTCCAAATAATTTAAAGATTGAAGTTCTCTTTCTTTTAAAGAATAAGCATTGATATCCTTATTCGTTGATTTTTGATAAAGCTTTTTAATTCGTTTTTGTTGTTCATGCAATTGGATTTTTTCATGAATTTTTAATAAAGCTTTACGATGAAAATCTTTCTCAGTTCTTTTAAAGTTTTCGAATCCCTTAGCAGGATTAAAGATAAAAGCGCCTTCTGCAGAACTATTCCAATTAGTAGAACTTCCATTTTTCAAACTTTGATAATTTTGAATATCTAATAATTGAAATACCATGGAATTTTTTTGATATAGATATCTTTTGTAGAAAATAGAAAGTACTAAAGAATGAATAGATTGCCAAAGAAGATCTATACCTTCTAAACTCCATAATCCTTGATAAGGTAGATTTTTAAATTTTGTTTCAAGATTTTTTGATTGCTTGTTATTAATTCTTCCATCTATACGAGTAGAAAGCGTTAACGCTCCAGAAATTCTATCACTATTATAAGCAAAAAATTCACCTATTTTGCCAGCTATTAGTAGCATAATTTGGTTTTTAAAATCAAAATTTGGAGAATATAATTTTTGAAAAACACCTGCACTACTCTTTTCTAAAGGTTCTTTATTCAGAAAAAAAGAAGACTGTGCTGTAATCTTTCCTATATCTCCTGGTATTAAGTGCATGCTTCCGGAAATTCGGAATGGAGCTTTAATTTTTGGATCTTTAAGAGCCAAAGTTTTAACCTGAGAAGTAAAAGCCTTTGAACTTAAACTTTCTAATCTCTTATCATTAGAAAATTGGCAATTTTTATTAAAAATCACACTATTTATTAAGAATTGACCGAGTTTAAAATAAGCTACTGATTTTAAATTTGAAGGTTTTTGTTGATTTTGAGCGGAAAAAGAAAGAAGTTCTTGCAAAGGAAGTTTTGTTCTAAAATCTTTAATTTTTGAAAGTTTAGTCTTCTTTCTTTTAGTTAACTCAAGCCATTCTTTTTTCCAATAAAAATTTTCGTTAGAAATAGAAAATCTTTTTGGTTGCCAGCTTTCAATATATTTATTAAAAAACCAAGATTTTAAATTTTGTTTTTCGTAATTAGTTAAACTTGACTTTGCCTTTTCTTTCGCTAAAGTTAAGTTTACTCCCGATTTAACTATTTTATCTTTGATTAATGGAATTGAGCTTGCATTTTTGTATATTTCTGTCTTTTTAAATTGGGTTAAAGCTAGTCTCGAAGTTAATTTCGTATCAGGTAAAGTGAATAAAATCAATTTTTGACGCTGTACTAGTTGATCAATTTCTCTTTCATTTAAATTTTGGAGTAAGGAAGAATATTTAAGCAAATCAAAAGATGGGTTGGAATGAATGGGTTCCATGCTTTCTTTAGCTGAATAAGTTCTGTAAGATTTGTCTTTGCTTTTGTAGTGAGTTTTTCTTAAATTTGAGTTAGGTGTGGTAAAACTTAATTTATGCTTATTTTGAAGAACTAATGATTTAAATAAGTTTAATTCTGTCAAATTAGAGTTTTGACCTTCAAATTTGCTTCTAAGAATTTCAAATTTATTACTAAGGTTAGGTAAAGAAGGAATTGAAATTTTTTGGTCTAAACGTCCAGGTCTTCTCAATGCTGGATCAAGAACAAAAGGAATATGCGTAGTTGCAAAAACAATAAATCCTCGTTGAGATCGGACGCTATCTATTATTACTAAAAGATCAGTGATTCGATCTAATTTAGCAGACAAATTTGATACTGCCATATCTGCGAGTAAAGAAAGTTTAGCTCGAATTGAATAATTAGATTTAGCTTTATTTGTTGATCCTGACAAAGTTTCATTTTCTTGACCACTAAAACTTCCACTTGCTTTTCCTTCCCATGAAAGTTCTGGAAGAACCTGACGAGGTTTAAATTTTCTTTGTTCTTTTAAGATAAAAAGCGTTAAAGGAGAAGTAGCTGGAGGCGCAAAAAATTCTTTTGACTTTAGTTGTAATTGACTCAATGGTAAAGAACTAGAAGATAAATTTGTAGATTCAGACTCTAAGCCAAATGGACTTGAATTGAATCTGGCTTCATTTTTTTCGATTTCTTTTTCGAAATATAAGGAAGTCAATGGGCCAGATTTAGCTTTCTTTTCTTTTTTTCTGCCTAAAAATAAATCAAAAGAAAAATGGTTAGTAGGAATCAAAAGAGAAAAATCTCCTTTATAAGGTTTTTTATAGTGAGAAATCGCATGTTTATTTAACTGATAAATAACTTGATTTTTTTCGTGTACTTCTTCTCTTTCAAAAGCGAGACTTGCATTACCTCCTGATTCGGCTGCTTTAGCATTTTCATCATCAGAAATTAAAAGAGGTCTTCTTTCTCCGATTAGATGAATATCTTCAATTAAAAATAGACAAGGACTATAAAGAGCAAGAGCATCAAAAACCTCGCGTAAAAGTTTCATTCCAACCGCCATACCACGTGAAACCATGGCATATCTTTTCGCATGATCTGAAATCATTTGAATTTCTGTCTCTCCAGCTATAGCTTGAATCAGCAGACTTTTACCAGCTCCAGGTGCTCCAACCACTAAAAGGTTTTTTGAAATCTCTTTTAAAAGAAGGCCTGAATTGATTTGACAAATAATTTGTGCTAAAGGTTGTAGTTCTGCTTGAGATAGAGAAGGTTTGAAAATATGGAAATGGCTTAATGATTTTGCAGGATGGATATCAAGAAAGAAATCTCTTTCTCGACCTTCATAAGAAAATGATTGAGTTATCGACCATTTTTTCCATTTCTTTCTAGAGGTTTTAACTCCTCCCATTTTTACTTCTTCGGTAAATCCGAATGAATTATCTAAAATCACTTGAAAAGGAGAAATTTCCAGAAGTTTTTTAAAGTTTAATTCTTCTACTTCTTTCATAAACGGGAGCTTAATTTGCTCAAATAGACCTAATTTAAATTCTTTATTAAAAAATCTTAGTTTAGAAGCTAAAACTGGATTAATATTTTCAGTTTTAACTTTTTTGAAAAAGTCCATATAAAATTTTGTTAACATTGCTTTTTTCTCTAAATTCGTTAAATTTTTTTCAGGAAATGGAGGTCTTGCTCGATCATTTTGGATTTTTTCCATTAAAGATTGGAGCTCTTTAAATTTTTCTGAACGATCGTAATTATAAATTTTGCTAGAAACTTGCTTTTGCTTCGCAAGGAATTGATTTTCATACTGTTTACTTTTAGAATCTTTAAAAGCTAGTTCAGCACTATCCTTTGGTTGAGAGCCAGGATTTTGATCTTTTTGAAGAAATTTTTCGAGTAAGAGATTTTCTTCATCTTTTAAGGTATTTAAAGAAGAAATATTAATATTGTATTCATCAGCTAGTAAAATTAAAATTTCTGCCCAAATATCCCAAAAAACAATTCCCTGTTTTTGTCTTATGAGAATATCTTTATCTGGTTTGATTAAATTTTCAAGAAGACTTCCCATTAAATTTAAAAGACTTTTTTGATAAAGAAAGAATAAAACTGGACTTAGAATAAATGGAAAGGCATAAGTTGATGGAATTAAAGCTCCTTTTACACCTCGTGACCATTTTTGAAAAGAAGTCCATATTGCAATATCAAAACTATCAGGAAGATAAAATAAAATGTCAGAAGACCATTCCAAAAGAAAAACGTCAGCTATCCAATTGAGAATTAACTTTCTTGGTTGTTCTAAAAATTGGAAGATACTTTGTCCCCAAATTTGTCCTGTACCTATCATTCCTTTTTCCAAGAAATCGAGAAATTTGAAAAAAAGTTGACTTGTTTTACCGGAAGTTTTTGGGCCGGTAATCTCAATCCATTTTTGCCAGTTTTCTTCTATTTTTTTCAAATAAAACAAAATTGAATTATCAACTCTGCCTGATTGAAGTTTAGATTGTGATTCTAATTTATTTCTATACGCAATTGTCCAAATTTTAGGCGTTTTTATTAACTTATAAATGAAAAGTCGCAGATAAGACTCTAATAATGAAAGACTTAGTTTGACTTTGCTTTTATCGGTTTGAACTTGACTTTCCGGTTCTAATAGAAGAGATTTAATTCTACCTTGCAAAGATTCTTCATCTAAAATTTCTCCTAATGTAACTTGGAAAGCTTGCGAAGAGAAATATTTTTCATAGGGAGAGCTAAAAATCCAGTTAGCTGTTTTTATCTTAAAATTCCATTTAGAAAGTTTAATTCTTTCCTCCATTTTTCTTGTAAACTGAATTTTTTCTTTTAGTCCTTGTTTAGGAAGTAGCAGATTGAAGCTTTCCATTTTAATTTTATCAAAGCTTAGTTTTGATAAATAAGGATTCTGAAAAAAATTAGAAGTGTTTGCTTTATTAGACAAGATAGCTAATTCGCTTACATTTCTTTCCATGAAATCAAAAGAAATAAAAAGGTTATTTGTTAGATTTACTCTTTTTGTTTTTTCCTGTGAGTTAGCTTCAAAGTCAATAGCAGTTTGATTAATTAAATTAGTTTTAACTTTGTAATCTTGAATCAGTTTTGAAAACTTGGATGTTTTTCTTCGATTAAAGTTTAAAAATCTAAATTTTTGTTTAGAAAAAGATTTTTGTTTTCTTGCTAAATCTCTCAAAGAATTTTCTAAAAGGTGAATAAAAGTTAAATAGCTGTTTGAAAATTTATATAAGATTAAAAGATGAAATTTCATGAAACTTCGAATTTCAGGAATATGAAGAAGTGCCAGAAAACAGCTTACATGAATTAAAATACAAGAAAGAGAGAAAACTAAGATTCTTAAGCTTGAGCTCGGTAAAAATAACTTTGTTAAAGACACTGGCTTTTCTTCTTGTCCAAAATTAAAATCTAAGAAATTATGAGTCCACAATGAGCTTAGATTTTGTCGTGCGAAGCTAGAATTTGCTTTAGTTAATGGAGAATAAGAACTTGAATTTAAGCCCTGCTTCGCCCACCAAAAATGGAAGGAAGATCTCGGATCAATACGTAAATCTTTAGATTTTTTAATTTCTAGAATTTTCTTTTCTAAAAATAATAATTTATCTCTTTCTTTATTTCTTGACTTCTTAGTTAACCAAGTTTTTAACTTATATTTTTTTTGGGTTGAAGTTGAAAGATTAGAAAGCTCTAAATTTAGTTTTTCTTTTTTTCCTTTGCCTAAGTAAGGTAAAAAATCACGATAAAGAGAAGTTTTTGCAGAATCTGCAATAGAAATATCCAGTGCTTTCTTTAATGGTAATCTGTTTAAAGCATTTTGTTGAAAACTAGTATACATTCCTAAAGATTTAGCTCTTTTTTCAAATCTTTCCAATTTTTTTTGATATTTTTCATTTAAAAGAAAGAAAATTTGACTCTGAAAAGAACTTGAAACTTTTTTAGAATCTTGATGGATCTGAATTTGTCCTCGATTTAAAATTCTGGAAATCTGATTCCAAATCATTTTTTTCGTTGGATTGGATTTTTTCTGTTCTCTTAGCTTATAAGCTGATAGCAGATTTTTTAAACTAGCCTCTGAAAAAAAAGAATATCTTTCCTTGGATCCTAAAATTTTTGTTTTATTTAAAGCCCAGTTAATTTGAACTGTTTTTATTTTTTCCTTCTCATTAAAAACTGAATTTTTCAGATGATTTTCTAAATATTTCCATTTCAAAAGACTCCAAAAATTCTTAAAAGAAAGATTTGTTTTTCCTAAATTTCCAAATTCGCTCCAATTTTTCTTAGAAGGTTCATTTTTAAAGAAACGTGTTTTCATTTGACCTCCTATTGTCAAATTTTCTTTCATGTTTTGGATTTCATTGGAAACTCTTTTTTCTAATATTTTTTCGTATTCAAAATTTTTTAAAGCTTGATCAAAGAAACTCGCTTTTGTTGTTGGAGATAAGAATTTTGGTGGAAGTGTAGATGCTTCAAATCCAAGTTCATTTCTTTTACTAGATTTGAGCACTTCATCCTGAAGTCTCAAAGCTGGGACTGTTTGAATTTTTTTTGCTCTATTTCCTTTAATTCCAAAATTTAGATCTAAGTTTTGAGTATTTAAATAATAGTTTAATCTTTCTTTCAAAACTTGAGACTTTTTTCTTTCTTTCTTTTCAGTTGGTCCAAGCTTAAACTTGGAGTTAGGTATTTTACTTTCTTTACTAGAAGTTTTCCCATCTAACTTATTTGATTGGAAATCCGCAACTTTAAGAATTTTTGAGGCATTTTCATATAAAGATTCCGAAACTGCTTTTCTTTGGAATTCCTTAGCAGGAAGTCCTCTGTAAAATTCAATCCTATCACTTTCTATTTTTCCTATTGGGAAAATCGACTCTCTCAAAAAAGAGGGTAAAGCCCAAAGTAAGGTTGACTTTTGCGATGAGTGACTGACAAAATTTAAACTTTCTTGAACTCTTTTTAAATAAGGATCTAAATGGGAACGAAGCCAATAAGATTTTAAAGAAAGATTTTTTAAATTATTTATCATTGAATAAGGAATTTGATAAAAAGATTTTCTTTCTTGTAAAGGATATTTTTGAAAATAGAATCTTTTTCTTAAAACTATTTTTTCTTGTTGTGGATAGTCTAAAAAACATTCTTGTTTTGCAAGCCAATTTTCTTTCTTAGTTCGATAAATTTTATTTCTTAAGTTTAATTCTTCAAATCTTGTAGAAATTCCCTGAACATAGTTCGGGCAAAAGCCAAAGAAAGTTTTAGGGTGACGAGTTTTTAAAAATTTTTGATAGATAGGAAAACGTAACCACGAAGGTCGAGGATAAAGACGTTTACGTTTTGTTTTTCTTCTAGTTTGGCGTCTCTGTTTTTTTCGACGTCGTTTTTTTTCTTCATTTTTCTCATTTTTTATATGTAAAAACAAAGTTTTTTTCGATTGAATAGCTTGTGAAGCTAAGTTTCCATCTTCTTTTTCAAAAGGCAAATTAAGACTTTCAGCAATTTTAGCTTTCGCTAAAGTGAATTTTTCTTTTTTTTCTAAATTAAGCAAAGACTTTGGAGTAAATAAATTTTCAAAATTTTCTGCCAATTTTAATTCTTTTGGTTTATTTAAAAAAATAAATCCAACTTTTTTTAACAAAGAATGAGGAGTTAATTGAGAAAAATTTCTACTTTCTTTATTTTTTAGCCTAAATTTTTCTTTTTTTGAAGAGACTGATTTTGCAAAGTTGCCGGAAATTTCTGCTGAAGCTTTATTTATTTCTATTTTTTCATTAACGGGAAAAGTGCCTAACCTGATGCGAAGTCGGTTTAATAAATTTCTTTTTAATAAGTTTTCCTGATTTTGATTAAAATATAAAATATTTTTTCTTAAAACTTTCTTATTTTTGCTAGAAAGCTTGAGCTCGGATAGGTTAGTTTGGTTATCGATACTTGAGCTTTCTTCACCGACTGAGTTTTCTTTTCCTATACTATATTTGCATGATAAATAGCTTCTTAATAATTTTTCTTTTTTTCGTTTTTCAAATATTTTCATTAAATAAGTTTTTTGAAGCTTTAGTTCCGGACAAATAATAAAAGGATTTGTTTTTTTTACCCTTAAACCTTGAACAGAGTTCAGGCAAAAGCAGAGTTTAGGCAAAGGCTGACCGAGTGAAAAAGGAGCTAATGATTCATGGACTTTTTTCTGGCTTTTGCCTGAACTCTGTTCAAGGTTAAATTCTGGCAAATTTAAATTAAAAAATTCGATCCTTTTTCTTTTTCTTATTTTTGCTATTTTATTAATTATCCAATAAAGATAATTCGAACAGATTTCTCTTAATCGTTGTGAAAGTTTACCTAAAGTGTTTTTTAGATTTTTTTCAAAAGATAAAAGTTTTCTAATTAAAAAATTTAACTTTGAATTTCTTGTTAATGAGTCTCCAAAAATCTTCTCTTCAAAAGAAATTTTTTTCAAAGAAGGAAGAAAACTACGAAATTTTTTTTCTTTTGACTTTTCATTAATAAGAGAATTTGGATGAGATAAAGAACTATATAAAAAAGAATTTTTGAAAGGATTTATAAAAATAGTAGAAGTAGTCCATGACTGATGTAATTCAGTCTTGGATGATTTCATTTCTTTCGTGGATAAGCTAAGTCCATAACTGTTTGAAGAAAACTTCTCTATTTCAAAATTAGTATTTTTTGCTTGTTTTGGAGAGTATACAAGCCAAGCAAATTTTCTTGTTTTTGTGAATTTATGTAAAGGAAATTTAGCTTTGCTAAATGGACTAAATGGCAATTTCTGTTTTAGAAAGTTAGTAGAAAAATTTCTGTTTTTCATTTTTCTAGATAAACTAAATCGATAATTTTTGTTTTTTATTGGGAAAGCTAAATTTTTCCATCTTTGTTTTTCTAGTTCAAAGATACTAATTGGAAAATACGCAAGTTTTTGAACCTTTAATTTTTTCTTCTTCCAAAACCCTGAACATAGTTCTGTTTCGCAAGGCAAAAGCAGAGGTTTTTGGACTAGAGATCTGAAAGGCAGTGGTTTGAGAACTGAAAAAGAAGGAGACTGAGTTATTTTCCTTTTTAATTTTTGATTTAATAATTTTAAAGAATTAAAAGAGATTTTTTTATTAGAAAAATTTTGAGGAATAGATTCTGTTAAGCCAGTTTTTGATTTATTCCTTAAACAGAGTTCAGGCAAAAGCAGATTAATCATGCTAGTAGCGTTTCCTGCATTAAAGCTTCGATTTTGTATTTCTCGCTTTAACGCATAACTATCTAAATTGATGTCTGGATATTGGTAGCCCGACATTAGAAAAGGGCTATGAAACTTATTAATTGATTCTTGAAAAATATCTTCCGTTAATAGACTAGTCTCACCAAGTAAATTGGAACTAGGTTTTCTTTCTTTACTGACATTGGAAGAAAAATTTTTAGCTAGATTATGTCCTTCTTCTTTTACTGGAGCTAGTTCTAGATTTTTTAAAGTTTTATAAATAATTAGTTCATTAAATTTTTCTTTAATCGAACTAAAGTTAGTTTTTTTTAGTGGACTTTCTTTTGACATTTTTTTAGATGATTCTAAATTCTCAGGAATAGGAAGGATTTCATTAGAATTACTAGAATTAAGTTTTAGAATGTTTTTTCTTTTCAAATTTCGAATTTCATCAACATTTCTTTTAAGAGAAAATCTTAACCACTTTTTGCTTCTTTGAAGAAAAAGAGTTTTTGATAAAGAAGAATCTTTATCTTTTAAAATTTTATCAAAGTCTTTCATTTGCTTTTCTTCGTAAAGGTAATTAGGAAGATTTTTGCTAAAACTCAAATTAAATCCTGTTTCAAAAAGAATTTTTTTTATCAAATTTTCACTGAACCAACGAGCTTTTTCATAAGATTGAATAGGATCTTCTGGTTGAAAAAAAAGCTTTTTAAACAAATCTTCTTCTTTTTTTGCTCTTTCTGCAAAAAAAGAAATTTCACAGTTATTTAAAAGTTTGAAATAGTCAAATTCATTTTTAGCTAGTTCATTTACTTTTGAAAAGTTTTTTTCGTTAGTTGAGTTAGACGAATTCTTTTTCTTTGGAAAAGAATTTTGGGAATTATTAGTTGCAAAAAGAGTGGAATTCGAAGAACTCATCAGCTTTTTTTTATTATTTCTTTGCTTAAGCGAAAATAAATCATAGCTTTGTCCTATTTTTTTTGGTAATTCATCCAGATCTAAAGAGTAATCAGAAAAACCTTGAACAGAGTTCAGGCAAAAGCTCCAATGGAGAGTTTTTTGAAAGTTATTAGGATGCCTTGTAAGCTTAAAGCTCTCTTCTTTTTCTAAAAAAGAAGGTTGGAGTGTATACCACTTTGTATTAACTAAGCTTCTATTTGCTAAATTTTGAGCTAAAATGCTTTCATTTAATTTTCTTGACGAAGAAGCTTTAATAAATTCAGTAAAATTCAAATGGGTTGAATTTTCTTCACCTTTTAAATGGCTTGCTCTAAGAATTAAAATTCTTCCATTATTTGCCTTGTTGACTAGATTGTCAGTTGTTAATGGTAAACTATTTTCTTGGTAGAAAGCTCTTTCCTTTTCTTTTTGTCTTATAAAAGGAGTTGGTCCCAGTTCCATCGAGTTTGACTTAGGTCCAGTAAAACTTGGTAGAAATAAATTCTTAGAATTTGAAAATTTTTTATTCTGAAAACTCCTTGAACATAGTTCAGGCAACAGCCACTGAAAGTTAAAAAAATTTTCTCTTTTAATAGGCGAGCTTATTAACATATGTCCAAAAATAAAGCCTACAAAGGGTGCTAACCAATAAGCTTTGTTTCCAGCTAGAGGGCTAGAGTGAATTTGATAAGGTATTTTTGGTAGAAATAAATTTCCGTTTAAGAATTTCCAAATTGGTTTCAGTAATAAAAATTCTTGTCCTAAAGTTCGGTCTTTGGAAAGTCTTTGTAAAGAATAGTAAGATAAATTTTTTTCTCGTTCAGATGGGTCTTTCAGAAATGGAAGTTTTGCTTTGCCTTTCTTTTTTTTTAAAGAAAAATTTTCTCTTGTGGTCATGGAAGATTGAAAAATGGCATTTTTTTCTTTTAACAAAAGAGAAGCAAGTCGACCTGTACTTTCGTAAGGAGAAAAACTAACATCTGTCTCTTCATAATTAGGATTATGATTTTTTTCTAATAAAAGTGGAAAAGGTTTTCTTGCCCTCTTTTTCCAATATAAAAGTTTTTGATCTTTAAAAGTTTTTAACTTAGAATTCAGATTCATTTATTCTTTATTTGATAGTTTCTTTGCCAGTTTAAGCTGAAACTGACTTAAAATGAAAAGTCAATTGATGCCATCTTTTTTATTTTTTGATGTTAATGTTGTTAGTTAAAACAACTAAATTTGAAAAAAAAATCTAAATGCTCTAACTTATTTTTTTTTATATTTTAATTTGGTAATAAAAGTTAGAATAATTTATTTAATAATTTTTTTTTCAATTTATAGTAAAATTTGAATCAACGTTAATTTGTATTAATTCTAGTTATTTATTATAATCAATTATAATTAAATTTAACTTTATGTCTTATATTTAAACTTGAACATAGTTAGAGCAAAGGCTATCTTCAAGTTCAGGTTAAGTTAATAGTCTTTTTTTTCAATTCAATTATACGAACTTAAGCCGTGTGTTATGAAAGTAACACGCACGGATTTCAGGGGATTATTTCACCCAACTATGTATTTTCACGGAGCCCGTTTTTCAAACTATGAAGCTTGGTTAAGTGATCCAACACATATTAAACCAAGTGCTCAAGTTGTATGGCCTATTGTAGGTCAAGAAATTTTAAACGGAGATGTCGGTGGTGGATTCCAAGGTGTTCAAATTACGTCTGGTTTCTTCCAACTTTGGCGAGCTAGTGGTATTACTAGTGAACTTCAACTTTACAGTACTGCTATAGGAGGTTTAGTTTTAGCAGGTGCTTTATTCTTTGCAGGTTGGTTCCATTACCACAAAGCTGCTCCTAAACTGGAATGGTTCCAGAACGTGGAATCAATGTTAAATCACCACCTAGCTGGTTTACTAGGTTTAGGTAGTTTAGGATGGGCAGGACACCAAATTCACATTTCATTACCTGTTAACAAACTTTTAGATGCGGGCGTAGATCCTAAAGAGATTCCATTACCGCATGACTTAATGTTAAACCGTCAGTTTATGGCAGATCTTTATCCAAGTTTTGCAAAAGGTTTAGCACCTTTCTTTACACTTCAATGGAATGAGTATAGTGATTTCCTAACATTTAAAGGCGGCTTAAACCCTGTAACAGGCGGATTATGGTTAAGCGATACAGCACACCACCACCTAGCAATTGCTGTTCTTTTCCTAGTGGCAGGACACATGTATCGCACGAACTGGGGAATTGGTCATAGCATCAAAGAGATTTTAGAAAGCCATCGTGGACCATTCACTGGTGAAGGTCACTTAGGACTTTATGAAATCTTAACAAGTTCATGGCATGCTCAATTAGCTATCAACCTAGCTCTTTTTGGTTCTTTATCCATTATTGTGAGCCACCACATGTACTCAATGCCACCATATCCTTACCTGGCTACTGACTATGGAACTCAACTTTCTTTATTTACTCACCATATGTGGATTGGTGGTTTCTGTATTGTAGGTGCTGGTGCTCATGCAGCTATCTTCTTAGTTCGTGATTATGATCCTACAAATAACTATAACAACTTATTAGATCGTGTAATTCGTCACCGCGATGCAATAATCTCTCATCTTAATTGGGTATGTATCTTCTTAGGTTTCCACTCATTTGGTCTTTATATCCATAATGATACAATGAGTGCTCTAGGTAGACCCCAAGATATGTTCTCAGATACAGCAATTCAATTGCAACCGGTTTTTGCACAATGGATTCAAAATACTCATTTCTTAGCTCCACAATTAACTGCGCCTAATGCTTTAGCTGCAACAAGTGCAACGTGGGGTGGAGATGTTGTAGCTGTTGGTGGAAAAATTGCTTTAATGCCTATCTCTTTAGGAACATCAGACTTCCTGGTTCATCACATCCATGCTTTTACTATTCACGTTACCGTTCTAATTCTTTTAAAAGGTGTTCTTTATTCTAGAAGCTCAAGACTTATTCCTGATAAAGCTAACCTAGGATTCCGATTCCCTTGTGATGGTCCAGGTCGAGGAGGTACATGTCAAGTCTCTGCTTGGGACCATGTGTTCCTTGGCCTTTTCTGGATGTACAACTCCCTATCTATTGTAATCTTCCATTTCAGCTGGAAGATGCAAAGTGACGTTTGGGGTAGTGTGAACGCTTCAGGTGTTTCTCATATTACAGGTGGAAACTTTGCTCAAAGTGCTAACACCATTAACGGATGGTTAAGAGACTTCCTATGGGCGCAGGCAAGTCAAGTTATCCAATCTTATGGATCAGCTCTTTCTGCTTATGGGTTAATCTTCTTAGGAGCACACTTTGTGTGGGCTTTCTCGTTAATGTTCTTATTCTCAGGACGTGGTTACTGGCAAGAGCTTATCGAATCAATCATTTGGGCGCATGCAAAACTAAAAGTGGCTCCATCTATTCAACCTCGTGCTTTAAGTATTACTCAAGGTAGAGCAGTAGGTGTTGCACATTACTTATTAGGAGGTATTGCTACTACATGGTCATTCTTCTTAGCTCGAATTATTGCTGTAGGTTAAAAATTCTTTCTCTCAAAAAAAATTTTCCTGCGGTTTAATTTTTACTTAGCTTTAGCTCTTCTTTTAAAGAGAGCTAAGGCTAATCTTTCAATTTTGTCAAAGCCAATTGACTAGATTCTATTTCTACCTGAACTTGAAGATAGCCTTTGCTTGAACTATGTTCAAGTTCAGGTTCAAGTTAGAGCCAAGGCAGACTTCAGGCAAAAGCTAGTTAATTGGCTTTGATTTTATAAAAAAAACCTGAGCAGAGTTCAAAATTAAGAATTAAGTTTGCGCAAAGAATATAATATTGACATAATTCACTTTTTTTGTTAAACTTAAGATTATTTACTAATAGCTAAAAAAAGCGACTTTAATTCTTTTTCACATTTTTTAACTTAATAAGTTTTTACTCTTTTTTTAAAGGGATTGTAGTTCAATTGGTTAGAGCACCGCCCTGTCAAGGCGGAAGTTGCGGGTTCGAGCCCCGTCAGTCCCGAATAAAACTTAGCTCCTCTTTTTTCAAGCTTTTGCTTGAACTATACCCTTGCCTGAACTCTGCCCTTGCTTGAACTATGTTCAAGTTCAGGTTCAAGTTTTTTTCTGATTATTGTTGCGTCAGCTATTTCGAGTATTTCAGTAGTTTTGAATTTGATTCAAGATTTTCTGAACCTGATTTCTTTCTTTGCTTTTGCCTGAGCTCTATTCAGGTTCAGGTTTAAGACCTTCTGATTTTTTCCTGCTAGCCTTACAACAGATCTAGAATATTATTTAGTTAAGTAGTACGTTTAAAGAATACGTGATAGAACTGACAGAGACAGGCTTTAGAGACAATAAATTAGAAAAAAATGCTTATTTTTTCGATGAATGTCTCGAGCTTTTACCTGAACTATGCTCAGGTTTGAAATGTAGCATGGAAATCATGGTAATTATCTACCGCTTTCTATTAAAAAATTAATTACAATTTTTGCTGAATATGATAATTGCTATAAAAAAACTTTTTGGCTTTTGCCTGAAGTCTGCCTTTGCTCTAACTCTGTTCAGTTTGGGGTGTGCACCCGTTTACTACCTTGTGTATGTAAGCTTTGATTACAAAGACACACAAGACTATTTAAAACTTCAATAGAAATCCTTCTTTTACCCTTCTCAAAAAGTTCTTAATATTAAGTTCAAAATAAGCAAAAAATGCTAAAAACAAAAAAAAAGCTAAATAAAGGCCAAGGATAAAGAAAAAAAAAGTTAAGAATGGATAGTAAAAAAGAAAAGATATAGCTTTTGCTTTAACTAGGTTAAAAGTTTGAAAAATAATTCAAACGATATAGCATGATAATTCAGTTTCTGGCTAACTTTTATTTGATGGTTGGAAATTAACTAAAGAGAGAAAAATAAAGTCAAATATAAAAAATAAATACTAAAAAAAAAAGGGGTAAAGTTCAGAATACTAAAGTCAAACTTAGAATAAAAAAATACTAGACTTTAATTAGTCTAAAACCTTTAACCTAGCTTTTGCTTGAACAATGCCTTTACCTGAACTAAATTAAGGTTCAGGTTAAAGTTTATTTGAATTAGGATAAAAAAACTTATTAGCTTTTGCTTGAACTATGCTTTTGCCTGAACTATGTTCAGGTTCAAGAGTTAAAGCTTTGCTAACACCTGAACATAGCCTTTGCTTGAAGTATGTTTAAGTTCAGGCTAAAGCCAGCTAAAGTTAAAGTTAACTTAAGCAAAAGCTATGCCTTTGCCTGAGCTCAGTTCAAGTTCAGGTTAAAGTATAAGTTTAAATCTTTTGACTTTAATTTTCTTTTTTTAAGTCTAACTTACCTAAAATTAAACTTAAATTAGCTTTTAAAAAGTCTAACTATAGGTAAGTTAGACTTTTCATTAAATGGAATTAAAATTTTTTCTATAAATTTTTTGTTTTCTGGGCTATCTAATTCAACGTAGCAGTCTAGAACTTTTCCTATTTTATTGTCAATCATTTCTAGTTTTTGTCATTTGTGATTAATACCAAAGTTTACAAGTTGATTCATATAAGAGTAAACAAATAGAAATGAAAGGTGAAAGTGAACAAAAGATCTATTTTGTACAGGTTCGCTAAATACATCTTTTTCATCGGCTATGCTCACATGAATCCTTATAGCATCAGCTATAGCTAATACTATAGAAAACTTTGGTTTCGATTTTTGTACTTTATCTCTTTCTTCTGAAATACGAAAAAACATCTCTTCTATCATTTTCGTTAATTGATCTATTACCAAATCATAAGAAATAAAATCTATAACTTCCCCATTCACTATTATAGAATTATCTTCTAGCTCTATATTTAAAGGTAGATTAAAAGGTTGTAAGCTAAGGGTTGGACTTGGCGAGGAGTGATCTCTTTCACTTTCTTGAGTGTCTGACTCAAATTCAAATGTATGCTGAAATAACAATGCTATTAAAGTTTGAATTTGAATCGATATTCTCTTTCTTCGTAAATCAGGGCGAGATTGAATTGATGCTTTTTTTATGTATTTCATTAATTCAAAAATACTAAAAAAACGAAAATTAGATTCTACTTGATTATCATTAATAAAACTGACTAGAGCAAAAGGCGTACGTGAAGGAAGGTTAAAAGTCCAAGCATAGGCGTTAACCTGAGAAAAGAAAGGTAAAATTCTTTTTTGTAAATTAGGAATAGGGATAAACAATACGGGTAAGCAAGAGCTTTTGCCTGAACTCTGTTCAGGTTTACATTATCTATAATTGCTTTTAATGTTCCTTCTATTCTTCTTTTATCTAGTGAAGAATGTTGAAGTTTACTCATCAGTTTTTCTGCTAAAAACTCAAAAAGCTTTTCTTTATCTATTCCGTGATCTTTTTGCTTAAAAAGCTTCTTAAAATAGATTTGAATATCTGGAAGCTTGTTTGTGAAAATAGCATCAGATAGATTAATTAAATTCAGACAAATCTTTTTTCTGTCTTCTCTTGTTAAATCCCCGTTTTCAATATTAACAAAAAAATTATTATCTTGAACTAACTTTTGTTCTTGTAAATTTAAAAGAGAATTCTTGATTTCACCTGGGACAAAAGCTTTCCAAAATTCAGTTATAAAAATGCAAAACCTTTCAAAATAGGTTCTAACCACATCGTTTTCTTCCATTTTAGCTTTGATATCAAAGATAAAATATGGATTTTCTTCTAATTCCTGAAAAATAGCCAGCAAAGAAAGAGGAGCTCCTTTTTCTTTAAAAAAACTGTAAACATGATTAGGAAAAGAAGGAGCGCGAAAAATAGCAGACAAGTTTTGATCAAAGTTAAGAAAGGAAAATGGACGGAACTTCGATTTAGCATTATTTGTTAAAATTTCCATCCCTTTGATTTTAATATTTAGAAGAAATTTTTTACATAATGAATTAGTGAAGTTTTCTGTTTCTTTAAAAAGTAAAGGTAATCGCTGATTGCCTGTTTTTGTTAAATAAAAATCCTCAAAGGGGTTTTCTTTAAGCGGAAGTTCTTTTGCTGTTAGCGTATTAGCATTCCACCTATCTGCTAAAGCTTGTAATTTTTCGTTTTCTTCAAGAGATAAATTTTTTTCTTTCGAAAAAAGGTTTTTTGTTAGGGTTGATCCTGGAGAAAAATGATACTGAACTATGGCGCTATGTTCTTTAGTTTCAATTGGAAAAAAAGAAGTTTTACTTAAAGCGTATGCACCATACCAAGACTGTCTTCTAGCAAAGGATTGACAAACTAAAACAACTTCTTTGTTTAAACGAGAGGTTGTATACTTTTTTTGGTAAGAAGGAAGCAAATCATTGGCTTTTTCTAAGAGTGAAAAATTTCTTTGGTTCCTTTACCATAAAAATCAATGATATTTCCTATTTCCAAATCGGCTAAATAAGGAGCTAAACGGCGAGTAGTCAAAGAAAAATTTTCTAAATTATAAGAATTTCTGTAATCAATTTTTAAACGCTCTCTTTTACCAGGCTCTCTACGAGCTGTTGGAAGTTTAGGCTTAGATTTCTTTGTTTTCATTCTTTACTTCTTCTCCTCAAATTCTTCAATTTTAGCTTCTTCTTCTCCCTCTTCAAGAATTTCTTCCTCTTCAAGAATTTCTCCCTCTTCCTCTTCAAGAAACTGTGCGAACTCTGCTTCAATATTGGTTTGGTTAAATTCTTCTTCTCTCAATTCAGTAAAATTCGCTTCTTTTTCTTCATATTGATTAAATTCCATGAAATAATATTCTTCTTCTTCTGAAAAAAGAGTTTGAAAAAATCTTCATTTGGAGTATATTAAGGATAATATGGCATAGGTTTATCTAGACCTGTTTCTGTGTAAAGAAAACCTTTTAACTTATCTTTTAACTCGCCTATTTCAGAATCTGTATAAAGTTGAATAATACGTCGAAGCAACATGTCGGCTACAACACATAGAGGAATGAGAGCTTGAGATTTGTCACTCATACGATCGAGAGTGCCTTTAATTACTTCTTTAGTTGTTATTGCCCTATTCAATTGAAGGCTTTCTACTAAAGAATGTAGTTTCATATACCCTCCTTTATTGATAGCTCTTGTGAAAGATAGGTAAAAATCAATGATATAGTCTAGAACATCAATAGGTGAGCAAAATGGATCCGTCTCTCTAATTTTCTCTAAATTTTCTGAGAAAGATTTTAAAAATTCAATTATTTCTAAAGCTGCTAATCCTGCTTCTTCCTCAGATGGGTAACGGAAACAAAAAATAACCCAATTTTCGATTCTTTTACGATAATTAAAATGAGGGTATTTCATTAAATAGCTCCTTCTTTTTGCTTTTTTAAATCTTCTTTAAAATCTTCATTTTCAGCTTCCATAGCTAGTAGTAATCTAAATCTTTCAATATTCATATAACGCTGAATTATAGGAAAATTTAAATAACCGCGTATAGCTTTATTTTTATCGTAAAAAAACCCCTTTACCTGGCTCTTTTCTAATTCTTTAGGGAATCTAAAAAGAACCTGGCGTAGCTTGTCCTCTATCAAGATAAGGCTTATTTTTTCATCTAATATTAGTTTGAATAAAGGAAGCATACTAGAATAATCTAGTTTCGTATTATTAATTCTTTGAATCATATCAGTATCAATACCTTGCCAACCTTCTCCCATATAGGATCCTTTGTGAATAGCTCTTATGAAAGAAAGATAAAAATCACTCATGTAGTCAATAACATCAAGAGCAGAATAAGATGGGTTGACATCTTTAATTTTAGCGAAATTTTCAGGAAAGAATTCAAAAAACTCCAGTACTTCTAAAGCTGCTAATCCTGCTTCTTTTTTGCTTAGGTAAACCCAAGAAAATATTATCCAACTTCCAATTTTTTTTTAATTAAAATCAGGGCTTAAAAAGTTCATTTTACAATCATCATCGCTTAAATTCTTCATTCAATACCTACTTCTTTTTTTAGGTTTTCAGGAACGGAAAGAAGCATTTCTTGAGCTTTTATAGGGTCAGTAAGAAGAATAACTCCTTTTTTTGTTTTTATTAGAAACCTATCTGCAAAGAAAGATTCAGCTACACTGTAGCGCCCTTCAAAAAGATAGATAGGAACTAATTTTAGTTCTTTTTTCTTTCCTTCTTTTTCTAAAACAAGTTCTACATTTTTAGTTAAAAATTCTCCTTGGGAATCATTATAAGATGAAGGAATAGCGATTTGTTCGACGAAAAAACTTTGGTTTTGGATCAACTTTTCAGCTAATTCGTCAGAAATAGCTGGAAAAGGAAAAAGAAAGCTTTTCTCTAAAGGCATAGCATTCATGGATTCTTCCTTTCTCAGAATTTTGAATTGAATAAATCCGTTATAAAAATAGTACTTAGTTTTACTTTTGCCTTTATAGCTACCATTTCTTAAAATGAAGTTTCCTGTACAAATTTGGTCTTTTTCGAGATATCCCTGCCTTGACAGTGGGATATGAAAGGTTTGAAGAATGATTTTAGCTATTCTAATATTTTCAGGAATAGCCATTAAGCAAGGTGGGATAATTTTGTTAGAAATCCAGTTATGAAAAAAGGTTTTATCTAAAAAACGATTTAAGTTAAAACTACGAGAAGTGGATTCTACAGAATAAGAACTAGAGGCTAAAGCCTCTACTTGAGAATCAAAACTGCGTTGGTAAAGCGTTAAAATTTTTTTAACTTCTTTTTGTACACTATCAGAAAAAACTACTCTCGCTGATTTACTGAACTTTCTTGAGCTAGCAAAACCTTTGAAGTTCAGGTTCAAGTAGATTTTTTAAGTTACCAATGAAAAAAAATATTTGTAGAATATTTTTTTTTTTTTTTTAAGTTACCAATGAAAAAAAATATTTGTAGAATATTTTTTTTTTTTTTGTTAAAATTATGATATAATAAAATTTATATTAGATCCAAAATTAAAAAACTTGATTAAATTTCTGATTTTTAACTTTTTTAAACTTGAACATAGTTCAAGCAAAATCTAATTCTAGATTCCACCAATCTAAAAATAGAAGAAAGTTTAACAATCAGTTTCGCAGAATAAGCTAAAAAAAATGACTAGAGTTAAAGGTGGGAATTTTTCCCGTAAACGCCATAAAAAAATTTTAAAAATGGCTAAAGGATTTAGAGGATCTGCGTCTTTACTATTTCGTACAGCTAATCAGCAAAATATGAAAGCCTTACGATATGCTTATGCAAATCGAAGAAAAAAGAAAAGTAATTTTCGTAGACTTTGGATTGCAAGATTAAACGCAGCTGTAAGACAACACGGTATAAATTATAGCAAATTTTTTTCTTTTTTAAAAAGTTCTTCTATTCAGTTAAACCGCAAAGTTCTTGCACAAATTTCAATTTGTGATCCTGCACTTCTAAACGAAATAGTGCAAACTTCTTCTAAATCATAGACTTATCAATTTTTGCTTTTGCTTGAATTATCTTCAAGATTATTTTACGTTATTCTCTTCTTATAAGAGAAAGGCCTAGAATTATGGCCATTCTAAATAGTTAGACTTTTAGCTTTTGCCTGCCTTTGTCTGAAGTCTGCCTTTGCCTGAACTATGTTCAGGTTCAGAAAGCCTGCCTTTGCTCGAACTATGCCCTTGCCTGAACTCTGCCTGCTTCGCAAGGCCTGAACTCTGTTCAGGCAAAGGCTTTTTTTATTAGACTAGTGAAGTTTCTTAATTAATAAATTAAAACTAAAAGAAAACAAAAATGCCTTAATAAGGCCTCCCACGGATAGATTATTATAAGATCGTCGAAATTTTTGAATTTTTTCATAAAATGGTTCCACAAACTGAAACAAAAGCTGGTGCTGGATTTAAAGCAGGTGTAAAAGATTACCGTCTAACATATTACACTCCAGACTACATCGTTAAAGATACAGATATTTTAGCGGCATTCCGTATGACTCCTCAACCAGGTGTTCCTGCAGAGGAATGTGGTGCGGCAGTAGCAGCTGAATCATCAACTGGTACTTGGACAACTGTATGGACTGATGGTCTTACAAGCCTTGATCGCTACAAAGGTCGTTGCTACGATATCGAGCCAGTACAAGGTGAAGACAACAGCTACATCGCCTATGTTGCTTACCCTCTAGATCTTTTTGAAGAAGGTTCTGTAACTAACCTATTCACTTCAATCGTAGGTAACGTATTTGGTTTCAAAGCCTTACGTGCTCTACGTCTAGAAGATCTTCGTATCCCACCAGCTTACGTAAAAACTTTCCAAGGGCCTCCTCATGGTATCCAAGTTGAGCGTGACAAACTAAACAAATATGGTCGTGGGCTTCTTGGATGCACTATTAAACCGAAGCTAGGTCTGTCTGCCAAGAACTACGGACGTGCTGTTTACGAATGCCTACGTGGCGGTCTAGACTTCACAAAGGACGATGAGAACGTGAACTCACAACCATTTATGCGTTGGAGAGACCGTTTCAGCTTCGTAGCTGAAGCTCTTTACAAAGCACAATCTGAAACAGGTGAGATCAAAGGTCACTACCTAAACGCAACTGCAGGTACGTCTGATGAAATGATCAAACGTGCTCAGTTTGCTAAAGAACTAGGTGTACCTATCATTATGCACGATTACCTAACAGGTGGTTTCACAGCAAACACTACTCTAGCACACTTCTGCCGTGACAACGGTCTTCTTCTACACATCCACCGTGCGATGCACGCTGTAATCGACCGTCAAAGAAACCACGGTATTCACTTCCGTGTTCTAGCTAAAGCTCTACGTCTTTCTGGTGGTGACCACTTACACTCAGGAACTGTAGTAGGTAAACTAGAAGGTGAACGTGAAGTAACACTAGGTTTCGTTGACCTAATGCGTGATGACTACATCGAAAAAGATCGTAGCCGTGGTGTTTACTTCACTCAAGACTGGGTTTCACTTCCAGGTGTTATGCCAGTAGCTTCAGGTGGTATTCACGTATGGCATATGCCAGCTCTAGTAGAAATCTTCGGTGATGACGCGTGTCTACAATTTGGTGGAGGTACCCTTGGTCACCCTTGGGGTAACGCTCCTGGTGCTGCAGCTAACCGTGTAGCTCTAGAAGCTTGTACTCAAGCTCGTAACGAAGGACGTGATCTTGCACGTGAAGGTGGAGACGTAATCCGTTCTGCTTGCAAATGGAGTCCAGAACTAGCTGCAGCTTGTGAAGTGTGGAAGGAGATTAAGTTCGAATTCGATACGATTGACAAACTATAGGTACATTACTTTCTATAGCTAAAAAATTTTTAGCGAAACTAAGTTTCATTCTACTTTCTTAAAGTCTAGTCTAAGACAATAGCTAGACTTTACATAATTTAGATTTTAACTCTCAAAAGAAAGTTTGAGCTTGCTAAACTTTCTTTTGAGAGTTAAGAAATTCCGAATCTTAAACTAGCAATACAAAAAAAACGTAAAGATTTTTTCTTTTAAGGTAAAAGTGTTTTATTATTGAATAAAAGTGCAAAACTTTTTATTAATAATAAAACAGGTAAATATTTTACGTTTTTTACAACAAATGTAATTTAATATTGCCAGTCACAGAAAATAACGACAGCATTTTGCTCATTGAAAAAATATTTTTACTAAAAAAATAGAACAAAAATAATTAGTTAATATCATTTTGTTAACTAGTATCGAAATTATTTCGGGTAAAACATGTTTTAGATGAATAAATAAATAATAGTTTTGTTAAGAATTTTGCTCAATGCTTTGAAATAAAAAGTTAAGCTTTATAGCTATTAGTTAAGTTTAAGTCTTCACAGGTTTGTCAACTTCAACGATTATTTTATCCGTAAGCAAAGAATAGGCAAGAATTTAAATTTTACATCGCAAGAAAAGTAAAGCATCGTTTTTACAATAAGAAATTTTTTTTCTTATTCCTACTATAACAACTAAAGAACTTTAATCGAAGATTAGACGAAGTAAACTTCTAACAATCAGAGATTGTACTTAGGTCTTCTCGTCAGAGACTTTAACCTGAACATAGTTCAGGCAAAGGCAGAGTTCAAGTTCAGGTTAAAGCAAAATCTATGTTAGCAAAGTTAATATTAAGTAAACTTCCAGCAATTGAAAATTGCTGCTATTAAAGAGCGGAAGATTACACTAATATAGTAACTAAGGCTTTCTATGAAGTTTAAACATGACTAAATTTTTAAGATTTTATACTAGAAATCAAAGAAAGAACAAGGGCGAACGACGGGGTTCGAACCCGCGAGTAGTGGAGTCACAATCCAGTGCCTTACCGCTTGGCTACGCTCGCCATAAGAAAATAGTAAGAAAAAACCTGAACAGAGTTCAGGCAAAAGCTAGGAAGAAATTTTGACCTTTTTTTTTTTTAGAATCGAGGAAGAAGATTATTCTTAGCTTTGTCGCTTTTGCCTGAACTCTGTTCAGGTATAAAATAGATTAGTTAAACTAAAGTTCTAGTTTTTCAGTTCTGCTCATTAGAATAAGCATATAAAAACTAGAACTTTAGATAACTAAAAAGGAATTAAAAATATTTTATAGAGCGTTACCACGAGGTAAAACTTCTTCTGGGAATACAAGTTTTTCGTGTGGTTGATCTTGAGCTGCCATCCAAGCACGAATACCTTCATTAAGAAGAATGTTTTTTGTATAGAAAGTCTCGAACTCTGGGTCCTCCGCGGCACGAATTTCTTGAGAAACGAAATCATATGCACGTAGGTTGAGTGCTAGACCTACTACACCAAGAGCACTCATCCAAAGTCCAGTAACTGGTACTAGTAACATAAAGAAGTGTAGCCAACGTTTGTTAGAGAAAGCAACACCAAAAATTTGAGACCAGAATCTATTCGCAGTAACCATTGAGTATGTCTCCTCGGCTTGCGTAGGGTTAAAGGCACGGAATGTGTTTGCACCATCACCATCTTCAAATAGAGTGTTTTCTACAGTGGCTCCATGAATCGCACAAAGAAGAGCTGCTCCTAGAACACCAGCAACACCCATCATGTGGAATGGGTTAAGTGTCCAGTTGTGGAAACCTTGGAAGAATAGAATGAAACGGAAGATTGCTGCAACACCGAAGCTTGGTGCAAAGAACCAACCAGACTGTCCTAGTGGGTAAATAAGGAATACAGAAACAAATACTGCAATAGGAGCAGAGAAGGCAATTGCATTATAAGGGCGTAAGTTTACAGAACGTGCAATTTCAAATTGACGTAGCATAAAACCAATTAGACCAAAAGATCCATGCAGAGCGATGAAAGCCCATAGTCCACCTAGTTGACACCAACGAGTAAAGTCTCCTTGAGCTTCTGGACCCCAAAGGAAAAGAAGAGAGTGTCCTAAGCTGTTAGCTGGAGTAGAAACTGCAGCAGTCAGGAAGTTGCATCCTTCTAGGTAAGAAGTTGCTAAACCATGTGTGTACCATGAAGTTACAAAAGTTGTTCCTGTAAACCATCCACCCAGAGCAAAGTATGCGCAAGGGAATAGTAGAAGGCCAGACCAACCTACGAAAACAAAACGGTCTTGGCGAAGCCAGTCGTCACAATCGTCAAACCATGTACGTCTTTCTTGATAGGATGTACCGATCGCAATTGTCATAGCGTGATCTCCAAAATAAAAAATACACTTCATCTTTACGTAAAAAAAAAGATATTGAGATTTTACCATTTCTCAAATATAAAAAGAATTCATTTAAGTTCCTTGCCAATTCCATTCCTTTTTTTTATCTAAAAAAAACTGGAATTTAACTCCTTTATTTTTTTCAATAAATATGCAATTTTTTTTATTAGAGAAAAACGCAATCTCAATCAAAGCTAAAAGTTTGAAACTTAGTTTACAAATTTAATTTTAAACCTATATATTCTATATTTTAACATGAAATCTAAAAAAATTATATATTTGTTGTTTTTATTTTTCTTTACTAGACATTTAAATGAGCTTTGGCTTGAACTATATTCAGGTTCAGGTTTAAATTAATTACAACCTAATATTTATAGTTATTAGATTAAAAAAGCTCTAAGTTAATTTCAAATCTTAAAAAGTTCTATTAACTTTTAATATTAGTCAAATAAGATTAACGAAAATTAATGGAAGGTTTAAATAGATAGATTAAATCTAATTGAATACTACCTTCATTAATTAAAGATTTTGCTTACTTGCCTTTTTAGCAAGGCAAGTAAGCAAAATCTTTTCTAGTTTTCCGTTTGAGTTTATTAGTTTTTACTAGCCAAACTCAATATCAAAAACAATTTTAGTAATTACCAAAACCTTTCTATTTAAAGGTTACCACCACGTGCAGATAAAAGAATAACAACTAATGGTCCAGCCGCAACAACAAAAATTAAAGCTCCCAATTGGAAAAAAATCTCTAAATTCATAGGTCCTGATTAAGTTAAATTTGGTATAAAAAATCGAAAAGTAGAGTGCTTATGTAACTTGCAAAGCAAATTTACAAAAACAAGATAGATTAAACCATCAAAGCTAGGTGAGATTAAATTTTGTTTAGAGCTTAGAAAGCTTGTCTAGTAGAATTTCTTTATTTAACTAGTTAATTTCACTTTATTTACCTTAGAAAAGTTGGCTAAGTGGCTAAAGCTATCAGAGTATTGACTAATAATAGCAAAGATTTTTACTAATAAAAATTAGCTTTTGCTTGAACTATGTTCAAGAAAAACTTTGTCTCCTATCTTTGTTATTTTAGTACTATATTTATATTTTATAATAAATTTTAAAAAAAGTTTTTAGCTTTTTTCTCTTAAAAATATTGGCTTATAAGCGAAAAAAAAATAAAACCCTAGATGTTAAATAAATAAAAAGTTTGCTTTTTGATAAGATTAAGCTCCAACCGCTTCTTTGGCAGCAAACATCGTTTCCACGGTAATCATTTGAATACCTTTTGTTCTGGCAAATTTTTCTGTATTTCTTTTGACTTTTCCACGTACAAAACCTGGAATTTTCTGTAATTCAGATAGGCCATCAGGTGCCCAAGTTAAGTCTGAATCTGTGGAAAGAGCTTTTGTGATTACTTCTTTTGTATCGTGACCTCCAAATATTTCTAAAAGATGATCTTCCATTCCTAGACTAAATGAATTGTAGACTAAATCAGCTATTTGATTGCTTCCTTCATAGCCTAAAAAAGGTCTATATCCTAATGGAAAGTTTTGAATGTGAACAGGAGCGGAAATAACTCCGCAAGGAATATCTAATCTTTTGCCAACATGTCGCTCCATTTGAGTTCCAAAAATAGCAGCAGGTTCAATTTGTGAAATAATATCACCAACTTGGGTATGATCGTCCGTAATAAGAACTTGATCGCAAAATCCCAGAACTTGCTCTCTAAACCAGTCAGCATCATGCTTGCAATATGTACCAGCACAAGCCACACGAATTCCCATTTCGCGAGCAAGGATTTTTGTCATAGAAGCAGCATGTGTAGCATCACCAAAAACAACGGCTTTTTTTCCAGTTAAATTTTGACAATCAATAGATCTTGAAAACCAAGCGGCTTGAGAAAGAAATTTAGTTTGTTGATCAATATAGTTTTCAAATTCTAAAACTTTCTCTTGACTTTTTTCTTTTGGAAGAAAATCAAGTTCTGTCAAAATTTTTCCTATTTCTCGAATAAAGGAAGCTGTATCTACTATACCCATTGGAGTAATAGAGACGTAAGGCATATTATATTCTTGTTCTAAGTAAACTGCACTCATTAAACCGACTTCTCGATAAGGTATAATATTGAACCAAGCTTTTGCTAAATTTTTTAGATTTTGAACCGAACATCCTTCTGGAATGACTTCATTAACTTCGATTCCTAAATCATTTAACAAACGTTTCAGTTCTCTACAATCATGTTGACTGTGAAAGCTTAAAGTAAAAATTCCTAAAATATTAGCTGATGGTTTTTCTGTTTTTTTTACAGGTAAATCCTTTTGTTTTTTTGCTTTTTCTAAATAATAGCGGACAATTTGTTCTAATGTTCTATCCGCAGCTTGCAGTTCATTAACACGATAATGGTTAACATTTGCTAAAATAACATCTGATTGCGATTCCATCGCAGCGCGTTGAACAAAGTTTTCTAAATCTTCCTGTAAAATACTCGAAGTACAAGTCGGCGTTAAAAGAATTAAGTCAGGTTCTTCTTCTTTATCTTTGCGAGTAATGTTTTCAACAACCTTATCCTGAGAACCTCGAGCTAAAACGTGACGATCCACAATACTGGCAGTTACAGGAGTAAAGTCACGTTCACGTTCTAACATTGAACGCATTACATTAAAGTAATCATCTCCTAAAGGTGCATGCATAATAGCATGCACTTTTTTAAATGAACTTGCTACACGCAAAGTTCCAATATGAGCTGGTCCAGCGTACATCCAATAAGCTAATTTCATGATTTTTTCAATGATAATTTTCATAGATTTTGATAATCTTGACCTATAATTCAAACTAATTAACTTTAACTTTATTAGCCATTGATAAATTCTAGATCCTAATAAAGTGAAAGTGTAGACAATCTAGCTAAAAAAGATTAGCTAAAGCTCTTTTAGCTTAGTTAGCAAAAATAACGAAGTCTATCTAATTAGAATAGTTCTTTTTTTTTCTTCTTTTAACGATAAAAAAGATAGCTTTAAATAATTTACTAATAAATACACATTTATTCCTATTAAAAATGAGACGGATTTTACTTGTAGTAACTAAATTGCTTTGGCAAGCATAAATAAGCTACCTAAACAACAAAATAACACTCTAATTTTATTTTAATAATCAAATAGTGTTTAATTACTAAAAACTTAAATAAAATTAGAGAGGCTATTTAAGTCCTAAATTAAGACAGTAAAATTCTTATGCTTTACAAGCAGAAAACCTAAAAACTTAACTATTTATAATATCCAATTACACTATTGCAATTGCTAAAAGTGCAGTAACTACCTAGCTTCTAGTTTTTAAAAAATAGAGATTAGGTAATTTACATTTTTTAAATTAAAAAGAAATCTAAAGCTTGTTTACCTTCTAAGCTACGTCCATCAGTAGAGGTTTTTGCTAGAATATCTTGATGAGAAGTTAAAATCTTACTATCTTTGCTGGATTGCAAATTAACTAAAGTTTTAGCTCCCTCAGAATTCGAAGATGTTTTACCAGTTGGGTTTAAGTAGTAGTCTGATAATAGTGTGAAAAGCTCTCTATCACCAAGTTCATGAGGTACCACACCTTCAGGCTCAGTTAAAAGTTGGTCAGCAATATTTAGATAATACTCGCAAATGTATTCTAAATCTTTTTCTGATTCTGCCATTTCAAATAAGGTTTTTCCTTTAACTCGGGAAATACGAATTTCTTCAATTAATGGTAAAACCTCTAAAACTGGCATAGGGCAAGCTTCTACATATTTGTCAATAAGGTCTCTTTTAGCTGTTCTGTTACCAATAAGACCAGCTAATCGTAAAGGATGTGTACGAGACTTTTCTCGAACAGATGCAGCTATTCGATTTGCAGCAAATAAAGCATCAAAGCCATTATCAGTAACGATAATACTGTAATCCGCATAATTTAATGGAGCTGCAAAGCCACCACAAACGACATCACCTAAAACGTCAAAAAGAAGTGCGTCGTATTCATAAAAAGCATTTAACTCTTTTAATAATTTCACAGTTTCACCTACCACATAGCCTCCACAGCCTGCTCCAGCAGGAGGACCCCCTGCTTCCACACAATCTACGCCGCCGTAGCCTCGATAGATTACATCTTCTGGCCACACATCTTCATAATGGTAGTCTTTTGCTTGTAAAGTATCGATAATTGTTGGAATAAGAAAGCCGGTTAAAGTGAATGTACTATCGTGTTTCGGGTCACACCCAATCTGTAAAACTTTTTTTCCTCGTCTAGCGAGAGCAATGCTAATATTGCATGCTGTTGTTGATTTACCTATACCTCCTTTACCATAGACTGCTAATTTCATAGGTTAAAGTTTTTTTTACTAACGTTGCCGTTATTTTATTTTTTAATTTGGGCTTGTTATACAAGCACAATAGGCTAGCAGATAAACTAGGCACTATATTCTTGAAGCTTAGTTTTAGCTTATTAAGTTTTTCGAACGACCGTAGTTAAAAAAATTTATGATAATCTAAGTAATTTTAGCTAACTTTTATTAGTAAACTTTGGGCATTGCTTTTCTCTCGTACTAGATATGGAAATCCAACTATATGCAATTTCTAGTTTGAACTACTCAAAAAAATTAATTAGAAACTAAAACTAAAAATAAAATTATACTTAAGAATAATTATAAACAAAATAGTTTTATCCATCTTTTTTTACTATTTCTATGGAGAGTTTAAGATTTCTAATCTTTTTGTTAATTTAATCTGTCTTTGCTAATTTTTAATTTTATATTATAAATTAACTTTCTCTGCTTACTAAGATTTAGTTAAGCTTTGAGCTTAGATTTAGAGTTAACGTCTAAATAATTGATAGATAATACCAATAATTATTTAAACTTATAGTATTTCCAGAAAACAATCGAGATTTATTAGATTTGATTTTTTTATCTCAGGTTTAACTTGGCCCTAATTTGCTTATTTATGAATCTTTAAAGTTTTTACTACCAAAATTTTTGAGTTTTTGGCAAGAAAAGCTAATCTGATTTAACCAAGACAGTCTTGCAATCAAAAATTGCTAGAGTCAGAGACTAGCGTAATTTCGAAAAGAGCTTTAGCTAGTCCAGTCGCTGATTCTAAGACTAAGAAATTCATAAAAAGCAAAAGGTTAAACTTTAGAATTACAGGAATAATATTAATTAGAACTATAAAGTTCTAGATAACAAGAACTTTATAATGTCTAATAACTTTATCAGAGTTACAGGTGATAAGGTTTTAACTTTAATTTTCGCAAATTAAAGTTAAAAAGTTAGCCACTCTATCTAACCTTCAAACTTATCTAACTCCTGATTTGATAAATAACTAAAATTTTATTGATTAGAAGTCATCTTTAATTAAGAAACTAGCTAACATAAAGAAAGTCAATCTAATTAAATGGCCTAAATTAATTAAATTTCTCGAATCTAAAGTTTTAGGAAATCAAATAAAGTTTTATATCCTATAAAACTTCTAATAAAGATAGAAGTTTAAAGAAAACAATTTTTAACTAAGATTTTGAGAAAAAAGTCTTTTAGATTTGAAATAGTCAAATCTACTAAAAATTTTCACCTATATTCAAATAACAACTAAAAATTATGAAAAATACTAATTCAAAAAATTCTAATCGAAAAATGAATTTTTCTAAAGATGGAAAAACATTTTCTTCAACTCTAAATAATAGTCAATTAAACTTTCGTGAGGACCCATCCAGAATAAAGGTTGGTGATAGTCTGGAAGTAAAAATCAATGCAATCGGCTCTAAACAAAGAGGCATTGCTGAGTTAGCTTCGGGTTACACAATCTTTATCCCAAACCCAAAAGGTAGTTTTAACTTAGAAGATAAAGTTAAAGTTAAAATTGTTAAATTAGATTCAACGAAACCAAAATTTGCAATTGGAATTCTTCAAGAAATTTTAAAAAAATCCAAGAAAGAAGTTCCAGTTAAACTTGGCGAAATCTTAGATTTTAGTCTTAAGTCTAAAGGGCCGAAAGGATCTGGGTTAGTGCAACTTCCTAATGGTTATTCTATTTTGATTCCGAATATTAAATCTAGTATTAATGAGAAAGAATTGGCGACCTGGAGCTCAAGCAAAGGGGCTTTAACTTCAAATACTAACTTAAAACTAGAAAAAACAGAAATTAATGTTAAAGTTCAAATTACTCGTATCAAATCAAACTATGCTTTTGCTAAAGTTTTTAATGGTTTAACTTCGCAAGTTAAAGGAAGTGCTAATACATCTTATAAAAGAGACATTTTAACTGATTCTTACCCAAATCAGTTTTTAGCTCAAACAGGTTTACAAAATCAACTTACTGTTGGAAGTAAATTAAACATCTTTCTTCCTTCTTCATTGAAAGGAAATTCTTCAAAAATAAATTTTGAAAATTTAAAGGCTAAGTTAAAATCTAGTGACTATATTTTAACAAAATGGAATGGTTTAGTTTTTTTTCTAAAATTAGCTTTAGGTGCTAAATGGGGCGATAAAGTTCAAATTCAAATAACGAAAATGGAAAAAACTTTTGCTGTTGCTAAAATTCTTCAACTTTCACCTCTTTCTCGAGCAAAAAGAAAGTTAAAAGTAAAAAATCAAATTAAAAAAATGTGTGAAAGTGGTATGCATTTTGGTGAAAAAGCAATAAAAGCTAATGCTAATATGAGAAAATATCTTTGGTTACGAAAAAAGGGTCAAAATAAAAACCGTCCATTCATAAAAAAGGGGCGCCATTTAATTAACCTATTAAAAACACGTCGCTGTTTAATTCAATCTTTGAGAGAATTGTCAAAATATGCTGTAAAAGGAAGAAGTTTCCTTTTTGTTGGCACAAAAAAACCAGCTGCTGGATTAATAGCTCGAGCTGCTTTATTTCCAAAAAACTCATTTTTTGTAAATACTAGATGGTTAGGAGGTATGTTAACAAACTGGAAAACTATTTTGAAATCTATTTCAAAAATTAAGCCTATTTTAAAAGAAAAACAAAAAACTATTCAAACTATTTTAGCTAAACGCCAAAATATAAAAAAAGAATTAGTTAAAAAAGTAAATAAGCTTCGAAAAAGAAGTCGTTTACTTATTCAACGAGGCCAACAGCTTATTAAATTAGTAAAAAAGGAAAAACCAAAATTAATTGAGCGAAGTCAAATTCTTATCCAGAAAAAGAATGTTTTTCTTCAAAAGAATCAACTTTTACTGAAAAAATATCAGGAATTGACTCAGAAAAAAAATAAATTAGCTGAGAAAACTCGTGAATTTCAACTAACAGGTAAGCAAATTCTTTCACAAAAAAGAACTTTGATTAATAAGCTGACTCTTTATCGAAAAAAATGGAAAGAACTTCAACTCTTACTTTTACTAGCCCAAGAATTAAAGCAAGTTAAAAGTGAGAGTCAAAAACAAGGAAAAGATTTATTGTCTGTTTCATATGAAGAATTTTTAAACCTTGCAGCTAATAAAAAATTATTCGCAAACTTAGAAAAGCAAGCTTCGAAAGAATCCTTACTAGTTCCTAGTCCTCCAGACTTTATTTTGAAAAAGATGATTGGCCTTATTCGACAAAAGGCTGACTCTAACCGATCTGAGCAATTTTCTACATTGTCAGCAATAAAACACCAATTAGCTAAAGTGGCAACTAAAAAAGCTGTTTTAGAGGATAATTTGAATTCAAAAAAAGTTCTTTTAGTTAGTAAGTTGTTAACGAAGTTTACACGTTTTATTCCTTTTATTAAAACCTATAAAGAAGTTTTATTTTTACGCATTCAAAATATTCAGTCTCTTTTAAAAAATCTTCAGGCAACTATTCAAATTTTCCAATTTAGAGCTAGTCTTCTTTTAAATTTAAAAAAACAAGTCTTTTCGGAATTAGTATTGATTAAAAGAAAACTTCTATCTGAAAAAGAAATAATTAGCTTACTGAAAAATAAATTGAAAAAATTAGCTTCCGAACAAAGATTACTTGAATTTTTACCTAAGCTTCGCTATTTACCAACACAAAAAAATAAAATGGCAGAAAGTATTCAAATCCTAATGAAAAAGTTCATCGATCCAAAAATGAGATATCCAATTGATAAAATTTATGATGAAAAATTGAAATTCCACTCAAAAAAAATAGCTGCTACGCGTAAGAAAAAATGGCAACGTTTAGAAAAATACTTTGGAGGTGTAACAAAAATGGCAAAAATGCAAAAGAAGGAAATTTCTAAAACGGTCGCTATTATTATTGGACAAAAAGAAGAAATGAATGCTGTTTATGAATGCAAAAAATTAGGAATTAAAATGTTCCATATGGTTGATACAAACTCTAATCCACGTCTAGCCGATTATCTTGTACCAGCCAATGACGATTCTCGAAATTCAATTAAATTTATTTTAGGACAAATCTTAACGCATATTAGATTAGCACAAAAATTGCGTAAAAAACTGTCTAATCAGTCCTTTTCTCTTTCCTAATTAAAGTATACGAGCTCCGACTTTTCCATCTTTGAATTGCTAGTAACTCCAATTTCTGATAGCTAGAGCTTTTGCTAGTCTTAGCTCTACTAACTGGAATTTTTAACTACTGCAATCTTTGATTGCAGGAGTCTCTGACTATTGTTAGCTTTGCTAACAATAATTTTTGCTTGAACTATGCCTTTGCCTGGACTTGAACCTAAACATAGTTTAAGCAAAAGCTATGTTAAAGTCTTTGACCACTCTAATCTCTAATTTTTAATCTTTGTTTAAAAAAGCTTTAGCTAGTACAATGCTAAAATTTCCGATTCTAGCAGCTAAAGTTCTAAAATTTTCTAAGCTTTGGTTAGAAGAGTTAAAGACTCGCATTGCTTCGCTCTTCGAATTAAAGCTTAGAAAATCTTTAAGTAGTGCAATTTTCTATTGCTAAAGCCTAGCTACTCTTTGCTTTGTTAAACCAACTTTTTCTTTGATTGCATAAGTTTCTGACTATTGTTAGCAACGCTAACAAGACCTTTCCTTTAGGTACTGCAATCGAAGATTGCTAAAGTTTCTAACTATTGTTAGCTTTGCTAACAAGAGCTTGACCTATTTGAATCTTTGGGAAAAAGAATCTTTGACTATAGCTATCTTAGTTATCAAAGATTCCTCTAATCAGAGATTAGACTAGGTAAACTTCCAATCAGCAAAGCTAATAAGATTCGACTAGCTCAACTTTTTTGATTAAAGGTTAGATTAAGTAAACGTAGAGCAATCAGAGAATATGATCATTTAAGCTTTTCGATTGCCAGAGTTTTAGCTCGTCTCATCCTGCCATAATAAATTTTTCTTTTTGCAAAAGCTTAAGTTCTATTATTTGCTGACTTTAAATCCTAACAGTTTATCAATAATAAATACTAAAAATTAAAACTAATAAACTACTAGAATTTAACTAAGTCTTATCATTATTAATAGAATTACTAAAGTTGACTAGTAAACTCACTCTAATTTTAATAATCTTTTATTTTAAGATTAGAAAAATTAGAAATTTTAGTAGTTTAGTTAACTGTCTAACTTATTTGAACTTTAGTGAGAATACTTTCTGATTGAAGGATAATTGAAATTTTATTTTTTTGAAACTTTTTTATTTCCTAAATCAAAAATTCTTCTAATTAGAAGTCTTGTAATTTATTTATCCTAAATATATCCATTACAAAGCTAAAGTTCTTTTTTTGTTAATGAGTGAAGCATATAGCTAGCTTGCATATTGAACTCAGATTGCAAGCTATGCAAGCTAGAGATAAGCAGTAAATAAGTTTAACTAAAAAGAAATTTATTTTCATTTGCTATAACTAAAGTAAATTATTTAAAATAAGTTAAAAACTAAATAATGAATCAGAATTCTTCTAATTATTCTCAAGACAATTTAGAAAAAAATCAAAGAAAAAAGAAAAAGAAATTAGTTGATATTTCAGGAAATGTGACCCAAAATTTATCAAATGGAAAATTTCAAGTTAAATTAGAAAATGGTGTTCAAGTTATTGCACATTTATCTGGAAAAATAAGACAAAATCGAATAAAAATTGTCGTAGGAGATAAAGTTACTGTAGAGTTGAGTCCTTATGATTTAACAAAAGGACGTATTGTTTATAGACAAAGATAGTAAATAATAAATAAATGTTAAAATTAAAAAGAAACAAATTTTCTTACTAATTTTTAGTAACTAAGAAACTAGATTAGTTAAGTAAGTAAAAGTTCATAGAATATTTTATTCTAGTAAGAAGCTAAAAAAAAAATAAAAGTGAATAGAAAAGAGATTTAGTAAAATAATTCAGAAGAATTAAGTAAAAAAATTTATAAATTAAATCTATGGGTTTACCTTGGTACCGTGTACACACCGTTGTTATTAATGATCCAGGACGTCTGATAGCTGTGCATCTAATGCATACCTCTCTCGTGGCAGGATGGGCTGGTTCAATGACACTTTTTGAAATTGCCGTTTTTGATCCATCTGACCCTTTATTAAACCCTATGTGGCGTCAAGGAATGTTCGTTCTTCCTTTTATGACTCGTTTAGGAATCTCTCAATCTTGGGGAGGTTGGACTATTAATGGAGAAAGCGCATCAAACCCAGGTATCTGGAGTTATGAAGGTGTAGCTGCTTCCCATATTATTCTTTCTGGATTACTTTTCCTTGCCGCTGTATGGCACTGGACATTCTGGGATTTAGAAATTTTCCGTGATCCTAGAACAGGAAAGACTGCTCTTGATTTACCAAAAATTTTCGGTATTCACCTATTCCTAGCTGGTCTACTATGTTTCTCATTTGGAGCTTTCCACGTAACTGGACTTTTTGGCCCTGGTATTTGGATTTCTGACCCTTACGGATTAACTGGTAGTGTTCAACCAGTGGCTCCTTCATGGGGAGCTGATGGATTTGATCCTTATAACCCTGGTGGTATCCCTGCACATCATATTGCTGCAGGTATTCTAGGTGTTTTAGCTGGTCTTTTCCACCTTTGTGTAAGACCTTCTATTCGTCTTTACTTTGGACTATCTATGGGAAGTATTGAGTCTGTGCTATCAAGCAGCATCGCTGCGGTATTCTGGGCAGCCTTTGTGGTAGCTGGAACTATGTGGTATGGCTCTGCTGCTACGCCAATTGAACTATTTGGGCCAACTCGTTATCAATGGGATTTAGGATTCTTCCAGCAAGAAATCCAAAAACGAGTACAAACAAGTTTAGCTGGAGGTGCATCACTTTCAGAAGCATGGGCAAAAATTCCAGAAAAATTAGCTTTCTATGATTATATTGGAAACAACCCAGCTAAAGGTGGTTTATTCCGTACAGGAGCTATGAATAGTGGAGATGGTATCGCAGTAGGTTGGTTAGGTCATGCTGTATTCAAAGACAGTGAAGGTCGAGAATTATTTGTAAGACGTATGCCTACTTTTTTCGAAACATTCCCTGTTTTATTAATTGATAAAGATGGAATTGTTCGAGCTGACGTACCGTTCCGAAGAGCTGAATCTAAATATAGTATTGAACAAGTTGGAGTTACAGTAAGTTTCTATGGAGGAGAATTAGATGGTTTAACTTTCTCAGATCCAGCTACGGTTAAAAAGTATGCTCGAAAAGCTCAATTAGGTGAAATCTTTGAATTTGACCGTTCTAGTCTGCAATCTGATGGTGTATTCCGTAGCAGTCCACGTGGTTGGTTTACTTTTGGTCACTTATCTTTCGCTTTATTATTCTTCTTTGGTCATATTTGGCACGGTGCTCGCACGATCTTTAGAGATGTATTTGCTGGTATCGACGATGATATTAACGAGTCACTAGAATTCGGTAAATACAAAAAACTTGGGGATGCAAGCTCTAATCGTGAAGCTTTCTAAATTTTTTACTTTAGAAAATAAGTTAATTTACCTCTACACTATTAGACTTTAGTGATGATAGCTATAGCTAATTTCTATTAGATATTCAACTTATTTTTTAGAGTGTTATTTTATAACGACTTTCACTATTACTTGCATTGCTTAATTAGCAATGCAAGCAATATAAAATTTAGCTAGTTTTCATTTACCATATTCATGGAACCTAGTTATCCAAAACTAAATTTAGTTGTAATACAAACAAAGTCTAATTTTCTATCTGTTTTATAAAGTAGCTTTTTCTTTTAGAGCTTCTGTTGAAATTAAAACATATGAAATGTTAACTTCGAAGTTTAGATGGGCTTAAAAATTTTAAGCAAATGAGTTTTTATGGGGTAAATCAATCTTTGAGAATTTAAATGAATCTTAGCCAGTTGGCTTGCCAAAAAAATTAGACTTTATTCTATGGATTTTTTCTTAGTTAACTTTAAAAGGTTAACTTGTTTTTAAGGTAAAAAAACGGTAATTTCATTTCTAAAAGATTTAAACTAGAGAATTTGCAGTACTTTTCTTTTAAATCAACTTTAATAAACAAATTTCTTATGGAAGCTTTGGTATATACCTTTTTATTAATTGGTACATTGGGGATCATTTTCTTTGCAATCTTTTTTAGAGAGCCACCACGTATTGTTAAATAAGTTTTAAAGGAAAATTTTTGGGTATTTTGCTTTTCTTAGTTAAGAGCTTGTTCTCGTAAAATAGCTAAGAAAAAAAATTCTTAGTAATGAAGGCGAATTGCTAGGTCTAAATGATGGAAAGCAATGGCTATTTATTTAACTATCTTCAACTTAGTCATAAGCGTAAAGAATTGGCGTATTAGGTTTAAACTTTTTTTTATCTATCCACAATCTTACTCTTAAAAAGTAGGCAATAGCAATACTTTTGTCTGTTGCCTGCTTTACTTTATTTGATGACAGGTTCCAGAAAATAAAATAGCATTTTTCTCAGTCTTTTTTTCGTTAAAATTATCTGTAGAATTTGTTTCTGAACAAAATAAATCTCCATATTTAAGTTTAGGTAAGAGAGTAAGTTTTTTCTCAATTCAATTATTATCTTCATATTACTAATTAACTTTCTACTGGGTTAAACTTCCTTGTTTTAAACAAAGATAAGAAAATTTTTTGTGTAAGAATAACTAGTATTACACATATTAGTTAAGCTTGGCAATCAGTTTTTTACTTTTTTTACAAGGCAAGGAAAAATAGATAGATTTCTTATTAATTAATTCTTTAGCCCATTTTAGCTCAAATTTTTGAGCATTTTAAATGACAGAGTTAATAGCTTGCTTTAGCGAAACTTTCTGAGTGCTCTGTGTCTTCCTTAATTTTTTAGCTTATTTCGATTAAAGTCTTTTATTTATTCCAGTTGGTCACATTGGAAGAACTACTTCCAATGCAACCATTCTTAGTAAAATAAGTTTTAACAGAAAAGACTTTCTTTAAAAAATCAAGCAATCAAGCATAATAGAACTTGTTCAAAAGGGTTGAATCTAATTTCCTATTAAGCAAAATCAAAAATTAGAAAAAAAAGATTATTAGTCTTCATGTTCCTCAAAAGGATCTCTCAGTTTTTTAGAAGGAGGCCCAAAACTAACATAAACCGAATATCCGGTCGCGCTTAGAAGAAGAAACCACAAAAAAAAGGTAAAAAAGAAAGCGGGACTATCCATAAATTTTTTCATAAGTAAACAAAACAAAATTATTCTCCATATTCTATATTATTACATAAAGTAAAAAAAATCTAATCAAATTTATTATGGCTACAGGAACTACTGCTAAACCAAAAAAAAGTGCATCAGAAGCCATTCAAGAACCTGGTATTGTAACTCCTCTAGGAAGTTTACTGAGACCTCTAAATTCTGAAGCTGGAAAAGTTCTACCTGGTTGGGGAACTACTGTGCTTATGGGCGTTTTTATTCTCTTATTTGCAGCTTTTTTATTGATCATCCTAGAGATCTATAATAGTTCAATCATTTTAGATGATGTTTCAGTTAGCTGGGAAAGTCTAGCAAAATAGACGAAAAAAGAAAAAGGCAGGTTGCTAAACAAGTTCTAGTAGCCTAGTTGTCTTTCGCTAACTATTTATAAAAATTCGAAAAGAAAGATAAAGTTCTAAGTTGAACTAACTGTTGATTATCTTAGTTTTTAGGCTATTTCTTAGCTTAGCTACTAGCTTCATGGATTAATTCTATAAATTGCAAATTTTATCAAAAATTCCAATTTAAGTATTAGTTAAGTTTAATTTAATGAATAAAACAAAATTTCTACTTAATCCATTTTTTTGTGATAGAGTAGATGATTTTCATTAATTTAAATTTCTTTGCCTTTACCTAAGCAAGTAGTTGACTCAACGGTTTTTATTTTAAAATTTTTATTGAAGGAACTCCATGGAATCAATGGCTTTCATTCTTGCCAAATTACCTGAAGCTTATGCTCCCTTTGACCCTATTGTAGATGTTTTACCTGTTATTCCTGTTTTATTTCTGCTTTTAGCTTTTGTTTGGCAAGCTTCTGTTAGTTTTAGATAAAATCTATTAAGCTAGCATATTTTGTAAACTAAGTTAATTAGACTTTTTTATTCTTAGCTTGCTTCTTTTCTTTTTGCTTGCTTAGATACTAAATCTAAGCAAAGCAAAAAGAAAAGAAGCATTAGAAAAAAATTCTATTTTCTTTTTATTGCAAGTAATTTTTACTAAATTAAATTTATTTATAAAGCCCATTTTACATCTTATAAATGTCAGCACATTAATAATATATTATTTATAGTCTCGATTTTAGAGATAAATTAAACTAATTTTAATAATTAAAAATTAGTTTATTTATTAAAATTAGTTAAGTAATCAAATTTAATATCCGGAATGCTCAAATTTCAGTAGTTTAGGCTAATCTACCTTAGCTTTTTTTTATAGTGAATAGATTTAAACTATTAACTATAAAAAAATTTTTTCCAGTCTTTAGACATTCAGACTTTTAAAGAATCTTTAATCTTAATTTAATAAAACAATTTTTACTTAAATTAACTTGGTCTAAACAAAGTTAAAGTCATAAAATATTTGACTTTTTATTGAAAATCTTTTAAAATCTATATAGATTGCTAATCTTAGTATAGCAATTCACTAAGACTTAGTTATTAATGAAATTAAAAATTAAAGATCGCTTGGCTTAGTAGCTTGAAATTCTTTTAAATTATTATTTTTCAAATAAGCCTATTTTTATGGGTTAATAACATCTGCCTGCTTAGCTCAATTGGTAGAGTATCGGTTTTGTAAACCGACGGTTATCAGTTCAATTCTGATAGTAGGCTAATTTTAATTAATTTATTTACCTGTTAACCTTTTTTATAAAAGTTTAATTTTTTACTTATAACTACCAAACACGCATTTAATTCTTAATTACCGACCGTATTGTATTAATAGCCGTCTAAGTTAGTATGAATACGGATTATTGTGATTTTTTAGCTTTAATCAAACAAAATATTCTAAGACGATTAAATCATGCTTTTGAACTGTGTTTTCTTTAAATTATAGATTAAAACTCTAAAGCCGCACTTGCTCTTTTCTCAAAAATTAATAAAAATTATTAACTTTGAATTCCTGTTATCAAATAGCTAGCAATATCCTTACTAAAGCTATCATTTATCAGGACATTGCCTTTGCCTGAACTTTAACCAAAATAGAGTCAACTAACTAAGTTTTAAAGATGATGACTGATTCAGGAATCAAAATTTCTTTCTGTAAATGCAGATTGCATTGGCATGGGTAAAACAAAATTTAAAAACTAACTGAAATTAGACGAGTTAAATAGGATTAAAAAACTAAAGTTAACTAAATCATTAAAAATATAGTTTTATTTTAACTCGAAATAGAGCGAGTCTAACTTAACCGCAGTATGAACGAGTTGGTAAGGCTTTTAGCTTTCTTACATATTCTTCCTAGACTTTTAAAAGTCTATTCTCAAAACTTAATGAATTAAAAACTTTTTTATTTTTTGCCTTCATTCATAGTCCTTTGCACATATTTTAGCTTAAAAATATTTAAATAAATTTATCTAAACAATCTTGAATTATAGAGTTAAAAAGAATGCGACCTACTGTTGTTCTCATATAGCGACTGACCAAAATATTATTTGGATCAAAATTTTGTTGAATTTTTGGAGAAATTTCTTTCCAATAGCCATTTTGATTTAAATGAATTTCATTTGGTTCTTCATTGCTATGATCATTTTCAAATAAATAAGAAAAACTTTCTTTAGCATTACTTTCTTCAATAGCTGAGATTTGAGTTAATTGAATGGAAGTGGAAGAAATGAGCTTTTTTTCTTTTTTTTGCTGAGAGGAAAGAGATGATAGATTAGCACTATATTTAAGCCAAATAATAGAATGCAAATCTAATTTTTGTGGAAGACTTTTTTGATAATAAGCTCGAAGAACCTCTTGAAGATTGCTAAAATACAGATGAGATTCTTTCGTCAAATTTTGATTTCTTATTAGAGTCCTACTTTCTTTAGTATTGGTTAGTAAATTTGATTTTAAAGTTGTTAAGTAGTAACATCCTAAAACCATATCTTGACTTGGTAAAAGAATAGGATCTCCTGTTGCCGGTGAAAGCAAATTTGCCCTTGAAAACATTAATTTCCAAGCCTCAGCTCGAGCCTCTACGGTAATAGGAAGGTGAACCGCCATCTGATCTCCATCGAAGTCAGCATTAAATGCTGGACAAACTAAAGGATGTAAAAGAATTGCACGCCCTTCTACTAATTTAGCTTGAAAGGCTTGAATTCCTAATCGATGCAGTGTTGGAGCTCTATTTAAGAAAATTGGGTGGTTTTGCATGACTTCAGTTAAAATTTGCAGACTTAAACTAGGATTAGTTCGAAGAATAGTTTTTGCTCCTCGTACACTTCGAGCCATTTTTCCATGAATAAGTCCTTTTAGTAAAAACGGTAAAAATAATTCAAGGGCTATTTCTTTTGGAAGGCCACACTGATGAATCTTTAATCTTGGACCAACAACAATCACTGAACGTCCAGAATAATCCACTCTTTTTCCTAATAAATGTTGTCTAAATCGACCTTCTTTTCCTTTTAAAATATCGGATAAAGATTTTAAAGGTCGTCCACGAGAGTCTTTCTCTGCAACGACCTTTCCTTTACCGTTAGAAATTAAATTATCAACAGATTCTTGTAGTAATCGTTGAGTAAACTTCATTTCGTAAGAATAGCGGGTAGCTGGATCTTTTAAAAATTTTTGGAGTCTCTCATTTCTATAAAGAATTCGTTGATAAAAACGATTTAAGTCAGAAGCTGCAACTTGACCTTCTAATTTCATAATTGGTCTTAAATCAGGAGGTAACACAGGAAGAGTTGATAGAATCATAGATTCAGGATTTGACTTTTTTTGATAAAGAACTCTAGTTAATTTTAAATGTCTAATTAGTTTATCTCTTTCTTGAATAAGCTCTTTATATTTTGATTCATCAGATTTATCAGCTAAGCCTACACGAATAAATCTTTTTAATTGAGTTATTTCTTTTGTGAATTCATATAAAACAATACGATTTTGTTTATCTACTTTTTTAAGTTCGTCAATATTTAATTCGCTAAGAAGCCGTTGGATAATTCCTGCTCCGATAAGATTGACTGATTCGTTATTTGGAATTCGATTTTGGTAATAAGAAATAGGTAAGTCGATAAAATCAGGAAAAGCGGACACGTAAAAGAAAAAAGAACGCCAATCTTTTTCTTTTTTCCAGATGAAACGATGAGATAATAGGTAAATGTTATTAAATATTGTTTTTTCTTCTAGAATTTTCCCAAAATCAGATTTTTTTGAAGAAAGGATTTTATAATAAGTTTTTAGATTTTTAAGTTTAAAATCTAAGATTTTTCTTCTTAAATTTAGAGCTTGTTTTTTTTCTTTTGTTAGACCAGCACTACAAACCATACTGAAACTAAAGCCTCCTATCTCTCTAGTTAAAAAAGCGTGGGGTTTAGTTTTTAGGCTTTCTTCGAGTTTTTTAATAAGAGAATTTACCTTCTTATTCCTAAAAATAACTATACTTTCTGAAATCTGTTCCACACTTTTTCTTCTACACCAATTAATTAATTGTGTGAAATTGGTCCAGAAAATCTTACTATCTTTTTTAAAAAAAGGAGACAAATCTAATAGTTGATTTTTAAAAAATTTTAAGACAGAAAATCTCTTCAAAAACTTGTTTCCTTGGTCAGTTATTTGTTGATTTAGTTTATTTGCTTTATACCATGCAAAAGATAGACTTGGCTGATTTTTCATGGTTATTTCGTCGTTAAAAATTTGTCGAGCTAAATTCTTTTCAAGATTCAAGACAGGCTGTGCGTTAGAAATTAAATTTGACTTTTCCCAACTTTTCTTTTGTGAAGAAGTTAAAATCTCCTTTTTTTTCGAAAAAAAAAGACTTCCGAATCTTTCTTTTCCAAGTATTACATTTTTACTGCTTGATTTAATTAGCCCTAAAACTATATTTCTTATTAATTCTTTTGAAAAAAGATTTATAAGAAATTTCGCTTCTTGCAAAATAGCTTTTGTTAGATCTTTTGCTACTAAAAGAAAGATGTTATCAATATCTAGATATCGTAAATTTAGACTTGCAGTAAGATTAAATCTTTTTTTAGTTAAATTAAGCAATGAGAAGAGTAAAACTAAATCTGAATTTAAATTTAAGTCTTGTTCTTCTTTTAGTAGTGAAAATAACTCAAATTTAGATTGATTCCATTTTTTTATTGATTTTAATACGTGAATCTTAAAATAGAGTTTAATTCTTTCTTTTCTTGATAAAGAAAATTCTCTATTAGATCTTTTAAAAAGCTTTAAATAACGAAATTTTGCTTTTGTTAGAAGTTGAGGATGCAATTGACCTTTTGAAAAAAGTTTATTTGCATGTTTTAGATGATACATAAATTTTTTATGATTCTTATTTTTTAATAATAAGTTTCTACTAATAATTTTTATTTTTTTTTGAAAATAATTTTTTGTAATTTTCTCTTTATTTTCTATTTTTAATAATTCTCTCTGTTTTATAAGTCTAATTTGATTTTTTCGAAAAATAGGAAATTTGGTAGGAAAAAGAGTTTTTAAAAGATTCCGTTTTTCAGATTTCATTATTTCTTTCAATCTTTGCTCAGCTTCAGTTGATTTAAAGTCCTCTCTTTCTAAAACGAATTGTCTTTCTTCATCTAATGAATTAAGAAAAGGAAGTTTAGGATAACTCAGCTTTGTAAATTTAAGAATCTGAAAAGCTTTTCGATAAGCTAATAAGTAGCTTTTTTTATAAAAATTTTTCCAAATTTCTTGAATAAGTTGTAAAAAAAATTTTTTTTTACCAACTTGTTTCAATTTTGATAGAATATAGAGTGGAATTGATAGGTTTTTGACATCAAAAACTGACTGATCTCCCTGTCTAATTTGAGTTTTGGACAGAAGCACGTCGAGTTCTGAAACTTTATTTTCTTCTATTTCCTTTTTATCCAATTCCACCAAGTGACTAGGCAAAGGAGAGATTAAGCTTTCTTTTTCTTCTAAACGCCAATTTTCTAGTCGCTCTGGAATTTGTTTATTTACTCGTTTTAAATTAGATTTTTGTGTTGTAGTTGAGGGTATTTTTTTCTCAAAACTAGAAGGAGTTAAAGCTTTTTCATTTTTTAAAAGTTTTTGCCAAGACATAAAAAGATTAGATGGAGATTGATAAATAAGTGATTTTTGATACCAGGCAGCTTCTAAACTCATACTTTCGGAAGAATAAAGAATCGATTCTAAATCTCTTTTTTTTAAATTTAATAAAATTGAAAGATAACTAGGAGTTCCTTTTAAGTACCATAAGTGACTTACTGGAGCGACTAATTGAATATAACCTAATTGATATCTTCGAATAATTGACCATGTATATTCAACATCACAATTAGGACAAAATTCGGTTTTTTTTTCTTCTCTACTTGAACTTTCTGTAGAATTAAGAGAGCGAAGATTTGTAAAAGAGTGAATTGCAGTTATTTTATCACTTGCAGTTTGATCATCGCCTTGTAATGTCATTTCTGACGGCTTTGTGGAAATTAAACTTGAATTAGTTTTAGTTAAGCTATCTAAACTTTTTTGACTTAAATTTTTTGCCTGTGTTCTCTCAGTATCAAAACTAGTTTCTTTTTCAAGATTTAAAAGCGAAGTTTTTTTTATCATTTTTTTACTTTTTCCGCAAGCACACTCAAAATCTTTGATTGGTCCAAAAATACGCTCGCAAAAAAGCCCTCCTTTTTGGGGTTTAAAAGTTTTATAGTGCAAAGTATTAGCATTAGTAACTCGTCCCAGTATTTTGCCGTTTGGTAAAACTTTTTGTGCCCAAAATCGAATACGTTCTGGGGAGGCTAAATGAATACTAATTTGATTTATTTCGCTAAGTTTTGAATAAGATGAATGAGTTTTAATTTGCTTTGCAAAACTAGCAAGATTCTTTTTATTTTTTCTGACGTTATAATAAGAAGTAAAGTCGAGGGAATTCGATCTAGTTTTATAAGGTTTGTTAGGCAATAACCTATAAAAAAAAGAGAATGATTTTATTTCCATTGTGTTAAAATTTTTTTCTCCAAGAATTTTGAGGAGTAATGTTGTAAAAAGGATTTTTCTATATAAAAAAAAGATAATTAGCAATTTTATAATTTATAAAAATAGTTAGTTTTATATCTAATTTTAATGTTTTTTTTTTATTTAGAGTTTTTATGTTAAAATTACAAATAAGAGAAGAAAAAATGTTTTTAACTGTTTTATTAACATAAATAAAAAGCTGTCTAGCAATAAAATATTTTTTACAATTCATAAGGTAAAAAATAAGTCAGTGTTCTAGCTATAATCTTTTTTATAAAAGATTATCTTTATTGATATAAAGGATAGAGAAAAATGCTTTCTTTTTTCTACTTAAGTGCAACTACTTTGAAGTTTATGTGCATTTTAATTTATTAAAATCTTATCTTAATATGTAGTGATTTGTAGATTTATAAAAACTAAACAAAAAAAAGAAAGTTATTTACTCAAAAAATACTCGCAAATTAACTTTCGAAAATAGATAAGTTAAATGGCGTCTAATAAGTAAAAAAATGATATTTTTCTTTTTTTTGTTGGGTTTATTTACTTCAATCAATGAAGTATTTTTTATTATTTAATATGAGTTTATTTCCAGTACAAAGTTTTGCTATGCAAAGCAAGCCAAACAAGCCCCAATTGCTTTTATTAACTTCTCTTTTTTTAGGATTTCAATTGCTTTCTTTAACAAAAGCTGATGCTTATCCTATTTTTGCTCAACAAAATTATGAAAATCCTCGTGAAGCTAATGGAAGAATAGTGTGTGCAAACTGTCACCTAGCAGAAAAATCGGTAGATTTAGAAGTTCCACAAGCTGTTTTACCTGATACTGTTTTTGAAGCAGTAATTAAATTACCTTATGATCAACAAGTAAAACAAGTTTTAGGAAATGGTAAAAAAGGTGATCTTAATGTAGGAATGGTTCTTATTTTACCTGATGGTTTTGAATTAGCACCTGCAGACAGAATCCCCGAAGAAATGAAGAAAAAAGTGGGTAATCTTTATTACCAACCTTACAGTCCAGAAAAGAAAAATATTTTAGTTGTTGGACCTGTTACTGGCAAAAAATACAGCGAAATGGTTGTACCTATTCTTTCTCCAGATCCTGCCAAAGACAAGAAGGTATCATTCTTAAAATATCCTATTTATCTAGGGGGAAATAGAGGTAGAGGTCAACTTTATCCGGATGGTTCAAAATCGAACAATACTGTTTATAACGCTTCTGTAGGTGGTAAAATTCTAGCTATCACTAAAGCTGACAAAAAGGGTTACCAGATTACTATTGAAACAACAGCAGGTGGACAACAAGTAGAAAAAATTCCTTCAGGACCTGAAATTATTGTAACTGAAGGTCAAGTTGTTAAAGCAGATCAACCATTAACAAATAATCCAAATGTAGGAGGTTTTGGTCAAAAAGATGTTGAAGTTGTTTTACAAAACCCTGCACGAATTCAAGGTTTATTAGTCTTCTTTGTTTTTATTATTTTAACTCAGATTTTCTTAGTTCTTAAGAAAAAACAATTTGAAAAAGTTCAACTTGCAGAAATGAACTTTTAATTTAAAGAATTTAGTCAAATTTAACCTCGTTGGTTTATGCTATAATTGAGTTTTAATATTATTTGCTTGAATTAGAAAAATCTTTTAATGCTATAGTGACTCAGAAAACTCCAATTAAAGCTCTTAAATAATTAAGAGCTTTTTTTGGCTTAGGCATTTGAAATGCCTAAGCCAAATCATTCGCTAATGCAATTTTGTAATAATGGAAAATTAGCTGAATTTCCTAATTTCGGATTGAGATAGATATTTATAAAACTTGAGTTAGAGTAGATAGAATCTTTTAATTACATTCAGATTTCTAGTTTTTAGTTATAAATATATATCCCAATTTAAATTAAATTCCTAGTTAGACTTAAAACTTTTTTTTTATCACAGATTAGATTACAAACTGCCTTATACTAATAAGTACAGCTAATGAAAAAAAAACAGTGAGCCCATCGTCCAATGGATAGGACAGAAACCTTCTAAGTTTCTAATGTAGGTTCGATTCCTACTGAGCTCAAAATTTGACTTTTTACTAATGAATGCTTAATTCATTAAGATTGAAGATTTATAGCTTGATCTTTTTGCTTTTATTTCTAAAAAGTTTTGTTTAGTTGGCTAAAGCTTTTATCCTGCCATTTATAATTAAATAAATGGTAAAAAAAATTTTTTTTTTTAAATTGATGAGGCTTGATTTTTTTAGAGACTTGTAGTCAATTCTCCCTTTCAAAGATTTTTGTTTTGAAGCTTTTGCTTTGCTATTTTTATAGCTAGACTTTCTAATTATTACTAATTAGTAATAATTAGAGCTAAAAAACGAATTTAAGTTTTAGTTTTCTTTATTCTAAATATAATTTATTTTCTGATAATGCCTACTACTAGATTTGAACTAGTGACATCCCGCGTATGAAACGGATGCTCTAACCAACTGAGCTAAGTAGGCTGATTATTTTCAATCTATACTAGGCTTAAATATTATTTTTATTGTAAATAATATATATATATTTTAACACATAATTTTTATATGTAGAGTTTTTTAAGGCTTCTTCTCCCTCTATCTATGAATTTTTTTTTCGTTGCTTTGCTTAGATAATAAAATATATTATCTAAGCAAGCAATAAATTAGAGTTCAAGTTTTGCTTTGTTTAGATTAGTTAGTAAAACATAATTACTTTTTAAAACTAGACAATAGCAAAAAAACTAAAAACTAGTTTTAGTTTTCTTACAAAACACACTTTTAAAAGTTAAAAATTGCTAATTTTCATCTAGTTTTTATTAGAATGGAATTAATACCTAAATTTGATTAGCTAAATCTTTCTTTGCAAAATTTAAAAAAGTCCAAGAGTTAGAGAAGTATCAATAGGTAGAGTGGCACCTATTCCTAACCAAATAGCAACAACAGTTCCTAATAAAAAAGCAATTGTTGCAATTGGGCGTCTATATGGATTTTGGAACTTATTAATATTTTCGATAAAAGGTACAGTTAATAAGCCAGCAGGAACACCAGCCATTAATAATACTCCTAGAAGTTTGTTTGGTACTGTACGAAGAATTTGGAAAACAGGGTAGAAGTACCATTCTGGTAGAATTTCTAGAGGAGTCGCAAATGGATTAGCAGGTTCGCCAATAGGTGCAGGGTCTAAAACGGCAAGACCAATTATACCGGCAAAAGTTCCTAGAATTACCACTGGGAACATGTAAAGAAGATCATTTGGCCACGCTGGTTCACCATAAGTATTGTGACCCATACCTTTTGCTAATTTAGCAATTAAAACTGGATCTGTTAAATCAGGTTTTTTTGTAACTGACATAAAGTTGAAATTAAATATTTGATTTATACATAAAAGAAATTTTCTACCAATTAAACCTATTTGCAAAAATAAACTTTATTTACTTAGTTTATGGCTTGTATTTTTTAATATTTTAAAAGATTTTAAATAAGTTTAATATATTAGCTTTTTTTCCCTTTTTATTAAAGAAGAAAACAGGAGATCAGTTCGGCAAGTAGGAGTTAGTTTTTCTAAATCTTTGCCTAATGTCCTTACAAGTTAAGAAAATTTGTAGAGGTTTAAAAAATTTATTTTAAATTTTTTAAAATTGAGCAAAAAAATCTTATTCTGATTAGTTATTTTATCTAGAATAAGCGTTTAGAATCAAAAGAAATTTATATGCTTGTATTTTATAGGGATCTTTATGAAACTGGCTTCCTTTCAATCATAAATTTTTATCATTATTTTGCAATAAGCTTTTTTTTAGTTTAATAAAGTTTTTAGTTTAAATAGAGAAACTGAAAGTCTAGTTTATGATTTTTGGTAGCTAAAGCTTTCTTAGTTTTTACTATTTTTTTAGTTTACACTAAATTTGTTAGTTGATTGACACCAAGTAGGAAGACTGTTATAACTTGTTTCAACTATATTGGACTCTAAAATTCGCAATTTTTCTAGTCGAGAGAAAAGATTAACAAGTTTTTGAATTCCATCAAAAAGGGCTTTTCGAGGACTTAAACTTCCGTTTGTTCTAATTTCTATAAAAATTGTATGATTAAAAAAGTAATCTTCTTCAATAATATAGTTAACTTGAGTTATAGGTGTAAAAATTGCATCGATTGCAATAAAATTTGAATTTGTAAAAAGCTTGTTATTTTGACTTTTATTTTTTAATCGGGTTGACGAACTAGCTAAAATATATTTTTCTGATTTTTTACTTTTTTCCATAGCAGAAAAGTCTTTTTGTTCAAGTAGTGAAATTTTATTTACTCGTGTTGAAAACTTAGGAAGATTTACTACTTTTTTTTCAAGAAAGTTTCTTTTTCCCTCGCTTTTTAAAATGGCATTTTTTCCTTGATGAATCCAAAATTTCATATGAAAAATTCCGTCGTTGCATAGCGTAAAAAGATATTGATCAGGATTTACAGATTGAATTGAGGGCGGAAGTTTGAGGTCACGAGCTCTAAGAATACCCGGACCTCGGGCTTTAAGATAACCTATTTGAGGATTAGTAAGTAAATCTTTCTTCTGCCTAGTAAATCTTGTTCTTATTTGGCTTTCTTCTTCCGAAGGGTAAATTTTTTTTTCATTAAATTTATTGAAATTTTCAATACTTTCCTCATAAGAGGTATTTATCTTTGCTTGTGTCGCAGATGTTAGAGAAGTAGTTGAAAGATCTGTTTTTTTGAGTGTTACTTCTTTTAAATTTAAGATTATATCTAAAACAGAATCTCTTAAACCTGGTAGAGTAGAATACTCATGGAGAGCACCTTCTATTTGAACACCAGTAATAGCTATACCAGTTAATTCTGATAATAAAGTTCGTCGTAAAGCATTAGCAATTGTTAAACTTTGTCCAGGTTGAAAAGGACCCAAATAAAAAGAACCATATAGGCTTTTTGAATTTTCTACTCTAGATTCTTTGCATGTTAAAAAAAAGCGCGGTTTTGATAAATTATTAGCTTTATTCATATGGTGAAAAATTTTCAATTCATTTTATTTTTTTATCCTTTATAAAAAAAGGTTAAAACTTAACTTATTTCTTTAGTTTAACATAAACTAAATATTTCAATTCATTACTAAGTAAGCGAATAATTTTTTAATAAAAGTAGATTCTTCAGAAAACAAATTTAATATAAAAAACTGCTATAAGTTTAAACTTAAAACTAAGAACTAAAAGTTTAGTTAACTTTAACAAACTGCTTCATTAACTAGGCGAAAGATTTTTCAATGTTTTTAGAAAAATATTCGTGTTAATATAAATAGTAATAGTAAATTTTTTCAAAGTAGATTAAAAATTAAGCTTATTAATATTTTCACTTGTTTTTTTTTTCAAACTTTTTATAAAATTAGAAAAAATGCAGGTTTAAATTAATTAGAATTGAATTCGATTAGCTTTATTTTACTTAAATTGGAAATAAAAGTCTAAATGTTAAATTATTATTAATTAGTTCTTGCAGTCAATTAGTTTTTTTAGTGTCTTTACTGAAAATTTCTTCGCTTTATCATCAGCCATTGAAAAGATGAAATATCGTTAAAAAAAGTTTATAAATTAAAACGAGCTTAAATTCTATTTTTAAATCGAGATTGCAAAAACTAGGTTTATTTTTAAGTTTACTGTTGTTAATGAAGTAAACTCTTTTGTTGTAAAGCAGAAATCAATTTACTTAAAAAAAATTTAGGTAGAAAATAAGAGACTTAAGTTTAGGTTGAACTTGATAAAATAAAAACGAAGGAATAAATTTATTATGTCTACTGTAAATGAAATCATTGAAAAATTAAAAACTCTTACTTTATTAGAAGCTTCAGAACTAGTTTCTCAGATTGAAACTAGTTTTGGTGTAGATGCTTCGGCTCCAGCTGCTGGCTCCTTTGCCATGGCGCCTGCAGCTGCAGGCGCTGCCGGAGCTGCCCCTGAAGGGCCACCTAAAGAAGAAGAAAAAACTTTATTTGATATAGTTTTAGAAGAAATTCCTGCTGATAAAAAAATTGCTGTTTATAAAGTTGTTCGTTCTATCGCAAATATAGCCGTAGCTGAAGTAAAAGGATTTACTTCTACTCTTCCAAAAGCCTTAAAAGAATCCATTTCTAAAGAAGAAGCTGAAGCAGCTAAAAAACAACTGGAAGATGCCGGAGCAAAAGTTAAAATTGTTTAATTTCAGCAAGTTAAACTTGTAGTTTTGTCAGACAAAGTTCCTTTAGTTTCTTTATCATTTCTTACCTATAATTATTTAGTTTAGCTATGTTGGTCATGAATAAAAAAAGTTAAATAATTAACATTTTTAGAATAAATTATTCTACAATTAGTTACAAGAGTTAATAAGTTAGTAGTTTATCAAATATAAATTGATAAACTACTAACGTTAAAATCCAGCAATTAGTTCTGGCTAAGATTTTTAGGACCCTAAAAAAAAGAAAATAACGACAAATTTTTTTTATAAAAAAAATTGTCGATAAGTTTCGAATTTCTAAATTTGACAAAAAACTATAATAATCTTTCATTATAAAACTGGGGCGGAAGGATTCGAACCTACGAATGGCGGTGCCAAAAACCGCTGCCTTACCACTTGGCGACGCCCCAATCAAAATTTTCCGTATTTTTATATTAGGATTAGCTTAACTTCTTTTATTTACAGATTAAAGGATCTAAAGCTAAAATATATTTACAGACTAAAGCTATTTAGATCTTTAATTATTTTTAATACTTAGATTTCATAAAGAGTTTTATTTAATTATAACATATTTAACAAAAATACTAATTCGATCGATTATAACTATTTTCAGTTAAGTCTCGGACTAGAATGAAAGTATACAGTTTGAGGATCTCACACTAAAATTTATTAAATTTGTTCTAGTTTAGCCATCAAAGTCTAGAATACAATAGGTTTCAAAGAAAAGTTCTTTTCTAAAAATTGATTTAGCCTAAGGAAGATTTTCAGATTTATTTTTATACGTATAAATGAAGTGTAGTAATGTAAAAGAAGAAATTTAAAATTTAAGATGCAATCACCCGATCTTTCCTGTTTTTTAAAATCAGCCCTTCCTGGTCGAGATATAAGCTATGACCAAACTAATCCAGTTAATTTAGTAAGAAATATTCCTCAAGAAGTCTCTAACTTTCTTGCTACTGCTCCTTCAGGTGCTTATCGTCTAGCAGGAATTAGACTATATAAGAGTTCTTATTCATTTAACAATGATAAAGGCGAGGCAGTATCAGGTCTAAGTCTTATCTTTTCGCTAGGAATTGTTGGATTTAGTGCAACTAGAAATGGACTTAAAATTCAAAAGCTTTTTGTTCCTTTACGAGATAATAATCCTCTTCCTCTTTTTAATAGCCTTCCAGCTTGTCCTTTTTTAGCGGTAGTTGAGTTTTCTCTTTCAGCAGGTAATTCCGCTCCCGTTTAAAGAACGTTTTTAGCTTTGATTCTATCGTGAATAAATCACAATCTACAAAAGAAGAAGAAGGAGTTTCTTAATTATGGAAGCTGATTCTCAAAAAGAAATTTCTCCTCTTTCCCCAATTGAAGTAGTTAAACCTCTTCGTGGTGGTCCTAAAAACTCCCAATCTCCTGAATCAGAATCAACTACAGTAAAACTCCCTCATGGTCATCCACGAAAGTCAACTAAATAATCTTTATCTAATCAATTAGACAAGAGACCGATTGACACAGTTAACCTTGACGCAGGTATTTCTGACACAAGATCTCCATAATTACCTTTCTTGGTCTTTTTTGACGATTTATTCCCTGACTTATTTGATTCTGCTTTAGTTGACATTTTTGCAAATTCTGTGGAAGCTTTACTCTCACTTTCTTCTGAAGAATCCTTTCGAGTTAAACCTAAGGCTAAAGCTTCGAATTCAAAAAAAATTAGAGTTCTAATTTAGATCCTTCTATCCTTTTTGGTAATTTGTGGGAAAGCGAGTCTTCCTCTTCTTCAAATGCCTTCTATCGTTTTATGTTTCGCTGGACAGAACATTCAGAAAATAACCAAGACTTGTTTAATCAGCCGGAATTAGTATTGGACTTTTTTTGTTAAGAATCTTCAGTGTAAGAAAGTAGTTTTTCAAAAGGAAAGGGGCGAAGAAACTGCTAAACTTCTTTATCAGGGCTACTTTAAACTTTCAAAAAGAATAAGAACACATCAATTAGCTCGACACTTAAATTCTTTCTTTTTTGGCATTGATATTCGTCCTGCGGTTGATGAAACTTTAGCATCTAGCTATTGTCGTAAAGAGGAAACTAGGGTAGAAGGCCCTTTCGAGTTTCCCTTCTCGTTACACGGGTCAGGAATTAAACGTGATTGAAACTAGCCCTTTGCCGTGGCAAAAAACTTTGCTAGAACTTCTGGAACAATCTCCTCATTTTAGAAAAATTTACTGGTTTTTTGATCCAAGGGGTATGTCAGATACATCTTTTTTTCAAAAGTATCTTTGTTTCCGAAAAGAAGCTCTTTTCATTCCTTTAGCCACACCTAAAGATGTAGCTAATTAGCTAATCTTCGTATGATGAATCCGACAAGTAATATCTGTTTGATAAATATGACACGGACAACAGCAGGATCTGACACACTAGATCAAATGTATGCAAATATTGAAAGTTTAAAAGATAGGCATCTTGTAAATGTAAAATATCATGCAGCTTCTATTATTACGGCTGTTCCTCATGTTGCTGTCTGTATTTTTTAACTTTCCTCCAAATCCAGCTTGTCTATATATTGATCGTTTGACAACTTTTTATATTGGTAAAAAGCTAGAGGCTGTATCTCTTGAACTAAAATATGTCTGTAGGTTATCTGAGGATTATGAGCAGTGGCGTCTTCGACGGATTGCCTATGTAAAAAACTCGCTTGATTTTGATCAAAAAGAGCAAGAGAAAAAGTCAAAATTCGTCCTGATGCTAAGTCTGCCGCTTGGCACTACAGTGAGGTTTTAAATGAGGTACTTAAAGAAATCGCTGAGGATGAGTATAATTCTAATCTTGGTCCTCCTGGTACTAATCCTTATCCTTATGGTCCACGAGGCTGATGCTAATTTTGATTTTGGCTTTTAATTTTTGTCTTAGCTAGTAAAGCAAATTAGGAAAAGGTTTTGCTTGCTAAGTTGAAATTTATTTCAAATAATGCTTCGGCGCTGATTTGAATTTTAAATTCTGTGCTAAAATCTTTGTTTTTTTGTGCTGTGTTATTTTGTATTAAAATGTGTCATTTTCGAATTCTAGTTTTAGCACATTTTCTGAATCTTTTTTCCTTGATATGAAAGCTTTTATATCAGTTTTTTTGGTTTTTTTGCTATTTGTGTCCTGTTTTCTATATAGTAGATATATACTATATTACATTTATATATATTTAATTACAGTATTTAAATATTTAAGCAAATTAGTTGACCTAATAACAGCAAGGGTCGGGCCGGTTTTCCCTGCGAAGGACCCAAGTCTTCTTTCAAGGCAAACTCTTTAACCTGCTTTATTATAAGAAAATTATGACAATTAGAGTTAAGCTAAACAGCTAACTTTCAATAGCTAAGCTTTAATTGTTAAGGCTCACTATGAAAGAGTCTGAATTACAAGTAAACAGCCTAGCTAAATATCGAAGCTTCAATAGCTAAGCTTTAATAGTTACAAGCTCTGTGCTGACTCTTAGATTCCATTCCGCGAAGCATATCTTTTGCTGGATCGCTAGTTTATTTGCGCAGATTCTGTTTCCCTTCTAGCAGACATATTAAAAGTTAGCTCTAGATAGCTATTCAAGGCAGTCAGCTTTGCGGTTTTGCTTAGTGAGCGAAGCTGACTGCCGAGATTCAACTTTCATAAGCTATAAAAAGTTAGCGGTATTTTATGAATCTTACTATCTTCTCGTAAGAGATTTCAGGAAAATTTTATTTTCATAAGAGACTCGAGTACATAATCTTTTTGTTAGCAAATTTGAATAATATTATAGAGTTGGCTTTTTACCAACTTGCTTTTTGCACACCTGGTAATAAACCTTGATGTGCCATCTCGCGTAAAACATGTCTTGAAAGACCAAAATTTCGATAGTATCCTCTAGATCTTCCTGTAATAAGACAACGATTATGTAATCTAGAAGGAGAACTATTTTTAGGAAGTTTTTGAAGCTCTCGGTGAAGAGCTAGTTTATCTTTAAAAGAAGAAGCCTGTTTTATTTGATCTTTTAAGATTTGACGTTTTTTAGCAAATTTCATAACTAATCTTTGACGTTTTAGTTCGCGCTGAATCATACTTTTTTTTGCCATAAATAGTAAGTAATGAGTTTAAATTTATTTTTTATTTTTTGTTATTCGGGAATTCATCAAGTTTTTTGTAAATTCCAGTAGTTATCATAAAAAAAATGATAATTATTATAGCTAAAGTTTATTTAGTTTTAACTAAATAATATCACCTTTATTCAAACGAATAAAGTTGATTCTTTAAATTAAATTAGCTTCATTGAATTTGATGAAAATAATTTTCGCTTAAATTAGGATTATAATTAAACTAGCTAGTACTAATAGATTGATCTAAAGTTATTATTCTTTTTTGTAACAAAAATTTTAAAACTAATAGACTTTGTCATAATTTATCCTCCTATTGAAAACTGGAATAGTCAAAAACTGTTGTAATTTTTAAATCTAGCAATCAAAGATTGTAGTAGCTAAAGCGACTATTCGGCACTTTAGTAAAAAAAGATTGTAATAGTTAGACAGTATTCTAATTGTCGAGTTTTAGTTAATGCAATTTTGTTGTGCAGGATTGCAGTAATCAAAGAGGAGTCAGTTTTCTAATCAGAGATTAGAATAACTAAAATTTTAGCAATCAGAGATTGCAGTAAGTAAACTTCTTCTAACCCAATTTTAAAAAAATCTTAGAGCTTTCACTGCTCTAATTTCGAATTCTAGGATTGCACTACCTAAAAGCTTTCTTACTTTAACAGAACTTTTGCTTTAACTTTAACCTGAACTTTAACCGAGCTTTTGCTCTAACTATGCTTTTGCTTGAACTATGTTCAAGTTAAAGCTTCCAGCAATCAGAGGCTAGTGTTATCAAGGACTCAAAGATGAGAATAGGATTTTTTTATCTAAAAATTTATATATAAGAAAGTTAAAGCTTTAGTTAGTCTATCAACAAGGAATTGATAGAAAACTAAAGCTTTAGTTTTCTATTTAATCTAACATTGATTAACATGGTAAGTTTAAATCTTTTGTTGAAAAAAATAAAAAGAAAAATTGGTCTAGAAAAGTTCTAGATTTTAGTCTTGTGCAGCAGCTGTTTTTACGTACAGGATTAGTAAGAATGCTGTCGGAATTAGAATGAAAAGAGCAGTTGCTGTTAAGCCAAAAATGTTAACTTCCATAATTTTTTAATTTTTAAGAGTTGATTTTTTCTATTTATATAAGATAAATATCTTTTATAAAAATTGTCGCAGTAATGGTAAAATAGGGTCATAAATTTTATACAAATTATTAAATTGAAAAAATTATCAATTTCAAAGAGTATATTCTTTTTATCTAAACTTTTAGTCTCTAAAGATGCCTTAAAAATAAAAGTTTATTAGTGTGAACTACTTGGCTCTAACTCTAAGAGAAAAGTTCTTAGGTTTAAGTTAAATTTTTTTTAGTCTAACTAAGTTATTTTTAAACTACAAAAGAATTAAAAATTCCTACCGCAAACACTAAAATAAGCCAAAGACTTAAACCAGAAAAAACAATAGTCTTGTTTTCTGACCAGCCGTTAGGACTTGCAAATACCACAGGTACACCTACAACTAGAGCGAAAGAAACAAGGATTAAAGCAAGTAAAGCGAATTGAAGAACAAATGTCATAAGAATCTCCTAATTCTTGCCGTGCAAGATTTTTTGATAAAAGGTAGCTAACTTTATATGCTAGCTCCTACTTAAACATTAACTTTAACCGAGCTTTTGCTAGAACTATGCTTTTGCCTGAACTCTGTTCAGGTTCAAGTTAAAACAAAAGCAGAGTTCAAGCAAAGGCTATCTTCAAGTTCAAGCAAAAGCTCGAATATTTAAAGGTGTTGTTAGCAAAGCTAACACTAACTTAGCTACTGCAATCCTCGATTGGAGTAGCTAAAGTTAATCTAAGCAAATATTAGACTACCAAAAGCTTTAATCTATTAATATTTCATCCAGTTTTCATTTGGAACCTTTTGAAGGTAGGTAAAAAACTTTAATAAGTAAAATTATTTATAAAGTGAAGAGTCAAAGCAAATAAGATAACTTTCTAGATTATATCAAAATGAGGCGATTCACACCTTCTTACTAAGATTGGGCATTAAACCATCCATAACTATGAAGCCCTTCACCTAGGAGGTTTACCCCTAAAAAGCAGATCCATACTGTTAGGAAACCTAAACTTGCTATTAAAGCAGGTTTTTCACCTTGCCAACCTTTATTAAGACGAGTATGCAGATAAATAGCAAAAACAAGCCAAGTTAATAAAGCCCAGGTTTCTTTTGGGTCCCAACTCCAATAAGAACCCCATGCTTCATTAGCCCAAACAGCTCCTGACAATATACCAATAGTTAAAAGAGGAAATCCTATTCCCAAAACTCGATAACTTAAATTATCAAGGGTTTGAGCGAATCTCTCCAAATTTGGATTTAAACCAGTTAGTAAAATTCTATTAAACTCGCGGGTTTTATCTCTCGTTTTTTCTTCTCTAGAACTCTCTTCTGATTTTACAAAGGTTTCTAGGGGAAATTTAACAATAACTAAGAAGGCTATTGCTAATAAAGAACCAAAAATGAGAGCAGCATAACTTAAAATCATTAAACTTACATGCATCATAAGCCAATTTGATTGAAGAGCCGGAACCAGAGCTGAAGATTTTTGCATTTCTTCAGGCAGACTAAAACTAGCAAAAGTATTTGTAAGTAAAGCACAAGGAGCGATAATGGAGCCTAAGAAAGAGTTTTGAGTGAATTTTTCTAAGCCTAGACCTAAAAATGTAAAACTCCAAGATAGAAAAATACAAGCTTCATAAAGGTTGCTAATCGGAAAATGACCGGATTCTACCCATCTCCAAAGGAGCAACCCCATTAAAGAAAACTGAGAGAGAGTCATAAAAAATTTTGCCAAGTTTGCGAATGATAGTTTTTGTGATTTATCTCCGGAAAGCTTTATCTTTATGGGTCTTATTTTATCGGTCAAAACTTCATTTGTGACATAGGTTAAAACATCTCCAGAAGTTTCAGCTTTGTAATCCTTCATTATTGCAGTTTTAGATGATAGAAAGAAAACTGAATGAAGCCAATAAAAAATCATTGAAAAAAAGATTAAAATAAAAGATGAATTTGCTAAAAAGTTTTCTATTTTAATAGGCATAATAAAAAATTTAAAATCTTTTGTTAAAAAATTTACTTTTTCTGGTTAACTAGAGTTTTTTAACTATTAACTCTACATCTTTTTAGTAATAAAGTAACAAATTTCAAAGTGAAATTTCTCTTTTTGCTATTAGCAAAATTAAAATCAGATGAGGCTTTTTTTGTCAGAGACTTTAACCTGAACTTGAACATCGTTCAAGCAAAAGCGATGTTCAGGTTCAAGTTCAGGCAAAAGCAAAGTTAAAGCAAAAGCTCTTGTTAGCAAAGCTAACAATAGTCAGAGACTCCAGCGATCAAAGATTGCAGTAGCTAAAGCTCCTCTAATCAGAGATTAGACTAAATAGATTTACTCTCGTCAGAGACTCGAATATCTAAAGCTCTTGTTAGCAAAGCTAACAATAGTCAGA